AACAATGTGGTGATTTGTCTCTACTCTTTGACATCTGACTATAAATATATAAAAATGTATATTCCTTTACCGAAAATTCCAGCCTCAGCCGTTTTTTTGGTTATAACCAAAAAAAGAAAACTCAAAAATTTTCATTTTCTTTTTTTCGAAACTCCGTTTATAGCGCGCTGTTGTAAAAAAAAAATTTTCATTTAGAACCAAGCCAAAGAGTTTTGGTTCTATAAACGGAGTTTATCGAAAATTTTAATTTTCGAAATAAAACTAAAACCGCGCGCGGTTTTAGTTTTCGTTCTATAAACGGAGTTTATAGCCTTGAAAACAATCAAAAAATTTCCAAAAAATGTCAGCCTTTTGTTTTGGTTCTGGCTCAGCCAGAACCAAGCCATTTGTTTTGGTTCTAGGCTCAACAGCCAGAACCAAGCCATTTGTTTTGGTTCAGAACCAAGCCATTATTTTTTTAAAGGCTGATATTTTTTGAGAACCAAACCATTTGTTTAAAAGCAGCTAGCTCTTTGGCTTGGTTCTACGGAGTTTCAGAACCAAACCAACAGGCTTGGTTCTGAACCAAACCAACAGGCTTGGTTCTGGCTCAAAAAATTTATTTAGAACAAAGCCAACAGACAAAATTTATTTAAAACAGGGTTTTTCAAAAAAATGTCAGCCTTTAAAAAAATAATGGCTTGGTTCTGAACCAAAACTAAAACCGCGCTTTGTAAAAGGTTTTAATTTTATTTGTTTTGGTTCGAACCAAGCCATTATTTTTTTTTATTTTTTTTTATTTTTTTTTATTTTTTTTTATTTTTTTTTATTTTTTTTTATTTTTTTAAAGGCTGGATATTTTTTGATTCCTTCTCTACGAGAAAATGAAAGCAAAATAAAAAATCCATAAACGAAACTTCGTTTCGTCAAATTTTTTTATTTTTGATTCCTTCTCTACGAGAAGGAATCAAAGAGAAAATGAAAGCAAAAAGAGAAAAGCCGAGAATACAAGAGATATTTTTTTGTTTGAATCTTTTTGATTCCTTCTGTACGAAAAAATCAGCCTTTAAAAAAATAATGGCTTGGTTCTGAACCAAAACAAAAGGCTGAAAAATATTGTTTAAAGAGGTTAAAAAACGTTTCTTTTTGTTTAAAAACCTTTAAAGAGAATAAAACAAAAACTTTTAGGTTTTTAATGTTTTGTTTAACTCTCCATCCACAAACAACAGCCAATTTTTCAATTCTTCTAATCTTTGGGCACAAAAGCCTTCCTGTTTTAAATAAGTTAAAAGAGTTAGAAAAGTTAAAAAATTTTCTAAAGTCGTGTGAGAACCATATAAACCATGAAAAAGACGATGTATTTTGTAACTCAAAGGAATTCCGTTTAGCAAAACAAATTGAAGTTTCGGATGTGCTTTCTTTGAGTAAAGATGATGGCTGTTAAGCCGAGAGTAAGATCCTTCTCCAGTTATAGCACATTGGTAGTTGTAACAAAGTTTAACTTCCTTAGCCCAAACATCTAAATTTTCGAATGAAACAGGCAAAAACAAATTTTTGTTATAAAAGAAATTGTGTTGAATTTCTTTTAGAGTTGGATTTTTTTCTATTGTTTGTTCGTTTTTGCTTTCTTCCAAGAAAAGTAAAGCTCTTTTTTCTACAGCAGGGGAATGGAGTGTTTTTTCTTTTATAGAAAAAAAAGAAGATTGTGGTTTTTTTATTTTAAAAACAAAAGAACTAAAAGAAAAGGAAACTTTATTTTTTTCTTGCTGATTTTGAACCTGCCATTTATTTATTGTAATTGACTTAGGTGTTTTCATCAATAAGAGTTTGTGTATAAACTTTTTCTTTCGAAATAGTTTTTTTATAAGAACGTGAGCGCATTTGTGGATTAGCTGGTGCGATAAAGCCTGCATTGCTAATAGCACTTACTGGAACATACTGTAATGGACTGTTTGTTCTTGATGTTTTAATTTGAAGCGCTAACAATAAATTGTTATTGTTACCGATTACTTGTACGTTTTCTAATTTTCTAGCAACGCGCTCTAAAAAATCGTTACCACCTTGGTAACCCAATTTGTGGTGATCATAGAAAATTTCTGATACACCAGGAACTCTAATTAAAAAATCATTTTTTGAACCAGCTGCCAGCGAAGAAGAAAGATTGTAAACATATGGTCTAGCACACGAAGGAGAGCCACATTCTCCAGAAAAAAAAAAAAAAAAGAGCCGTAGCTTCTTTGATGGAAACAATTTAAAGCTTTTCTTGGGTAAACCTTCTGTAACTGAATTGATTCTAAACGAAACTTGTCATTAGAAACAATTCGCCAACCGTCTAGCCAAAAATTGGTGTGAAAATGGTCACACACCTGACAAAGATTTACCTGATTTAATTTTTTTTCTTTTTATTTCTGGATACAAAAAAGGTTCTCTATAAATTCTAACACTAAATGTTGGATAATTAACAGTTATAAAATGGAAACGATTTTTCATAATATTTAAATAAATCAGAGATTTTGTCAGAGATTTTGTTAACACAAAATCTCTGAAAATGAAAAAAAAGAGTTTTCAGGTTTCAGGGGAAAAAAATTAAATCGAAAGAAACTCTCGAAAAAATTTTTTTTTCATTTTTCTATAAAAATTAGAACATAATTTATAAAGGTTTTATTTTTTTAATTAAAAAAACAAACTTATTTACCTGAAGTCGAAAATTGAATCGAATTCAAGTTAGTTTTTTTTCCTCTCTTTTTTTGTCTTGCCTTAACGTTTTTAGTTGGGGAAACTGTAGTTTTTTGTTTTTCTTTTTTTGATTTTTCAGCCACAGAACCAAAAAAAAGGCTTTGTTCTACCAAAACAAATGGCTTGGTTCTCGAAACTCCGTTTCTTTGGCTTGGTTCTAAACAAAAGGCTTTGTTCTACCAAAAAAAAGGTTTAAAGCAGCTAGCTGCTTTAAAACAACAGACTGATTTTTTTTTGTTTCTTAAAAAGAATTTGAAAAGAAAAAGTTTCAGTCTTTATACAAAATAAAGACTGAAAACTCTTTTTAAGAAATAAATATTAAACCGCAAGCGGTTTTATTAAGCATTCACAGACGGAGCTTCTACAGAAGCTAAGTCTAGAGGGAAGTTGTGAGCGTTACGCTCGTGCATAACTTCCATACCTAAGTTAGCACGGTTGATGATGTCAGCCCATGTGTTTAACACACGACCTTGAGAGTCAACAACTGATTGGTTAAAGTTGAAACCATTAAGGTTAAATGCCATAGTTGAAATACCTAAAGCAGTGAACCAGATACCAACTACTGGCCAAGCAGCTAAGAAGAAGTGTAATGAACGAGAGTTGTTGAAAGACGCATATTGGAAGATTAAACGACCGAAATATCCATGAGCTGCAACAATGTTGTAAGTTTCTTCTTCTTGTCCGAATTTGTAACCTTCGTTAGCAGATTCGTTTTCAGTAGTTTCACGGATTAGAGATGAAGTTACTAATGAACCGTGCATAGCTGAGAATAATGAACCACCGAATACACCAGCAACACCTAACATGTGGAATGGGTGCATAAGGATGTTGTGCTCAGCTTGGAATACGATCATGAAGTTGAAAGTACCAGAGATCATGTGTGTTAAGGGTAAGTCGCTAATTTACCCCCTTTGTATGCCTGTTATTAATCTAAAATTAATAAAAGAAAACTTACAAAAATTTCTTTGGCTTGGTTCAGAACCTTTTACAAAGAGCGGTTTTATCTTGCGGTTTTGAAACTCCCAAAAATTTCGGTTGCTTTTTTACGCATGCATACAAAAGCTCTACATTACTATAGAGATCAGACTATATCTTCACCAAAAGTCAAAAACAAATTCTTGGTGCTTGCCATTTCGATACGCTTGTATCTACTCCCTTCCGGGATAGTCGTTAGACTTTTTCTGATTTAAAGCAACACAAACCAAACCATTGCATTGTTTGAATTGTTTGAGCCAGCAGAACCAAAACAAAAGGCTGATTCTCTTTATAGTTAGTTAAATACTTCGATAAACGAAGTATATAAAATTCAACAAAGTATTTAACTAACTAAAAAAATCAAAATCAACCAACCTGACCGAAAGTCAGGCTGCTTTCCTTCGTTGGAAACAAAAAACCAAAAAATTTTATTAAGAATGAGGAATAGGCTGGTCGTTATCGTCTAGATAATAATAGCCATCTCGTTTTTTCTGTAAAGATTTAGAAATCGCTTGCATAGAGACACCACGTGCAGCAGCAGCTTTTGAAACACTTTCGTATTTCACACCGTCGATTTGAACGCGTTTACTTTGACCGCTACTTTTTTTCGCTGGTGTTTGTTTTGCTAAAGGCTTAACGATGTTTTCATCTTCTCGACGTTCCGTTTCAATCCTAATCTCTTCCTCGGTTGCCCATCGAAAATTCGGGTTTGAACCGTTTACTTTCTGGCGGATTACTCGAGGCGTGCAAGTGTAAGCACCTGCTGCTTCCACAACACTTAAATAGGTGTCGTTTTCACAAACAACTCCTTTTCTGTTGAGATTAGGTATACCCGTGTTGAGTTGACGAATGTAGTCACGATATTCTGGAGTTTGGTTGCGAATAATGGTTTCTTTCAACGCTAAAGGACAACTGGGACCACGATTGACGTTGTCGACGTCGAACAAATTGTAAACAATTCCACCAGCCTCTCTATGGAGTTTGATAAGTTCTTGCTCACGAGCTGTTCTTTTATTATCGTCGTTCCATTGATGACCTTGTTCTAGCGCGAAAAACTCAAAGTTTTCTTCTCCATACAAATTCCAGTCACCTTGAAGAACGTGGTTGACTCCGTTTTGGTTTCTTAAACGAGATTTGTGGGAATTACATCGACCAGCTATGCCGCGTCTTTGTTTGGTTTCACCAATAGAAATTCCGCCGTTGATTTTGCAACGAATGCCGTAAAGACCTGAACTCGATGGAAGAGGACCAGACGGTCTTGGTAGGATTGTTTCAGATGCTCCAGAATTGTAGCCAAGGTTATGCTTTCTTAATTCTGTTTGCAATTCTTTTTCAAGATCCTTCCTAACGAAGTTATCTTCAGCGGCGTCATTTTCTTTTCGAAGAAACAGAAAATGATGAGTTCAAATTGGGATGGACCGTATTTTTGAAAATCGTCGTTCAAACTTTTGTTAGCTGTTCCGTTTTGTAAAGCTTCACGGTGTTTTGGAAAACGATTTTTGATGTTTTTTGTTTCTCCTACAAAGTGTTTATTGTTGACTTTGCAACCGAATTGCATAAACTGCCGGTGAGTTTAGAAGACTTTCCGTTTGAACCGAGCTAAACTCTGTAGTTTTACCCGGTACTCGCAGATCAGAAGTTAGTAAGGAATGATCCTCTCGTGGTTCCGTCGGGGGTTCTTGACCTTCCGGCGAACTGTTACAACGAGTAGGATTTTTTCCTTTTAAGCAAGATTTTCGATTTGGATTGTTCCAAAAAGAGGCAGATAATTTACCTAAAGGCATACCGTCAGAGAATGAACCTTGTCCGATAGGGTAGATGATGAATACAGCTGTAGCTGCAGCAACTGGTGCTGAGTAAGCAACTGCGATCCATGGTCTCATACCTAAACGGTAAGAAAGTTCCCACTCACGCATATATATTCAAGATAAGTCGCCCTCGTATTTGTTAACGTTTATTAATATTAAAAACCCATATTCATTTTGTTTTTTTATAAAAAAAACCAAGTTTATATCAATAAAGAGAAAGAGTTAACAAAAAAGATTCTTCTTATCTCCGGTGCTAAAAACCGATATTTATTTTCAAAGTTTTAGCAACCTGCTTTTTCTTTATCTATTTTTTTCTCTTTGTTTGTTTTTTATGTTTGTTTTTTTCTAAAAAAACAAAATAAAAACAAAATAAAGAGCTAAATAAACAGAGATCGAAAAAGATTAGACCATATCATTACCTTGGTTATCGTTTTTGATTGGCGCTGCGTAGCAGTACGCGTCTTTTTTCGACGGATAACCAAAGGCACTTGCTTTTTCGAGTATGCTTATACTCTACTCCCACGAAAGGGATGGTCGTTAAGCCTTCTTAATCCACAAAACGCCATTCGGGATAATTTTCATTGTTACATCTTTTACGAACAGATTCTCTGTTCAAGCCACGAGCGGCTGCAGCAGCCGACAAACTAGGATAAATAACACCCTCGACAAACACTTTTAGAGGAACGTTCCCAGGTGTTCCTCTGGTTTTTGCCATAGGAAATGGTGTATTCTTTTTAGATTGTCGAATCCGTTCTCGACGCAATTGTTCCTTATCTGATTCGTCGGCAAAAGCACGCTCGCCAGGTTTGAAATAAACCTCACTAGCTCTGTTATAGCTTTTACCTTCGCTTTTAAACATTTCAATGAGCAAAGTTTCTAACGTAGCACGGTAATTTAAGGATTGGTATTTTTCACCACAATCAAAAACAACAATTTGAAACTTTTCTTCACCAAAAGTGGACCAATCTTTTTTCAAAGATTCCAATTCTTGGTAAGTTGTCTTATTATTGTTTCGACAGTCGGCAATCTCATTACGGAGGCGACGAATCATTTTTACTGATTCTCCCACGTAACAATCATTTGTTACGGTGTTCCAAAAACCATAAACCCCAGCTTCGTTCAGATAAGGGTGTTGTTGTAAAACAATGGAAAGTTTTTTTGTAATTGGATCTGGAAAAATCACATATTTTGGAGAATTTTTCATTCTCTCGACGTTTCCAGAATCGAATGGTGGACTTAAGTTTGGCAAGGAATTGCCCGAATTTCCTGGAGGTGTGGGCCGTTCTCCTGGATTTTCATACATTTTATAAAATTTTTTGTTTTATTTTTTTGTTCGGGGTTTTTCCTTATTAAGCAAGTTTGCTGGTTGAATTTCTTTCAACCAGGGGCTATGAGTTAACCCATGTAGCAGCAGATTCCTAGGAAGAAGTGACATACGATAAGTTGGTAAGGACCACCGTTGTATAACCATTCGTCTAAAGAAGCAGCTTCCCAAATTGGGTAGAAGTGTAATCCAATAGCGTTAGATGTAGGGATAACAGCACCAGTGATGATGTTGTTTCCGTAAAGAAGTGATCCAGAAACTGGCTCACGAATACCATCGATATCTACTGGAGGAGCAGCGATGAATGCGATGATGAATACTGAAGTAGCTGTTAAAAGAGTAGGGATCATTAATACACCGAACCATCCGATGTAAAGACGGTTTTCAGTTGAAGTAATCCACTCACAAAAACGAGCCCACAGGCTAGATGCTTCACGACGTTCTAAAATAGCTGTCATATTGTTTTTTATATTGAAAAATTTAAAAGACTCCGAGTCTATTCTGTGCTTTTTTATTTATTAAAAAATAATCAACTCAGATTAAACATGCATTTTTTTTATGCTTGGTACTATAACATATACCGTAAATTCTTTTTTTTTGCAAGGGGCTTTTCAAAAAATATCCAAAAAATATCAAAACTCTTTGGCTTGGTTCTAAATTAAACAGCCTGTTCGAAAATTTCAATTTTCGAAAACCGCTTGCGGTTTTAAAAAAATAATCGAAAATGAAAATTTTCGGGTTCTATAAACGGAGTTTCTGTTTCTTCGAAAAGAAAATTTTCATTTAGAACCAAGCCAAAGAAAAGGCTTTGTTCTACCAAAAAAAAGGCTTAAAGCAGCTAGCTCTTTGGCTTGGTTCTACGGAGTTTAGAACCAAACCAACAGGCTTGGTTCTGGCTGAAAAAATTTCTTTTTTGATTTTTTTGATATTTTTTGTTTTTGAAAGGCTCAGCCGTTTTTTTGGTTCGAACCAAAACAAAAGGCTTGGTTCTACCAAACCATTTGTTTTAAAGCAGCTAGCTCTTTGGCTTGGTTCTACGGAGTTTATAGGCTGAAAAAATTTATTTAGAACAAAGCCTTTTGTTTTGGTTCTTGCGAAAATTTTCAGCCTTTTGGTCAGAACCAAGCCTGTTGGTTTGGTTCAGAACCAAGCCTGTTGGTTTGGTTCTGAAACTCCGTAGAACCAAGCCAAAGAGCTAGCTGCTTTAAGCCTTTTTTTTGGTAGAACAAAGCCTTTTGTTTTGGTTCAGAACCAAGCCATTATTTTTTTAAAGGCTGGTCGAAAAAAAACTTGACAAAATTAAAAAAAAATGTTATAATTTATTGGGGGCAAAAGATCAAAACATTTATTTTTTCGAAACTCCGTTTCGAAAACTAAAACTAAAATTCGAAAATTGAAATTTTCGCGCAATATTAAATAAATAATCAAAACGGAGTTTTGAAATAGTAAATAAGGAGCTTCCGTTCTTTTATACTTTTATAGTAAGAAGGAACTAAAGAAAGAAACTTTCTTTTTCGAACAATAAATTGTTCGAAAATACTTTTTCCTTTTCTTTAGGCGAAGCAACAAGGTTAAAAACTTCCTTCTGTAGAAAGGCCTGCGGCCCTTCTTGCTCTTCTTTCCATACTTTTTGTTTTTGTTCAAGGAGAAAAGCTTCAAAACTCGAAAATTGAAATTTTCTTTTTTTAAAACAGCAAGCGAAAACCGCTCTTTGTAAAAGGTTTTAGTTTTCGAAACTCCGTTTCGATTATTATTCAAAAAATTTTCGGATTTTTTTGTTTGATTAAAGTGTGGGAAAGAAAACAGATGAAAAAATAAGCGCGAAACTTCGTTAGAACCAAGCCAAAGAAAATTTTCGAAAAAATTTCAGCCTTTAAAAAAATAATGGCTGTTGATAAAAACTATAAAAACTAAGGGTTTTCAATAATATTAAATAATCGAAAATTGAAATTTTCGAGCCGTAGGCTCAGCCTTTTCGAAAATTAAAATTTTCCAAAAAATTTCAGCCGTAGGCTGGAAACTCCGTTTCAAGAACCAAACCAACAGGCTTGGTTCTGAACCAAAAAAAAGGCTGGAAAATTTCAATTTTCGAAAACCGCTTGCGGTTTTCAAAAATAAATTTTTTGGAAAATTTTCGATAAAGAAATACTAAAACTCTTTGGCTTGGTTCTAAATGAAAATTTTTTTTTTTACAACAGCGCGCTATAAACGGAGTTTCGAAAAAAAGAAAATTTTCATTTAGAACCAAGCCAAAGAGTTTTATTAGGAATCGTTTCTTCTAGCGAACAGCCATTTTCCCAATTAGAGTTGTTTTTGTAAAAACTTCGAAAATTAAAATTTTCGATCTACGTAATTAGAATGAACATTGATTGCTGTGTTGTAGGTTTCTAATGTGGTTAAAGAAATGGAGGTCTAATAAATGTCCTAACTTATTAAATGTTAAATGGATATTGATAGCAGGTTCGTTTTGAGTGTTTTGGAAGTCTGAAACAATCGAAAATTTTCATTTAGAACCAAGCCAAAGAGTTTGCTGTTTAAATTGACACTGATATAAAGAGTTAAAAGCACGGGTAAAGAGGGAGAGCCCCTTGGTTTGACATAAAAAATCAAAAAATTGCCAAAAAATACATTTTTTCAGCCAGAACCCGAAAATTGAAATTTTCGCGAACTCCGTTTCCAAAAAATAAATTTTTTGATTTTTTTGGTAGAACCAAGCCATTTTTTTCGAAACTCCGTTTCTTTGGCTTGGTTCTGAACCAAAACTAAAACCTTTTACAAAGCGCTGTTTTAAAAAAAGAAAATGAAAATTTTTGAGTTTTATTTGTTTTAAAGCAGCTAGCTCGAAACTCCGTTTCGAGGCTGAAAATTTGGAGCCTTTCAAAAAATCAAAAAATTTCAGCCTTTTTGTTTAAAGCAGCTAGCTCGAAACTCCGTTTCTTTGGCTTGGTTCTGACCAAAAGGCTGATTTTCCAGCCTTTAAACAGCCATTATTTTTTAAAAGGCTGAAATTTGTTGACTTTTTTTTTGATAAAAAAAGTTATCTGAACAAAACTTTGTCTAAATAAAAGTGAGTTCTCATAAAAGTTTTATTATCTTTGGTGATTCTTTATAAAAACAAAACAAGAGGAAAATAAATGGTTTTTTTATTTCGCTAGAACAAAATCAACAAACAAAAACCAAATGTCGGTGTATAGCGACACTAGGGGGTTAAACTCGAAAATTTTCATTTTCGAAAAAAATTTCTTTAGAACCAAGCCTGTTGGTTTGGTTCTTGAAAGGCTGGTTGATTTTTTTGAAAAAATTTTGATTTTTTGAGCAAAGAGTACAGGTAGCAATGGTAATAAAGTCAAAATGAGAAAGTTGCTTTTCTTTGATTTATAAAACTCGAAAATGAAAACTAAAACCGCAAGCGGTTTTCGCTTGCTGTTTTAAAAAAAGAAAATGAAAATTTTCGAGTTTTAGTTTTAAATAAAAAAAAGTGGAAAGCTTTCTTTAGATAAATTTATTTGGCTGATTCCGTATTTAGAACCCGAAAATTGAAATTTTCGATTTGTTTTGCAGCCTAGAACCAAAACAAATGGCTTGGTTCTGAACCAAAACAAATGGCTTGGTTCAGAACAAAGCCAAAGAAACGGAGTTTCCAGCCTGTTGGCTTGGTTCTGAACCAAAACAAAAGGCTTTGTTCTACCAAAAAAAAGGCTGAAATTTTTTGAGAAAAAATCCAGCCTTTGGCTGAAAATTTTCGAAAAAATTGCAATTTTTTCAGCCATTATTTTTGTTGGCTTGGTTCTGAACCAAACCAACAGGCTTGGTTCTGAACCAAACCAACAGGCTGGTTTTGGTTCTGGCTAAAACCGCTTGCGATTTTCTAAATAAAAGAAAAGACTATCCTTTAGATAAATCTAAAGAATTTCATTCCTTCTAAAACTCAAAAATGAAAATTTTTTTTTTACAACAGCGCGCTATAAACTCCGTTTCGAAAAAAAGAAAATTTCAATTTTCGAGCCTGTTCGAAAATTGAAATTTTCGATGAATAAAACTCGAAAATTGAAATTTTCGGGTTCTAAAAAAATAATGGCTGATAAAATTCCTTTAAATAAAAAAGTTTATATTATATAAAGAATTTCATTCCTTTACCGAAAATGAAAATCAGCCTTTTGTTTTCGAAACTCCGTAGAACCAAGCCAAAGAGCTAGCTGCTTTAAGCCTTTTTTTTGGTAGAACAAAGCCTTTTTTTTGGTTCGAACCAAAAAAACGGCTGAGCCTTTTGTTCAGAACCAAGCCAAAGAAACGGAGTTTCGAACTAGTTGCTTTAAAACCAGCCTTTCAACAGCCATTATTTTTTTATTATTTTTTTATTATTTTTTTATTATTTTTTTATTATTTTTTTATTATTTTTTTAAAGGCTCAGCCATTTGGTTTGGTTCTACCAAAACAAAAGGCTGAAATTTTTTGATTTTTTGGTTGTTTTTTTAAAAAAAAATTCAAAAAATTAAATTTTTTGACCTATTATAGGAATAAAACTAGTTTTGAAAATGTTGACAAATCAAAAATTTTTGCTAAATTTCTAATTTAGGAATGTTCAAAAAAAATTAAAAATAGCGCGAAACTTCGTTTCGAAAAAAACTATTTTCTTCTCTATGTTTTTTATACAAAAAAACCAAAAAATTTTTATTTTTTGAGAGGACTAAAAACTTATTTTTTTTATTTAGGATGACGGTTTACTTTAAACCAAACTCAAAAATTAAAATTTTTGCGCTTGCGGTTTTCTATTAAAAAAATTTTTGGAGAGTTTGATCCTGGCTCAGGATGAACGCTGGCGGTATGCTTAACACATGCAAGTCGAACGAGGTTCATTCATCAGTAAGCTTTCGGGTTTACCGAATGAACTGCAGTGGCGGACGGGTGCGTAACGCGTAAGAACTTACCTTTTGGAGGGGGATAACAGTGGGAAACTGCTGCTAATACCCCATAATGCTGAGGAGCTAAAGGTGTCAAAACCACCAAGAGAGAGGCTTGCGTCTGATTAGCTAGTTGGAGAGGGTAAAGGCCTCCCAAGGCGACGATCAGTAGCTGGTCTGAGAGGATGATCAGCCACACTGGGACTGAGACACGGCCCAGACTCCTACGGGAGGCAGCAGTGAGGAATTTTCCGCAATGGGCGAAAGCCTGACGGAGCAATACCGCGTGAAGGATGAAGGCCCGTGGGTCGTAAACTTCTTTTCTCAGAGAAGAAAAAAATGACGGTATCTGAGGAATAAGCACCGGCTAACTCTGTGCCAGCAGCCGCGGTAAGACAGAGGGTGCAAGCGTTATCCGGAATGATTGGGCGTAAAGCGTCTGTAGGTTGTTTGAGAAGTCTACTGTCAAATCCCAGAGCTCAACTTTGGACAGGCAGTGGAGTACTCTTAGACTAGAGTACGGTAGGGGTAGAGGGAATTCCCGGTGGAGCGGTGAAATGCACAGAGATCGGGAAGAACACCAGTGGCGAAAGCGCTCTACTAGGCCGTGACTGACACTGAGAGACGATAGCTAGGGGAGCGAATGGGATTAGATACCCCAGTAGTCCTAGCCGTAAACGATGGATACTAAGTGCTGTCGAAAACAGTGCTGTAGCTAACGCGTTAAGTATCCCGCCTGGGGAGTATGCTGGCAACAGTGAAACTCAAAGGAATTGACGGGGACCCGCACAAGCGGTGGATTATGTGGTTTAATTCGATGCAACGCGAAGAACCTTACCAGGGATTGACATGCCAAGAACTTTCTAGAAATGGGAAGGTGCCTCCAAAGGAACTTGGACACAGGTGGTGCATGGCTGTCGTCAGCTCGTGCCGTGAGGTGTATAGTTAAGTCTAGCAACGAGCGCAACCCTCGTCTTTAGTTAAATTTACTCTAGAGAGACTGCCGGTGCAAGCCGGAGGAAGGAGAGGATGACGTCAAGTCAGCATGCCCCTTACATCCTGGGCTACACACGTAATACAATGGCATAGACAATCGGAAGCAACCTCGCGAGAGTTAGCGAATCTGTTAAACTATGCCTCAGTTCGGATTGTAGGCTGCAACTCGCCTACATGAAGCCGGAATCGCTAGTAATCGCCAGTCAGCTATATGGCGGTGAATACGTTCCCGGGTCTTGTACACACCGCCCGTCACACCACGGGAGCTGGTTCTGCCCCAAGTCGTTACCCTAACCGTAAGGAGGGGGATGCCTAAGGCAGGGCTCGTGACCAGGGTGAAGTCGTAACAAGGTATCCCTACTGGAAGGTGGGGATGGATCACCTCCTTCATCAGGATAAAAACATTTCAAAAAATGTTCAGCCTGTTGGCTTGGTTCAGAACCAAGCCAACAGGCTGATGTTTTCTTTGAATCGAAAATTAAGATTTTCGAAAAAAACTAATCTTTGGCTTGGTTCTAAATGAAAATTTTCTTTTCGAAGAAACAGAAACTGTGTAGTTAGTTGTTTGTTTTTGATCAAGTCTTACAAAAAATAATCAAAAAATAATGGCTTTGTTCTAAACAAACAGCTACACAGCACAGATTCAGCTCTATTAATAAGCAAGTACGGTAAAACCTCGTTTCGTTAGCAAACTGAAATAATAAAGGGCAAGGTAGGGCTATTAGCTCAGCGGTAGAGCGCACCCCTGATAAGGGTGAGGCCGCTGGTTCAAGTCCAGCATAGCCCACTTCTTTTGTTTTGGTTCAGAACAAAGGCTGTTGGTTTGGTTCTGAAAATTTTCATTTTCTTTGGCTTGGTTCTGAATAAAAAAGAGAAAAAAGCGGGGGTATAGCTCAGTTGGTAGAGCGCTGCCTTTGCAAGGCAGATGTCAGCGGTTCGAATCCGCTTACCTCCACCCCGCGATTAAATGTTCAATTTAATTGCAATTCTTGTGTTTTCATTCTTTGATTGAAAATTTATAAAAGACTTTCAATAATTTCCTTTTATGAATTTAAAAAAGTTAATAAAAACAAAGAAAGGTCAAATAAACGAAGGCTCACGGTGGAGACCTAGGCATCCAGAAGCGAAGAAGGGCGCAGATACCGGCGAAACGCTTCGGGGAGCTGGCAACAAGCATTGATCCGAAGATCCCCGAATAGGGCAACCTCAAGAACTGCTTAACGAATTCATAGTTAAGAAAGAGCGAACCCGGTGAATTGAAACATCTTAGTAACCGGAGGAAAAGAAAGCAAACGCGATTCTCGTAGTAGCGGCGAGCGAAACGGGAACAGCCTAAACCAACTATTGATGTTGGGGTAGTGGGAAGACAAAATCAAAAAATGAATTTTTTGTTTTTTTTTAAAAAATAAAGAGTGAAGAAAAAAGTGTAGACGAAGCAGCTGAATCCTGCACCATAGATGGTGAAAGTCCAGTAGTCAAAAACTAAAAAACTGTCTAATCCCGAGTAGCATGGGGCACGTGGAATCCCGTGTGAATCAGCGAGGACCACCTCGTAAGGCTAAATATTCCTGGGTGACCGATAGAGAAATAGTACCATGAGGGAAAGGTGAAAAGAACCCCCGTTGGGGAGTGAAATAGAACATGAAACCGTCAGCTGACAAGCAGTGGGAGGGTGTTAGAACCTGACCGCGTGCCTGTTGAAGAATGAGCCGGCGACTTATAGGGAGTGGCAGGGTTAAGGAGTTTGATCTGGAGCCCAAGCGAAAGCGAGTCTGAATAGGGCGTTGAGTCACTTCTTATGGACCCGAACCCGGGTGATCTAACCATGGCCAGGATGAAGCTTGGGTAACACCAAGTGGAGGTCCGAACCGACCGATGTTGAAAAATCGGCGGATGAGCTGTGGTTAGGGATGAAATTTCAATCGAACTCGGAGCTAGCTGGTTCTCCCTGAAATGCGTTGAGGCGCAGCGGTCACGAAGAGCTGTCTAGGGGTAAAGCAACTGTTTCGATACGGGCTGCGAAAGCGGTACCAAGTCGTGGCAAACTCAGAATACTAGGCATTATAATATTTAAGCTTTCCGTAAACCAGTGAGACGGTGGGGGATAAGCTTCATCGTCAAGAGGGAAACAGCCCAGATCACCAGCTAAGGCCCCAAAATGGCCGCTAAGTGGAAAAGGATGTGAGAATGCTGAAACAACCAGGAGGTTTGCTTAGAAGCAGCCACCCTTTAAAGAGTGCGTAATAGCTCACTGGTAAAGCGTTCTTGCGCCGACAATGGCCGGGACTAAGCGGCCTGCCGAAGCTGTGGGATTTTTACTTGCTCTCAAAAGTTTCTAAAATTTTCGAGAAAGCTTGTTAAAATCGGTAAGGGAGCGTTCTGCCACGGGAGAAGCTTTCACGTAAGTGATGGTGGACGAGGCGGAAGTGAGAATGTCGGCTTGAGTAACGAAAACATTGGTGAGAATCCAATGCCCCGAAAACCTAAGGGTTCCTCTACAAGGTTCGTCCGTGGGGGGTGAGTCAGGACCTAAGGCGAGGCCGAACGGCGTAGTCGATGGCAAACAGGTTAATATTCCTGTACTTATTTTTGTGGGTCCCGAGGGACGAAGAAGGCTAAGCTAGGTCTGTGAATGGAATGCAGTGGAAGCGTTCGAGGTGTTGACAGGTAGAACAAAAACTATCCTGGAGCTGAGACGTGATCCCGTTCTCTGGAATTTTTCCGGTTGGACGCTAGTGATGTCAAACTTCCAAGAAAATCTCGTAAACCTCTTTATAGAAAAACACAAAAATAACCTGTACCTGAAACCGACACAGGTAGGTAGGTAGAGAATACCAAGGGGCGCGAGAGAACTCTCTCTAAGGAACTCGGCAAACTGGCCCCGTAACTTCGGAAGAAGGGGCGCCCTCTTATAGAGGGTCGCAGTGACCAGGCCCAGGCGACTGTTTACCAAAAACACAGGTCTCCGCAAAGTCGTAAGACAATATATGGGGGCTGACGCCTGCCCAGTGCCGGAAGGTGAAGGAAGTTGGTTATTTCCTTTGGAGAGAAGCTGACAACCGAAGCCCCGGTGAACGGCGGCTGTAACTATGACAGTCCTAAGGTAGCGAAATTCATTGTCGAGTAAGTTTCGACCTGCACGAAAGGCGTAACGATCTGGGCGCTGTCTCAGAGAGAGGCTCGGTGAAATAGACTTGTCCGTGAAGATGCGGACTACTTGCACTTGGACAGAAAGACCCTATGAAGCTTGACTGTATCCTGGAATGGGGTTCGGGCTTTTCTTGCGCAGTCTAGGTGGGAGGCTTTGAAGGTTTCCTTCCGGGGAAATTGGAGCCATCAGTGAGAGACCACTCTGGAAAGGCTAGAATCCTAATGGTGATCCTTGAATCAGGACACTTGACAGTTTCAGGTGGGCAGTTTGTTTGGGGCGAACGCCTTATAAAGTGTAACTAAGGCGTGCAAAGGTTCCCTCAATCTGGACGGAAATCAGATGTTGAGTGTAAAGGCAAAAGGGAGCTTGACTGCAAGACCTACAAGTCGAGCAGGGGCGAAAGCCGGCCTTAGTGATCCGACGGTGCCGTGTGGAAGGGCCGTCGCTCAACGGATAAAAGTTACTCTAGGGATAAAAAACATAGTTGTCCCAACCGGAAGTAATTCCGGTTCAAAAACTTATATCCATTCCAGCGTTAAAACTGGAAAAACGCAACTGGGTTAATTGCAAGAATGCTGAAACTACCTGAAATTACTTCAGGCAGTGTGCAAATTTGCAGCGAAGCTGATCAAGAGCTCAATAACTTACCCTTCGCAGAAGAGGGAAAGATAGCGTGATAAAAGATGATCAGAACGCTCAACGACTAGAGGGTGAGGCAAGCTCGCCAATAAACCCTCCACGAATGCCCAGCAGCTTAATTAAAAAAGACAAACCAACTAATTAAGCAGATGACATAGTCTGAACTTTAGCGACAAGCTAAAGAAAAGTGGCTTAAATGCCTCTTGATAACAATTTGAACAGGCTAATCTTCTCCAAGAGTTCATATCGACGAGAAGGTTTGGCACCTCGATGTCGGCTCATCACAACCTGGAGCGGCAGTACGTTCCAAGGGTTGGGCTGTTCGCCCATTAAAGTGGTACGTGAGCTGGGTTCAGAACGTCGTGAGACAGTTTGGTCCATATCCGGTGTAAGCGCTAGAGCATTGAGAGGAGTCTTCCATAGTACGAGAGGACCTGTGAAGAACGTGCCTATGGTGTACCAGTTATCTTTCCAAAGGTAAACGCTGGGTAGCTACGCACTGAGTGGATAACCGCTGAAAGCATCTAAGTGGGAAGCCCACCTCAAGATGAGTGCTCTCTATTAGGTCGCGGCAAGACCAGCCGTTAATAGGTATCAGGTGTAAGGCTAGCAATAGTTTTAGCCGAGATATACTAAAGGCCAATTGATTTTGACCAATTATAAAAAAAATCCAGCCTGTTGGCTTGGTTCTGAACCAAAACAAATGGCTTGGTTCTGAACCAAAACAAAGAAAATTTCGAGCGAGCGGTTTTAAAAAAGAAATTTTTTGATTCTCCGGAGCTTAGCTCCGCTGAAACTCTGGTGCTCTATGTCTACTTGGAACCACATCAATCCATCCCGAACTTGATGGTGAAAGGAGTAGAAAGTTGTTATACTAGTCGGAAGTCTGGCTGGAAACAGCAACTTAGTGCCAGGGTGATAGTCATTCCTTTAAATAAATTTAAAGAATTTTCAGCCTGTTGGCTTGGTTCAGAACCAAGCCAACAGGCTGAAAAAAAATCAACCGAAAATTTTAATTTTCGACCAAAAAATCAAAAAATTTTATTTAGAACCAAGCCTGTTGGTTTGGTTCTTGAAAGGCTGGATTTTTTGGATATTTTTTGATTTTTTATATATAAAAAATAAGTGGAAAGCTTCCTTTATATAAACTTCAGCCTGTTGGTTTCGAAACGGAGTTTCTTTGGCTTGGTTCTGAACCAAGCCTGTTGGTTTGGTTCAGAACCAAGCCAACAAAAATAATGGTTTGGTTCTAAAAATAATGGCTGATAAAGAATTTCATTCCTTTCTTTTTATTCAGTTGGCTTGGTTCTGAATTTCATTCATATCTCAGCCATTATTTTTTTGAAGGCTCAAAAAATTTATTTTTTAAAACCGCAAGCGGTTTTCGAAAATTTGAATTTTCGCTTTCTATATAAAAAAAGAATTAATTAAACAGCTACTTTGGCTTTGTTCTACCAAAAAAAAGGCTTAAAGCAGCTAGCTGCTTTAAAACCAGCTTTTCAAAAATAGAAAAAACCGAAAATTTCAGCCGTAGGCTGAGCCTTAAAAAAAAATCAAAAAATTTCAGCCTTTTGTTTTGGTAGAACAAAGCCTTTTTTTTGGTAGAACAAAGCCTTTTTTTTGGTTCAGAACCAAGCCAACAGGCTGGAAAATTTTAATTTTCGATTTGTTTTGGTAGAACCAAGCCTTTTTTTTGGTTCAGAACCAAGCCAACAGGCTGAAATTTTTTGAAAGGCAAAAAATTGCAATTTTTTCAGCCTTTTGTTTTCGAAACTCCGTTTCGAGCTAGCTGCTTTAAGCCTTTTTTTTGGTAGAACAAAGCCTTTTGGTTTGGTTCTGTGGCTGAAACTAAAACCTTTTACAAAGCGCGGTTTTAGTTTGGTTTAAAGGCTGGTTTTTTCTTGGATGTTAATTAAAAACAAATTTCTGTGGTTTTGTTCTTTAACAAAAAGAACAAAAATTCACCTTTAAAAAAAAATAAAAAATCAGCCTTTTGGTTTGGTTCAGAACCAAGCCAAAAAAAAATAAATTTTTTGAGCCTTTCAAAAAATTTTCAGCCTTCAAAAAAATAATCGAAAATTTCAATTTTCGGGTAGAACAAAGCCAAATGGCTGGAAAATTTCAATTTTCGGTTGGTTTTATTCCACAGCTAGAACGCTCTGTCTTTGGCTTTGTTCAGAACCAAAACCAGCCTTTCATTTGGCTTAAAACCGCAAGCTGTTTTAAAAAAAGAAAATTAAAATTTTCGGTTTTTTTTTGTTCTCAAAAAATCTATTTTTTCGAAACTCCGTTTATAGAACCAAGCCATTTGTTTAGAACCAAGCCAAAGAAACTCCGTTTCGAGAACCAAGCCAACAGGCTGATTTTTTCGAAAATGAAAATTTTCGATATAAAACATGGCTTTGTTCTCTATATAAAAAGAAGCAACAAGTTGATTTGTTTCAAAATTTGAGTTACAATAGATTTATATTTTGTTTATCGCCTGTTGAAAACTAAAACCGCTTGCGAAAACTAAAACCGCAAGCGGTTTTCATTTTAGTTTTGATATTTTTTGGGGATTTTTTATCGAAAATTAAAATTTTCGAAAGGTAAAAAGAGCATAGCAGATCGAAAATTTCAGCCTAGAACCAAAACAAATGGCTTGGTTCTCGAAACGGAGTTTCTTTGGCTTGGTTCTAAACAAATGGCTTGGTTCTCGAAACGGAGTTTCAGAACCAAACCAACAGGCTTGGTTCTAAACAAATGGCTTGGTTCTCGAAACGGAGTTTCGAAAACAAATAAAACTAAAACCGCGCTTTGTAAAAGGTTTTAGTTTTGGTTCAGAACCAAGCCAAAGAAACGGAGTTTCGAAAAAATAAATTTTTTCAGCCAGAACCAAGCCATTATTTTTTTAAAGGCTGGTTTTGGTTCTGGCTGATAAAAAAGAAATAAAAAAACTCAAAATTTTTCAGCCTTTTTTTTGGTTCAGAACCAAGCCAAAAAAAAATAAATTTTTTCAAAACTCCGTTTTGATTATTTTTTTAAAGGCTGAAATTTTTTGTTTTGGTTTGGTTCTGGCTGAAAAATCATTAAATATTAAAAAAGCAACGGTAAAGACAGCAATTTCAGCCTACGGCTCGAAAATTGAAATTTTCGATTATTTTTTTTATTATTTTTTTTAGAACCAAACCAACAGGCTGGTTTTTCGCTTCTTGTATTTCGAAAATGAAAATTTTCGAGCCTTTCATTTGGCTTGGTTCTAAATAAATTTTTTCGAAACTCCGTTTATAGAACCAAACCAAAAGGCTGAAATCGAAAATTGAAATTTTCGGGTAGAACAAAGCCTTTTTTTTGGTAGAACCAAAACAAAAGGCTGAGCCTGTTGGTTTGGTTCAGAACCAAGCCAACAAAAATAATGGCTGAAAAAATTGCAATTTTTTGCCAGAACCAACACAAATGGCTGGTTTTGCGAAAACTTTTTGAAAGGCTGGTTCAGCCTTTCATTTGGCTTAAAACCGCAAGCGGTTTTGTTTTTTTTGGTTCTCAAAAAATATATTTTTTCGAAACTCCGTTTATAGAACCAAAACTCTTTGGCTTGGTTCTAAATGAAAATTTTTTTTTTTACAACAGCGCGCTATAAACGGAGTTTCGAAAAAAAGAAAATGAAAATTTTTGAGTTTTCTTTTTTTCGAAATTCCGTTTCTTTGGCTTGGTTCTGAACCAAGCCATTTGTTTTGGTTCAGAACCAAGCCAACAGGCTGATATTTTTTCGAAAATTTTCATTTTCGAGAACCAAGCCATTTGTTTTCGAAACTCCGTTTCGAGAACCAAGCCAACAGGCTGATATTTTTTGGAAAATTGAAATTTTCGATAAATTGGAGAGATGGCTGAGTGGTCGAAAGCGGCTGATTGCTAATCCGTTGTACGATATTCTTCGTACCGAGGGTTCGAATCCCTCTCTCTCCGTTTTTTATACAATAATAATTTGAACGTAGCAGAAGGCAATAAAAAAATTAAAATTCGAAAATTTCAATTTTCCAGCCATTTGGCTTTGTTCTACCAAAACTCTTTGGCTTGGTTCTAAATGAAAATTTTTTTTTTTACAACAGCGCGCTATAAACGGAGTTTCGAAAAAAAGAAAATGAAAATTTTTGAGTTTTCTTTCGAAAATGAAAATTTTCTTTTCGAAGAAACAGAAACTCCGTTTATAGAACCAAGCCAACAGGCTGAAATCGATCAGCCTTCCAAAAAATCAAAAAATTTCTTTTTTGAGCCGAAGGCTGAATTTTCGGGTTCTGCAGCTAGCTCTTTGGCTTGGTTCTACGGAGTTTCAGAACCAAACCAACAGGCTTGGTTCTGAACTAAAACTCAAAAATTTTCATTTTTGCGCAAGCGGTTTTAGTTTTAGTTTTCAAACCGCTTGCGGTTTGAAAAAAGAAATTTTTTCAGCCTTTTGTTTTCGAAACTCCGTAGAACCAAGCCAAAGAGCTAGCTGCTTTAAGCCTTTTTTTTGGTAGAACAAAGCCTTTTTTTTGGTTCAGAACCAAGCCAACAGGCTGAATTTGCGAAAAAATTTCAGCCTTTTGTTTTCGAAACTCCGTTTCGAGCTAGCTGCTTTAAGCCTTTTTTTTGGTAGAACAAAGCCTTTTGGTTTGGTTCAGAACCAAGCCAACAGGCTGAGCCTTTTGGTTTAAAGCAGCTAGCTGCTTTAAGCCTTTTTTTTGGTAGAACAAAGCCTTTTGTTTGGTTCAGAACCAAGCCAACAGGCTGAATTTTCGCGAAAAAATAAATTTTTTGATCAGCCAGAACCAAGCCAACAGGCTGACAAATCTATCTAAAGGTCAGCCTTCAAAAAAATCAAAAAATTTCCAAAAAATGTATTTTTTGCGAACCAAAACAAATCGAAAATTTCAATTTTCGGGTAGAACAAAGCCAAATGGCTGGAAAATTGAAATTTTCGGAAGGCTGAATTTTCGGGTTCTCAAAAAATATATTTTTTCGAAACGGAGTTTATAGAACCAAAACTAAAACCTTTTACAAAGCGCTCAGAACCAAACCAAAAGGCTTGGTTCTACGGAGTTTCGAAAAAAAGAAAATGAAAATTTTTGAGTTTTATTTGTTTAGAACCAAGCCTGTTGGTTTGGTTCTGAAACTCCGTTTCGAGAACCAAGCCATTTGTTTAGAACCAAGCCTGTTGGTTTGGTTCTGAAACTCCGTTTCGAGAACCAAGCCATTTGTTTTGGTTCAGAACCAAGCCAACAGGCTGACAATTTTCGGTTCAAACTAAAACCGCGCTTTGTAAAAGGTTTTAGTTTGGTTTAAAAGATATCCAAAGCGAAAATTTTCCAAAAAATTGCAATTTTTTGATTATTTTTTTAGAACCCGAAAATTGAAATTTAGAACCAAGCCAAAGAACAGGCTGGATTTTTTCTAGCAACGCTAAACACAGCCAAGCACCACTTCAAAGAAAGCATTGCCCACTCTCCTCTTCGAGTCCACACTACACACCAAACTCAAAAAATAAAAAATTTTAAAGTTTGCCTTTTCAAAATTTTTAAAAATGTCAGCCGTAGGCTGCTTTAGTTTACACCACGATTATTTCAAAATAAAAAATCACAAAATTCATTTTTTTGTTTTCGAAACTCCGTTTCGATTTATATTTTTTAATAAAAATTAAAAAATTTTAGAGACTTTGATTTTTTATCGTTTTGTTTTTTGGCTATTTTCTTCTGTTTATTACGAAAATTTCTTAAAAAGCAGAGATTTGTATTTTTGATTAAAAATAAATAGTCAAGTTTTAAATTTAAATATTGACTTACACTTCATTCTATTTTAAAAACTCGAAAATTAAAATTTTCGATCTTTTTTTATATTTATTTTTTTGGTAAAATAATATTTAGTCAAAATCTTAACTCGAAACAGAGTTTCCAGCCAGTTGGCTTTGTTCTACAAAAAAAAAGGCTGATATTTTTTGAACTTTTTAGCATAATTAATTATTATTGATTTCTACAGCATAATAAATTTGAATTATTAAACATTAAATTTTATGTTTCTATTTAATTGTTTAAATTGTTTCATTTACCACCAGTTTTTTTATGCTTTTTGGTTTATTAAGTAAATCTATTATAAAATTTTTCAAATCCGACATTTTAAAAAAAACTACAACGAATAATCCTTATTCGTTATAGCATTTCAAATTAGCGTTTTTTTATTTGTTTTTTAGTATGTTTAAAACATACGAATAAAAGTAATTTGTTTTTTCCATTGCTTTTATTTGCTAATAAATAGATAAATAAAAATAAAAAAAGAGAGACTTTTACTGTTATAAAAAATCCAGCCTTTTGTTTTAAAGCAGCTAGCTGCTTTAAGCCTTTTTTTTTTGTAGAACAACGCCTTTTGGTTTGGTTCAGAACCAAGCCAACAGGCTGAATTTTCGAGTTTTTGGCTAATTATTGAAATTGAAAAAAAAATAAACATAATCGAAAATTCAGTCGAAGGCTGAATTTTCGAAACTTAAAAAACAGAAAGCAGAAAATAAAAACGAGGTAAAATAAGTTTTCATTTTTTCTAAATAAATTTTATTTTGTAAAATTGATTTTGAAAACTTAATCAGCCATTTGTTTTGGTTCAGAACAAAGCCATTTGTTTTGGTTCTAGGCTGAGAAATTTTTGAAATCTTTTGGGTTATTTGGAGTTAAAGCTTTTTAAAGACAAACTCAAAGACAAGCACAATATTTTCAGCCGAAGGTTGAGCCTTCGGCTGCTGCTTATTATTTATTATTTGAAAAAAAATCAAAAAATTGCAATTTTTTGCCTTTAAATTTATTTAAAGGCAAAAGAAGTTAATTCAAAAAATCAAAGGTTTTTTGAAAATAAAAGAATAAAAAATACAGCAATTTTCAATTGAAAAAATTTTTCAGCCAGAACCAAAACAAATGGCTGATTAAAAAAAAGTTCTCTGCTTTTCCAAAAAACACATTAATTTGTGTAGCAGTAGGGCATAATTAAAAATAAAAGAAGGAAATTACAATGTTTACTATCTTATCTTTGGTAACATCTGTTAAAGACTATGTAGAAGTAGTCCACAAACTGATAGAATCGGATGTAACTAATGGAGTAAGCAATTACTATGACTTTGGAGCAATAATTACCTATATTGTTATCACAGGAAAACAATTCTTGTCTGAGTTAATAAGTTTTTCTTGGTTACAACATGTTTGGTCATTACCAATAATAGTTCCAGATATTGCTGCTTCTATGGTGTCAGAGATTTCAATTTTAGATGGTTATTTTCAAAATGCTTTTACATTTTTAGAAAGTCCCATTTCATATGGAAATCAAAATGTATTTTTCTATTGTTTAGAAAAATTCAGCATCGGAATTATTAATAGCATATTCTTGTGTTTGCCTACTTCAATCGCACATGTTATTACATTACGTCGATTTGTCATGCAAGGGTTAGAAGCAGGGTATATAGCTGGTTTGGGAACCATTGCCGGAAATGTTTTATGGATTGGAAGTGTTCTCTTTGGTTTGAGATGTTTAGTAATTCCTTGGCTATCTTTAGACATATTACGTTATTTATTAGGATTTATTTTATTAATAAAATATATGTGGGATAGTTATGGAGAAAAACGTGTCGTTTTAGAAGATCTTTCTAAATCAAAAATTTTTCTATTAAACTTTTTATTAGCTTTAACAGAACAAACTTCAATTTATCCTTATATTAGTAATCTTTCGATTGGTTCGGATTCTACAATTTTGGAAAGTTTTCCTGCTCAAAATTTTGCAGAATTTGTAAGTATTCATGGTTGTTATTTGTGTGGAATTTTAGTAGGAAGTCTAAGTTTACTTCAATTAACTTGTTGGTTTTGGGAGAACCCCGCGTATAATTTTTATATGTGGTTTATTTCATCATCTCCTTTTTCAGCTGGAAAAATAACACCAGGTTTTTATTCGAAGTTTTTAAATTTTAGTTTTTTATATTTAACGATGCTGTGTGCTATTTCTAATGTAGCGTATTTTGGGCTTGATTATACTCTGACAAATCCATTGGGGCTAGTTCATGAAGACAGATTGGTAGAACAAAAAACTCTACTAGAAACGGCATTTTTAAACACAAAAGCTTCCGATCGTAACACTCGTCGTAATCGTGGTCGACATGGTCGAAGTGAACGTTGGAAAAGACGTGTTCGTCGATATAGAACATTTGATGCTTCTTTGTATGATCAAGGAGTTTACGATTTATTTACAATAGAAGATTTAAATTATGGATTTGATCGTTTTTGGTTGAGACGCAAAACACGAAATCACCGTGCACGCTTTAGACTGTTTCCAGGTCCATGGATGCGATCTTTTAAAAAGCAATTAGCTCGTCCTCGATTAGAATCTTTTATGGGTCCTCGAGTGGAATTCTTTAGAATTTTATTTGAACAAGTTTATCATCCAGAATTTCATGAATTTCGACAAGCTCGCCCTCTTTATAACGAGCAAAGAACCACAAACCTTTCAAACAATAAATCGAGTTCAAAAACACAAAATCGAAACGGAGTTTCGGAAAATTTTAATTTTCGAATACTAAAAACTCAAATTCCAATTGAAATGTCTATTTATTTTGATAAAAAACAAAAATTACAAAAACAAGGTTTAATTCAAGAATTTTCTGCTCTGAGAAAGTTTGTACGAAAAGTAAACACGCGAATGAAAGCATCACAAATTACATTTGAAACAACTAATGGAAATATTTTAAACAAAAATTTGGTAGATTCTGGAAAACCTGTTTATTCAAAAAGATGGAAACAAATTTTTTCGAAACTATCCCATGATTCCAAAACAGATAACGGAAAAATGATTTCATTAGTTAATACGATGTCTTCTATTAACACACCCCTTCCAAATGAATCAAACGGACAAGAATCAGAGAAAAACAAGTTAAATTTTCTTTGGTCGTCTACTTTGTTTGGAAACAAAAATCAAATAAAAAGAGACATAAAAAAAGAAGATGTGAAAAAAAGACTTTCAAAAAAAGATCGACAAATTCTAAGATATAGAACTTTTTTAACAAATGATTCTGCTCAACTTAAAAATGTTTCTTCATTAGATAAAAAGATAACTCAATTTGCACCATCTTCTGAAAAACAAAGTCAAAATTTAGATACTACTTCTAACAATTCTTATTTGGCGTTAAATAAAGAAATTTATAAGCCATTGACTTTACTTCACCCTCTTCGTTTTTACCTTCAAAAAGAACAAGCTTTTCAAAGAAAATTGAAATTTTATGGAGTTAATATTTTTCGAAATTTTGGAATTGAAAACAATGCTCCATATTTTAAAACAATGATGAGAAGATTTTTTTATCATTATAAACCATCTAAACGATGGGAACGTACTATGCGCACAGCCACCATGAGAAAAGCACGACGTAAAGGTCCAAGAATGCCTCGAAGATTAAACATAAACAAAAGCACGCAAGTTTTAGCTAAATTAGATCCTAACGAAATAGTCTCTTTACCTGTTGATTCGCAAACTGAAAAAATCAAAATTGATTCAAATTTTCCGAAACTCCGTTTCGGAAAATTTTCGAGAGAAAAGATTTATCTGAATAAAGAAAAATCAAATGTTTTAACACCATCATTAACTCAAATTCAAAAACCAACACATTTTTATTCTCTAGTAAGCAAAAGAGCTACTCGTTATAGATATGAAATATATAAAGATGTTTTACAACATTGGTATTATTCACCTTTTAATCGTTTACTTTTAAAATTTGATGTAGACTCTTTTATTCGTCGTCAACCAGTTTCTCATTTTTTAACAAAAAAAGATGAGCAAATGTTACATTTGCGTCGTCTTTTATTGTCAGAACATTATGAAACTTTAAGATGGTATACTCAAATGCAACATTATCGTTCAATGAAAGCTTATATTGGAGGAACTAAAAGTTTTGCAAATCGCGTGTATAATCAACAGTTTATGGGTACTTTTAAAAAAATACGTCATCTTTTTTCAATAACTCCTAGTTTTGCAGATAAAAATGTTTATAAATTTGATCAACCGTTATATAATGAGTTTCCTAATAACGAACAAAACTCGATTGTTGAAGATTCTTTTATCCATGAGGAATTGTTAGCCGATGAACAAATTTACGGAAACAAAGCAGTGGAGCCAAACGATTTAAAAAATCAATCGGCGCTTATTATTCGAGAATATCTTCTTAAAGCTAAACCAATTCGTGAAAAGGTAATTAATAATTTACTTGCTGAAAAGAATTATTGGGACTTTACAAAATTTTTGTTTAAAGGTCAAAAGATTAGAGGTTCGGTGCCTATAACTGGACAAAAAAGTTTCTTGTCTCAAGAAAAGCAACTTCTTTATCCAGATACCGAAAGGGAAGAACAACAAAAATTAGACAAAAACGTCGACTCAGTTCATTCTTGGCTTTCTAGTAAAATCAAGATTGGAAATATGCAACAAGATATTTGGATTGGTTTGCTTAAAAAATGTCAAAATCAACTTTATAATCAAGAATCTTTAAAACTTTACTTAGCCGGTCATATTGAAAAGCGCGAAAAACAAAAACAAAGACAACAAAAATATTTAAAACTTCGCTTAGAACGAATGAAAAAGTTCTCTTCTGGTTTTTGTTCGTTACCTGAAAACAAAACGAATTTGAATGACTCTGACAAAAATGCTTGCTCTGGTTTATCTACAGCTATTCAAAAAGCAGTAAAAGACGGAATTTTTTTCCAGAAAGGTGTCAATCAAAACAAATTAAATATTCGAAACAATCGTCCAAAAATCGACTTTCTTTATGCTGCATCTTCTAATCAAAAACAAAACAATATCAAATCAGGTAATTTCAACAAATCTATGAATTTAAAAAATTATTTAAAAAGTCGTGTTAAATTCCGCATTAAACAAATTATTCAAACAGAAAAAGATATTGAAGAATCTTTACGTTCATTGAATAGTATTAAGGATAAAAATTCATTAAAATTCTTAGAAAATAATCGAAACGAAGTTTCGAAAAAACATTTTTCAATTATTCAATCAACAAAAAATTTAGCTCAACTGATAAATAGAACGATTACTCCATTTAAAATGTTACCAACTTTTGCAACTCACAAAATTATTTCACCATCTGTTAATTTCTTATTAACTCCTTTTAAACCAGGCGATGAAACGGATTTAAATTTATGGAGAAAACAAGAAAATGTGTTGTCTAATCGTAGAAAATTACGTAAAACATTAAAAAAATTACGAAAAATGAATCAAAACGAAGTTTTGCAAAATCAATCAACTTTGGATTTAACAAAACTTCGTTTGCGCGATAGTGACAATAAAAAGAAAAAGAAAGATTCTCTTGATAACAATTTAGGGATAAATATAGAAAATCAACGTCGTTCTAAATCTTGGAAATATTGGCAACAAAATAGTAATTTATTATTACTGTCCGGTAATGCCGCTTCCAATAAAAATGTGTCACAACCAAACAATATCGATACAATAACAGATTCACAAGTTAAAAAATTGATGTCTATGAAAAATTTTGCATCTTGGTTATTGTCTTCAACTCAAAAAGAATTTCTTAGAAAACGTTCACGTGTACGCGTTTATAGTAAATTAAAAAGAAATTATTCTATTAAAAAACTTGGGTTAGGAGAAAAATTAAAACGTCAATTTAAATTGCTAAAAAAATATGGCACCTCTGATTTAGAAGGTTCTGGAGAAAATTCTCTTTCAACAAACAAAGCCAACAAAAAGGTTGAAATTTTGAAATTAATTAACAACCAAAATTATGAACCTGAAAATGAATTTCAAACTCGTGAAACAAAACAAAGAAGATCGCGCCTACGTAAAAATCGTTTTTGGAAAAAACATAAAAAAATTAAATATGCACAAACTAGACGTAAATTAAGAAAACGTCGTCATTACGCTGTTGGAAAAATTAGAGTTCTTAATAAAGAATTAAAACGTAAAAAAGCAAGCTCCAAACTTCAAAAATGGTGGTGGCAAACTTTCTTACCTAATCTTCAAGCAAGTACAGATACTTTATGGCAACTAGAAAAAGATCAACAAATTCAAAATAAATTATCTCAACTTTCTAGTGCTGAAATCCTAGAACGTGATAATAAAGTGACACAAAACATTTTAGAACGTGTCGTTGGAGAAAAAATGCTTCAGATTGGTGATAAAGATTATAAACCTTTAACAATTCCAGAAGCTATTCGTCTTCGAGAACATTTAGTTGAACAAGAAAAATTAAGTTTTGGAATTGAAAATTCATCTTTAAAAACGCAAAAACAACAACAAAATCTCAATTCTTCTTTTCAAGCTCGAAAATTAGAATTTTCGAGCAAACAAAATGAAACAAATATAGACCTTATTGGAAAAATCTCTAAAAATTCATTAACTCCTGATTTAAGCAAAACAGGTTTTGGTTCTACAGCTCAACAATTAAGCTCTTCAGGTGCTGTTTTAAATCCTGACTCAAAAAACCAAAAAGGAACTTCAGTGTTCATGGTTGGTCTTAATCCACTTCCTTTTTATGCTGGTTGGGATGAAACACTACGTAAATTTGTGGTCACAAATCGTCTTTTATCTCGAAAAGACGCAGGTTACCAATTTGATTTTTCAAAAATTAATAACGGTATGACACGCGATTATCCAACTTTAAAACAATTGGTTAAAGCTTTAAATTCAGTTGAAAGTCAGAAAAATAATTTCTCTTTTTCACAAGCACCTCTTCAAGGAATGAATGCAGCTACCACTCTTTATTGGCAAGTTCCTTTTACTACATATGATCCAGATCAGTTTTTTGCATTAGGTATGGATGGATTTTCTCCACTTGGTTGGCAAAAATTCCGCTTTAAGCATTCAAAACAAACAACAAAACCACTTCTTGTTAAAACAAAAACTGTTTCTTCTTATCCTTTTTTACCTTTTAACACAAACACAAGTCGAAAATTTGAATTTAGAACCAAGCCAAAGAAAAATGAATTAAATAAATCAAATTCGGTAACTAGTAATTCTTTCTCTCTCGCAAGCAATCTTCAAAAGAAAATTTTCTCTGATTCTTTATCGGCATTAAATCCAAATCTTTCTTCTACATTAGACCAAAATAAATTAACAAAAAGAAACCAATCTCGCAGAATTCAGAAAAATTATAAACGTGTTAAAAAATATCCAAGACCTCCACTTTGGTACCCTTCTGGACCTTTAACAAATCAAGTTTTACCTGTTCATTACATTTACGTGTTTTATAAACGTTATCGTCTTCCTCGAGATCGTTACATTCGCCGTCGATTACGACGTGGAAAAGATGGTTCTCCTAAATCAATTCGAGAATCTTTGACAAAAATGACTGATTTTACATTACGTAAAAGAGCCAAACCAAGACGTAAATATCACAGAAAACGTATTTTCAAACAAGGAACATCTGGAGCGGCTGTTTCTTCCGAAAAAGCAACACTTTTAGGTCAAATTTTAAAACGTCGTAAATTTAGAGGTTTTTCTAACGAAAATATTTCGGGACAAGGTGAACGTGTCCGTCCAAGCTCAAAAGACCCATCTCTGAGTTCTTTATCTAGCGCCCAAGGACCAAATGCTTCTTTAATTAAATCAAAACAACGTCGTAAAAATAAACAACCGGCAGAAAATTTAAGAATTCGTCAATTAAGAAGACGAGTTCAACGACAAGTTATTCGACCTACTGGACGATATAAACCTCAAGCAGGTGGTTTTGTTTGGCCAGGAGATTACTTAAGATTAGAGTTAACACAAACTCCAAAATTAAAAACAAGCTCACAACCTTTAGTTGATGATCAAAAAGATGCATTAACCATTAAAAAAGAAGGATTGACAAAACAAACTACTTCTAGTTTAAAAACGCAGCAACAACGAAAAATTAGGAAGAAAAAAAGAAAACCACTTCCTGAATGGCATATTCAACCTAAAAAATATTTGTTACAAAAACATAATATTAACGTTTTGAAAAAAAGACTTGAAAAATCCCAAAATGTCCATAAAATTCCTCAAAGAGTAGTTGAATTAACTTCTTCTAAAAAATAACACTACTGTTCAAAATCAGCCATTTGTTTTGGTTCTGGCTAAAAATTCTAAAAAAATTCAGCCTGTTGGCTTGGTTCTGAACCAAAACAAATGGCTTGGTTCTATAAACGGAGTTTCTTTGGCTTGGTTCTGAACCAAACCAACAGGCTTGGTTCTGACCAAAAGGCTTTGTTCTACCAAAAAAAAGGCTTAAAGCAGCTAGCTGCTTTAAAACAAATGGCTGATTTTTAAAGCTAATAGTGTTTATTATTCAGCCTAGTTTTTTTATCTATCTTTCTCGAAAATTAAAATTTTCGATTTTTCTTTAATTTTTTACACTTTTTTTTACCTGTCTGTGCTTTTTATATTCAGCTCTTTATAATCATCGATCTGCTACGCTTTTTGCTATCTGCTGCGTAGCAGATATTTGAATCTGGTTTTATTAGCTTTACTGTTCAAAATTTTGATAAAATTTATTAGATTGATAGATTAATAAAAAAGTTGTAGTTTTATTGTTTTTTGACTCCTTTAGTCAATTTTCTTAGAACAAAGTCAAATGCTTTCTGTATTAACTCCACTTTTTCGAATCTTTGTGAAAATACAAGAAGTTTAAAGAGCCTAGCAAAAAGCATTTAACTTTGTTTGACGTTGAATTTCTCTAGGAGTGTTTAGTCTTTTTATTCTTAGTTTTATCCTGATTTATTTAGGAAATATAATAAAAGCAAGAATAAAAAGACTAAAAAAAACCAAATAAAAAGAACAGTTTTTCGAAAAATACAAACAACAACCTTTATAATTTTTCATAAAAGCACACATAAAGACCACATAGTGAAATGTCAAGCCAATCCATTTTCTTTTGATGTTTCTTAACATTTATTTATTAGAAAAAATCCAGCCTGTTCTTTGGCTTGGTTCTAAATTTCAATTTTCGGGTTCTAAAAAAATAATGGCTGAAAATTTTCGATTTTTATCTTCTAAAGTTCATTTTTTAATATTGCTGCCCTCATGATGAAATGGTAGACATATATACTTCAAAAGTATAGGCTTTACGGCGTATCGGTTCAAGTCCGATTGAGGGCATTTCTTTTTTCATTAATTTTTATTAATCTCTTTAAATGAAGAAACCGATAGTTCTACTTGGCTGTCTTTACTTTTTTACTCTTTTTATTAAAAAGAAACAGCCATTTAAAACTCAAAAATTTTAATTTTTGCACAGGCGGTTTTAGTTTTGGTTTTGGCTAAAATTTTTTCGAAAATTTTAATTTTCGATTAATTTTTCCAGCCTGTTGGCTTGGTTCTGGCTGAAAAAAAGAGCAAATTATATAGCTCTACCTTTTTTGATTTATCCCTTTGTGCAAACTGCTTTTGTCATAGTAAAAAACAAAAATTAAACTCTTTCAGCCAAAGGCTGATTATTTTTATTATTTATAATAAAAGCAAAGGTTAAAAACTTGTTTTCTCTTTATTGATTCCAGCCAGAACCAAGCCAACAGGCTGAGAAACTTTTTATTAAAAAATGTCTTTTCATTAGATAATAGTTTAAAAAAAAACGAAAATTTTAATTTTCGATCAAAATTTTCAGCTGAAGGCTGAGCCTTTTTAAAAAACCAGCCTGTTGGCTTGGTTCTGGCTGGGATTTTTTTTGTTTAATTTAATTAGTTCTAGATTCTTTTTTAGTTTTTTGTTAAAATAAAAAAAGCATTTTTAATAAAAATAAAATTTTTAACTTTTTTGAAAAACAAACCAAAGACTTTCCTGTTAAATGACAATTTAGTAAACAAAGTTATTTTGACTCGTTTTTAACTTTTGTAATTAAAAGTTTGAATTTAAAAACTAAAAAAACTCAGCCTACGGCTGAAGTTTTAAGTTTTTTTAACTGCTTTAATTGCAAATAAAAAAAAGTCATTCTGGCGGCATAGCCAAGTGGTAAGGCAGAGGATTGCAAATCCTTTATTCCCCAGTTCAAATCTGGGTGCCGCCTTTTACTAAATCCAATTTTGAGGATTTGCGCCTATTGACAAATAGTGTTATTCTACCTTTTTTTTTTATTCTATCTAAACTTGGATAACAAAACAAATAACGGCTAAATTGAAATCAAAACACAAAAGAGTAACAATTTTGCTTTTCTTTTTCAGCCAAAGGCTGATTTTTTTTCAGCCTAGAACCAAAACAAATGGCTTGGTTCTGAACCAAACCAAAAGGCTTGGTTCTACCAAAAAAAACGGCTGAGCCTGTTGGTTTCGTTCTACAAAAATAATGGCTGATGAGTTTTCTATTTTTATAGAAACAAAAACAATCGGAGCTCAGCTCCGACACTTAAAATAGAATAAAGTAGTTTTGTATTAAAACTTACTTTTTAAACATAGAAATAAAATAGTGAGAAGTTGCTTGCATTTAAAAAACTATCAACATTTAATTACGTTTTATTTAAAGCTTTATAGTTTATTTAAATAAACTCTTTAAATTTGAACCTAAATAAATAAAACCGCAAGCGGTTTTCGCAAGCGCGAAAATTTTAATTTTCGAGCCTGTTGGTTTGGTTCAGAACCAAGCCTGTTGGTTTGGTTCAGAACCAAGCCTGTTGGTTTGGTTCAGAACCAAGCCTGTTGGTTTGGTTCTAAAAATAATGGCTGAAAATAACAAATAAATTTGTTTAGTTTTTGATAAAAAAGTTAATTTCAATTTTTATTGAAAAACTCCACAAACAAAAAAAATCAAAATTTATTAAAATTTTCCAGCCTTTGGCTGAAATTTTTTGATTTTTTTATTTTACTTTTGAAAAATAAAGTAAAAAATTTAACAAAAAAAACTTTCTTTTTAAAACTAATGTTAAGCCCTAAAAGAACCAAATTTCGTAGACACCATCGTGGTCATTTAAGAGGAAAAGCTAATCGTGGTAACAAAATTGCTTTCGGAGAATTTGCATTACAAGCTATGGAACCTTGCTGGATTACATCTCGTCAAATTGAAGCTGGACGACGTGTATTAACGCGTTATGTTCGTCGAACAGGAAAATTATGGATTCGTATTTTTCCAGACAAACCTATTACGATCCGTCCTGCTGGGACTCGAATGGGGTCAGGAAAAGGTTACCCTGAATATTGGGTAGCTGTTGTTCACCCAGGAAAAATTATTTATGAAATTACAGGCTTGTCAGAAGCATTAGCTAAACAAGCTCTTCGAACAGCTTCTTATAAAATGCCAATTAAAACAAAATTTTTAAAAGCTGAGCCGTAGGCTGAATTTCTTAAAAAGCAACGAAAATTCGAAAATTTTCATTTTCCAGCCTGTTGGCTTGGTTCTCGAAACTCCGTTTCTTTGGCTTGGTTCTGAACCAAACCAACAGGCTTGGTTCTAACCAAAAGGCTTTGTTCTACCAAAAAAAAGGCTACCATTTTTGATTTTTTTGAAGACTGAATTTTTTTGATTCTTTAAAATTGGATAAAGACTTACTTTATCTATTGATGAAAATAAAGTTTTTATATTATAATATAATATATGATTAAACCACAATCTTATTTAAATGTGGCGGATAATAGCGGTGCACGAAAACTAATGTGCATTCGCGTTTTAGGCGGAGGACGCCAAACTGCCAAAATTGGTGATGTCATTATTGCTGTTGTTAAAGATGCACTACCAAACATGCCATTAAAAAAATCTGATGTTATTAGAGCTGTCATTGTAAGAACGAGTAAAGGCGTTCGACGCGAAAATGGAATGGTACTTCGTTTTGATGATAACGCCGCTGTTGTTATTAATAAAGAAGGCAACCCTAGAGGAACACGTGTTTTTGGACCAATTGCTCGTGAACTTCGCGACCGTAATTTTACAAAAATTGTTTCTTTAGCACCTGAAGTTCTTTAATAAGAAATGACTTTGTTAATTTTGATTTGCTTTGGTTTGTATTTTTGTTATGAGCAAATCAAGTTTTTGTGGGAATAGCTCTCTATTCTCGAAAATTAAAATTTTCGAAAAAATTTCCAAAAAATATCAGCCGTAGGCTCAGCCATTATTTTGTTTAAAGGCTGGTTTTTTATTTATCTTTTCTTTCCACTCCTGGCTAAATTTCAAGTTTTGCTGTACAACCTAAAAAAAATAAAAACAACTTAAAACCGCTTGCGGTTTTCGAAATTTTTTGATTTTTGTTATAAAGAAAGGGCTCGACCAGCAGATCAAAATATTTGCTAATTTTTTTCAGGGTTGCTTTTAATAAAAAAGTAAATTAATAAAAAAATAACTTTCAAAAAATTTCAGCCTTTTGTTCAGAACCAAGCCTGTTGGTTTGGTTCAGAACCAAGCCTGTTGGTTTGGTTCAGAACCAAGCCTGTTGGTTTGGTTCTTGAAACTCCGTAGAACCAAGCCAAAGAGCTAGCTGCTTTAAGCCTTTTTTTTGGTTCTGTGGCTGAGCCTTCGGCTGAAAAAACATTTTTACTGTTGTTTTTTTTATTCAAAAAATATATATTTTTTGAGCAAATAAAAAAACTCTTAGCAAAAAACAAATCACAGGTTATTTCTATTAGTACAAAAGCTTTTCAAACAAACACCAACAGTTAATGAAACTAATTAAAGTTTTTTTAACTGTTAAGAATAATTTGGTTCTAAACAAACTGTCTATTATTTTACCTGCAAAAACTGAAAGTTGCAGCTATAAGATTTTTGAATCTTAATGAGTTTAACAAACTAAAAAAAAACAAATTGAAATGAAAATGACACAACGATTAAAAAAACATTATAACGAAACTATTGTTCCAAAACTTTATAAACAATTTCAATATAAAAACATTCATCAAGTTCCACAAGTCAACAAAATTGTAATTAATCGAGGTATCGGGGATGCTTCACAAAATAACAAGATTTTAGAATCTTTTTTAAAAGAACTAGGTTTAATTGCTGGACAAAAAGGAGTTGTGACTCGTTCAAAAAAATCAATTGCTGGTTTTAAACTAAGACAAGAAATGCCAGTAGGTGTTTCAGTTACTTTAAGAGGGGATCGCATGTATGGTTTTTTAGATCGATTAATTCATTTAGCTTTACCGCGTGTACGTGATTTTCAAGGTATTAATCCTAAAAGTTTTGATAAAAGTGGAAATTACAGTTTAGGTTTAGAAGAACAGTTAATGTTTCCCGAAATTGAATATGATAAAATCGATCAAATTCGTGGTATGGATATTTGTATTGTTACGACAGCTAACAATCAAGAAGAAAGTTTAGCTTTATTAAAAGAATTTGGTTTGCCATTTGCTACTAAGTAAACCTCAACATAATTAAACAAAAAAATCAGCCATTTAAAATTAAGACTAAAAGCGCTTGCGCTTTTAGTTTTCGCAAGCGGTTTTAGTTTTAAAGCAACTAGTTGCTTTCGAAAATTAAAATCCTCGAAAAAATTTCAGCCTTTAAAAAAATAATGGCTGTTGAAAGGCTGATTTTTCAATGCTTGAAAAACTTTTTTGTTTTTTTGTTACTGTCTTGTTTTATCGGTTTTTTTAACTCAGCTCAGCCTTGAACCAAAAAAATCGAAAATTTCAATTTTCGGGTTCTGGCTGAAAAAATTCTATTTTTTAATGAAAATTTTTTATTTTTCAGCCGAAAGCTGGATTTTTTAAAAAAGTTAAAACCCTTGGTTTTAATATTTTTTGATTTAAATTGGCTGTTTTTTATTTAGAACAAAGCCAATGCAAACAGCCTTCAAAAAAATAATAGCTGATAGTTTTATCAAAGGATAGACAACAATAAAAAAATGCAAAGACAGTTAATAATAAAAAATTAGCAGCCTTTCAAAAAATTTCAGCCATTTAAAACTAAAACCTTTTACAAAGCGCCGTTTTAGTTTTGGTTCTACCAAAAAAAACCGAAAATTTTAATTTTCGAGCCAGAACCAAGCCAACAGGCTGATAATTTTCAGAACCAAACCAACAGGCTTGGTTCTGAACCAAAACTAAAACTAAAACCTTTTACAAAGCGCGGTTTTAGTTTTCGCTTGCGCGAAAATTTCAATTTTGAGTTTTATTTGTTTTGCAGCCACAGAACCAAAAAAAAGGCTTTGTTCTACCAAAAAAAAGGCTTAAAGCAGCTAGCTGCTTTAAAACAAAAGGCTCAGCCGTAGGCTGATATTTTTTGGAAATTTTCGAGCTAAAATAACAAATATTTAAGAGTTTTATTAAATTCTTGTAAACTGAATGATAAAAAAATGGCTGACTCGCTTAAAAAAAGCGCAGCAAAAAAATAATAAATTAATAAATATGGTTACAGATACTATTAGTGATATGCTTACACGTATTCGCAATGCGTGTATGATTAAAAAATCAACAGTTTTAATTCCTTTGACTCGTATGAATCAACAAATTTCTCAAATTTTAGAAAAAGAAGGTTTTATTCATAATTTTCAAATTTCCGAAGATTCTAAAAATTTAATTCTTCGATTAAAATATAGATCGAAACAAATTCCTGGAACAAATGGAAAACGAAAAGAATCATGTATTACAAATTTAAAAAGAATTAGTAAACCTGGGTTAAGAATTTACGCTAATCATAAAGAAATTCCTCGTATTTTAGGTGGAGCTGGGATTGTTATTGTTTCAACACCTAATGGCGTTCTAACTGATAGAGAAGCTCGTTCCATCGGAATTGGTGGAGAGCTTTTATGTTCAATCTGGTAAATTGTTTTTTACTAAAGATAACTCGAAACGGAGTTTCCAGCCTGTTGGCTTGGTTCTGAACCAAAACAAAAGGCTTTGTTCTACAAAAAAAAAGGCTGAAATTTTTTGGTTTTTTTTACTTTTTATTTTTCTTTCGTCGCAAAACTCGCCTTTTATTATTTTCTAAAGTTGCTGTTTTTGATATTCGAAAAGTAAAATTTTCGAGTTTTTTTTGTTGCTAAAAAAAGTTTTTATTTTTCTTAGCAACAAAAACCTTTGCACAAATTTTCTTTAAAACAAAACCAAACAAAATTTTTCTTGAAAAAGAACAAAAAAAAGAGAAAAATGATCGAAAATTTTCAGCCTGTTGGTTTGGTTCAGAACCAAGCCAACAAAAATAATCAAAAAATTGCAATTTTTTGCCAGAACCAAAACTCAAAAATTTTAATTTTTGAGTTTTAAATGGCTGAGTAAAATACTAAAAACTTTTCGGTTTTGGTATTGAATTTACATAAAAAAACGCAAGAAAAATTAAGAAATTTTCTTTTTTGAAATGTTGAAATGGTTAAGGTAAGAATGATCGAAAATTTAATTTTCGAAAAGAAAATAGAAAAATAAAAAAATTTTAGATAAAATAAATATAAAAAATCAATGAATAAAAAAAGTTTTGATTTGGTTTTACAATTTAATTTGTTGAATCTGTTTATCTACTAAAAGAGCGTTGCTAAAAAAAACAGAAAAATAAAAAAAAATTTCAGCCTTTTGTTTTGGTTCTGGCTCGAAAATTTCAATTTTCGATAAATCAAATTAAATCATTAAAATCAAAAATAGTTGTTTTAAAAACTCTATGACAATCAGTTCACCTGAACGAGAAGCCAAAAAAGTGAAAATCGCCGTTGACCGTAATCCGGTGGAAACAAGCTTTGAAAAATGGGCGTGCGACCTGAAAAAAGGAGTTGACAATGTACTGTACCAAAACTAAACCGAAAATTTAGCCATTTAAAACAAAAAGCTGGATTTTTTCTAAATAACTTTCATTTTTTTTGAAAACAGCACATATAAAAAAAAGTGTTGTTCCTTTGTTAATACTTCTTTCAAAACGTATTAATGTTCTTCATATAATTGTTTTAGATTAAAAACTTTTTAGCGCTGGTGTACTTGTACATTTTGTATTTTTTATTAAAATGATATATCTCCACAGGAAAAAAAAGTTTTTAGAAAAATTTTTACTATCGAAAATTAAAATTTTCGCTTTTTTATCAGCCAGAACCAAGCCAACAGGCTGATTTTTTGGAAAATTGAAATTTTCGCTAGAACCAAAACAAAAGGCTTGGTTCTAAATAAATTTTTTGATTTTTTGAAAGGCTAGTTTTGGTTCTCAAAAAATTGTTATTTTTTGAGAACCAAAACAAATGGCTGACTTTTTATTTTATAACTCTTTGTCAGCCTGTTGGCTTGGTTCTGGCTGATCAAAAAATTTTAAGTTAAAAGAAAATTAGAAAAAATTTTTAATTTTTTCTGTTACTTTTTAATAATGAATAAACAAATAGCGAATAGGTCAAAAAATTTAATTTTTTGAATATTTTTTAGAATTTTTTTCGACGAAAATTAAAATTTTGGGGAATTTTCGCTCTTTTTCTATTAAATGTTTTTCAGTAAAAAAATAAAAAACAACAGGCAGTAAAAAATAAAACAAGCAAAAAAGCACAAATAACAAGCAACCATACAAAGCAAATAATAATAAAAGCAACCCTTCTGTTTTTTCAAGTCAACAAAAACTTTCTTTTACTATTAAAGATAATATTAAAAAAGCGAGAATTTTCCAAAAAATTGCAATTTTTTGATTATTTTTTTTAAGGTTGGATTTTTTTCTTTATTAAAAAATAAAAAAGTGAGAAATTTCTATTTTTCAAAAAATAAAATTTTTTGATTTTTCCATCTATTCTCGAAAATTAAAATTTTCGAAAAAATTTATCGTTTTTCAGTTTTGTAGAAGGGTTTTTTTTCTTTTAGCGGGTTTACCTCACTCTTTTTGTTTTATTTTTTTTATTATTCTTTTTAGCTGAGCCTACGGCTCAGCCATTATTTTTAGAACCAAACCAAAAAACTTTGTTCTACCAAAAAAAAGGCTTAAAGCAGCTAGCTGCTTTAAAACAACAGGCTGATTTTTTCTATAAATAAATTTATCTATAAAACGAAAGGAATCTTTACATTTATTTTTTCTATATACAAAATCAACCAGCCTTTAAAAAAAGTTTCGGATTTTTTTGAAAAAATTTTTGAAAATTGAAATTTTCGCTTTATATAAACTTGTTTTTTATGTAAAAAATACAGAAAAAAACTTTATATCTATTTTAGAAATACACAGATAGAAAAAAAAGCAAAAATTTTTAGAGGGTTTACTTAGAAGGAAAACTAAAAAAGAAAAACCGAAAATTTCAATTTTCCAAAAAATGTATTTTTTGAGAACCAAAACAAATGGCTGGGAGTTTCGAAAATCTAAAATTTTAATTTTCGAATTTCTTCATTTTATCAGCCACTTTGGCTTTGTTCTACCAAAAAAAAGGCTTAAAGCAGCTAGCTGCTTTAAAACAAAAGGCTGATTTATAAAAATCAAATTTAATTAATCGAAAATTAAAATTTTAGATTTAGTAATAACTAATTAAGAACAAAGTAATAGAAGTAACAAACACAAGTTAATGTTATTTTCTCAGCCTTTTGTTTTAAAGCAGCTAGCTGCTTTAAGCCTTTTTTTTGGTAGAACAAAGCCAAAGTGGCTGATGTTTTATTGATTTCAGAATTCAATTATTTAATTTAACAATTTTTATTTATGATATTAGACCATAATTTGAAACTTTCAAAACGTTTTTTTACTTATGTCAAGAAGTCAACTCATTTGCAAAGCAAATTGAATTTACAAAAATTAAAACCGCTTGCGGTTTTAAATTTAACCCGCTTAAAACGGTTGCCGTTAAATAACGATTTAGAAATAAAAAACCTTTCCGGTTTACCTTTAAAAATGAATATCGATAGTTGGAATGAAAAAATAAAATATAAAAGATTAGAGGATGTGTTAAAAGGAAAAGCCAAAACAGCCCTTAGGGATAGACGGCAACAAAATAATGGTTATTATTGCTTTTATCCTTATAAAAGTTTATATAATAGTATCTTATTACAAAGGAAAACGGGTGTACAACAAAAAAATATCGAAAATTTAAATTTTCGACTATTATTTTCTTACAATACCATTTTTAAATATCGATCCAAAAGTTTGAAAAAAAAAGCTTTTTCAATTAATAGATTGACTTGTCTATTTGTTAGGGACAAAATGTGCTTTTTTCCTTTGACTTTTAAAGTAAGTAATGAACTTGTTCAAATTGTTCAAAAACAGCAATATGATTCTTTCTTTACTAATTTGACACCACAAAACGATACTATTTTGACTCAGTCTATGGTTGATAAGTTAAAACAAAACACTGTTGGTTTGGTTCTAAAAACAACCTTTTCTATTTTTGCTATTTATGTTTTTGAAATTCAAGCTCGCATTTTTAAATTCCAAAAATATGGAAATTTTAATGAAGCTCAAAAATTGCAAACATTTTTTTTAAGCAGTTGGAATTGTCTGGCAAATTGTGTATTTTTGATTTGTAATCTTTGTGTTGTGTCGTTTATTTATGCAAAAAAACTACCCATTATGGGACTTTTTCTAGGCTCAGAAAGCGGTTTTCTTTATGAAAAGGCAAATGCTTATTTCTCTTTACTGGAAGAGAGAATTTCTCTTTTTCTTTCTAGTTGTCCGTATCCATCACTCCAAGAAGCAAAAAGTTTTGTTAAAAACCCTCTTTTTTCAACGTTTGTCATTGATGATGAAAAATCTAAAAAATTGAACAAAGTTTTCTCTCTTCATTCGAAAGGAAAAGTTTATTTCAAAGAAAGACAAATAAAAAACAAAATCGAAAATTTAAGTTTTCGAGTTGAAAAACAAAACTTTCAACCTTTTAATTCGGAAATAAAAAAAGAAAAAAAAGTTTTATTCAAAAAATATATATTTTTTGAACAAATTGAAAAAATCATTTTTAAACAAGTTTTGAAAAAAAAACTGCTATATACTGTAATGGAACCACAATGGGAAACTTTATTTCACAAAAAATCCTTTCAATTTCGACCAGGGCGTCTTTTACATGATTGTTTACAAACGATTTCCACATCTTTAAAAACACAGCCTAAATGTTTTTATTACATACAAAACATGATTTGTAGAAACTCTTCTTTTTCGACACATAAAAAGGAAAAAATCGAATCATCTAATGCCTATGATAATATAAAGGGAAATTATTTCAGCCAAAGGCTGAATCTCAATAAAAAATTCAGCCAGAACCAAAACAAATGGCTGATTCAGAAATCTTTGCTGTTCGAAAATTTTCAGCCTAGAACCAAAACAAATGGCTTGGTTCGAACCAAAACAAATGGCTTGGTAGAACCAAGCCTTTTTTTTGGTTCTGTGGCTGGATTTTGTTTGAAATTAAATAAAAAAAAAGCAGCCTTTGGGCTGAAAATTTTCGTTGCTTTTTTTCCTTCATCTAGGGTTAATTGTTTTTCAATAAAAAAGCAAATACAAAAAAATAATGGTTTTTGTTTTTTTATTCGAAGAGTAGAAAATAGCAAAGTTAACATTTTTCCAATATTAACTTGTCAAATTCAAAATCAAAATTTTGAAACTTTTTTTGTTTATAAAGAGTCGTTGTTTTTTGTCGAACAAAAAACAACTAAAAATAACAAAATTCTCAATTTGACAACGCAAATAAAAAGAGACACGTTATTGAATATTCCTTTACTTAAAAAATATAATTATTTGTCTTTTCAAACAACAAAAATAGATGGTTTTGAAAATCTTTTGAGTTTTTCTAGTTTAGAACAAGACATTTTTAATTACTTTTTTAAAAAAAAATATCAACAAACTTTTTCAGCCGAAGGCTGTGTTTCTTTTATTGTTTTTAACGAAAATATAGAAAAAAAACTTTTAAATAAGCAATTAGATTACTTTTCGTTATTAAATATAGAAATAATTCATTCTGGTAATGATTTGATTTTTTTACATAAAAATCAATTCTTTTTAAAAGAACAAATCAAATTCTTTAGAGAATGGTGTCAAATAATGGGTTTAAATGACAATTTATTTATTGCCAAAGCAAATCGCGAAACTTCGTTAGAACCAAGCCAAAGAAAATTTTCGGGTTTTTATCCCTTTCTTTCTTTTAATAACAAATCGAAAAGCCAAGAAGTTTCCAACAAATTTCAGCCACGAACCAAAACAAATGGCTTGGTTCGAACCAAAACAAATGGCTTGGTTCTGAACCAAAACAAAAGGCTTTGTTCTACCAAACCAAAAGGCTTGGTTCTACCAAAACAAATGGCTGTTGATTTTAATGGTTTTTTAATTTTCAGCCCAAAGGCTAATTTTAACGCTTTAAAATTTTTACCAACTTATTTTAAAACAAATCAAAAAACAAAAAACGCCCCAAATGTTGACTCATTTAGCTTTCATCGTTTTTTCGAAAATTTTCAGCCTGTTGGTTTGGTTCTGGCTCAAAAAGGAGTTTTGAAAAAACCGAAAATTAAAATTTTCGGAAAAACCAAAAAATTTTTATTTTCTCGCCGTCAAACTTTAAGACCAATCAGCCAACATTTAGACATTGTTTTTCAATCCAAGGTAACACTACTACCCTCTAAAGCAAATGTTCGTGAACATTTGCTACAACTTAAAAAAATTATAAAATCTTCAAAAACAATCACTCAAGAACAAATCATTGAAAAATTAGCTCCTTCTATTACTGCTTGGTGTTCTTACTATCAAATTGTTTCAAACAAGAAAATGTTTATTTACTGCGATTTTATAACCTTTAAATTAATTTGGAAATGGGCATGCAGAAGACATCCAAATAAAAGTAAAAAATGGATTAAATCTAAATATTTTCATACCTTAAACAATAAAACGTGGGTCTTTGGTGTTTATAAAAAATCTACTGGAGCTTTAATTTGTTTACCTAGTCACAAACAAACCAATTTATTTAAATGTGTGGAAATATTAGAAAATAATTTTCCTTATGACGAAAATTGGCAAAAATGGATTAAACGTTGTGATTTTGAACATTTATATTCATTAAGTCGCTTTAGAACAAATCCAAAAGCCTTATGTTGATTTAATTGTTTAAAAAATCAAAAAATTTCAGCCGTCGAAAATTTAAATTTTTCAAAAAGTTGTTATTTTTTCAGCCTTTTGTTTTAAAGCAGCTAGCTGCTTTAAGCCTTTTTTTTGGTAGAACAAAGCCTTTTGGTCAGAACCAAGCCTGTTGGTTTGGTTCAGAACCAAGCCAAAGAAACTCCGTTTATAGAACCAAGCCATTTGTTTTGGTTCAGAACCAAGCCAACAGGCTGAAATTTTTTGAAAGGCTGGTTTTAGTAGAACCAAGCCAAATGGCTGGGTTTTATTTTAGCAAAGATAAAACCAGCCAAATCAAAAATAATCAACCAGCCTGTTCGAAAATTTCAATTTTCGGGTTCTAAAAAAATAATCAAAAAATTGCAATTTTTTGGAAAATTTTCGATATTTTTTGAATAAGTATCAACAATTATATAAAACTTTTCAGCCTGTTGGTTTGGTTCTTGAAACGGAGTTTCTTTGGCTTGGTTCTGAACCAAACCAACAGGCTTGGTTCTGACCAAAAGGCTTTGTTCTACCAAAAAAAAGGCTTAAAGCAGCTAGCTGCTTTAAAACAAAAGGCTGGAAAATTTTCATTTTCTGAACCAAACCAACAGGCTTGGTTCTGAACTAAAACTAAAACCGCTTGCGAAAACTAAAACCGCAAGCGCGAAAATTTCAATTTTCGAGTTTTAGTTTTTAAAGGCTGATATTTTTTGGAAAAAATTTTTCTTTTTTGTGCTTTTTTTTATCTAACAAAAAAAGCTATCTTTAATATATATAAACAAATAATCTTTAATAAAAATCCCAGCCAGAACCAAGCCAACAGGCTGGATTTTTTTTTATCAAAAACAAAAAAATTTATCAGCCAGAACCAAGCCAACAGGCTGATCTATATATACGAAATACTAATTTTTCAAAAAAGAAAACGTAAATAAAAGAATCTCTTGGCGTTAATTTAAAAGAGAAAAACGTAGAAGAATGAAAAATTTTTGGATGTAAAAAACGAAAAAATGGCAGTCAATACTTAGTCAAAAATCAAGTAATGACAAAAAACTTTCAGCCAGAACCAAGCCATTTGTTTTCGAAACGGAGTTTCGAGAACCAAGCCATTATTTTTTTATATTTTTTTAAAGGCTGATTTTACTACAATCAGTTTGCTAAATAAAAAAATATTTTTTTTTATTCATTTGATAAAAAACTCGAAAATTGAAATTTTCGATTCTTTCTTTGACAAGATTAGTTAATGGTCAGCTTTAAAAACTTCAAAAAAAATTTTTTAATCATAATCCTTTCTAAGCTTGCCATTTAATAAACTATTTTGCTATAATAATAATAGATTTAAAGGCCCATAACTCAGTTGGTAGAGTGATTGCCTTACAAGCAATAGGTCATCGGTTCAAGTCCGGTTGGGCCTAAATTAAAAGAAGATTTATTTAAGTTTTGTTAATTTGAACATGTTTTTTTTACAAAAAAAGAGAAAAAACATATTATACGTCGAATTTTTTTTTGTACTCAAAAAGGTATTAAGAACAGACGAAACACTTTAATTTTGAAAGATTATCTCTTTTTTAGAGCTGATATTTTTTTTTTATATCAGCCAGAACCAAGCCATTTGTTTTGGTTCAGAACCAAGCCAACAGGCTGATTTTTTCTTTACTTTTTTCTAAAAAGTAACCGAAAATTTTAATTTTCGAATTTGTTATTCTCCCATTTTAAAGCAACTTTTTGCTTTTCTATAAATATAGAAATTCCAATTAAATCGGGATGACAGGATTCGAACCTGCGACATCATGCTCCCAAAGCATACGCGCTACCAAACTGCGCTACATCCCGTTATTTATTATAATTATAATAATTTTCATTTAAAATTGCAAGTTTACTTACTTTTAGCTTGTTTCGAATTTAACAAAACTTTTTATTGTTTTTTCTCTTAAAGAAAATTTAAGAAAAAATAAAGAAAATAGACAACTAAGTATCATATTCACCGCACAAGTTAAAATTGAGCTAGGAGGGATTCGAACCCCCGACTCTGTGGTTCGTAGCCACATGCTCTAGTCCACTGAGCTACAAGCCCTATAAATGTTAATTGAAAATTAACATTTTCGATTTTTTCTATATATTATTTTAGCTTTATTTTTAAATAAAAGCAAGAGGCCATGGTTTAAAAACAAATTTGATAAGAACGTTTTCCTGTAAATGTTGTTTAGAACCAAAAAAATCCAGCCTGTTCGAAAATTGAAATTTTCGGGTTCTAAAAAAATAATGGCTGATTTTTTGAAAGGCTGTTTCAGCTAAAGGCTGTTTTTTTTATTTTTTTAAAGTGTTTGTTTTTTGCTCATTAAAACAATAGCGGAAATTTGAAAATTTTAATTTTCCAAAAAATATCAGCCGTAGGCTGGAAAGGCTGGATTTTTTTATTTATTTTTTCTTTTATTTTTAAAAAACTAAAAGGAAAGGACGAAAGAAAAATACAAATCAGCCTTTTCGAAAATTTTAATTTTCGCGAAACGGAGTTTCGAGGCTGGAAAATTTTCATGAAAAATAAAAAAATATCTGCTTATTTACTAGCCACTTTTATTTTAAAAAACTTTTTTTGGATAAAAAAAGCAAAACCTTGTAAAAAAAGCAAAGCATGGCAAAGGGTTTTTTACTATAGTGTCTAACTAAAAAGTAGATAGTAGAGCGTAATTTATCGGGGATAATCTGTAAAGCGAAGCAAATCAACGCGAATCCTGGTAAACTATTCTTTTCAAACAATGCTTAAAATTTTAGTAATTTAGGGTGCATTTGCACCCTAAATTACTAAAATTTTAAGCATTGTTTGAAGCTGTTTTTACATATAAAATAAGTAAAAAAGACGTCGGGATAATGATGAATAGTGCTGTAGCTGTTAAACCAAAAATGTTAACTTCCATGTTGTCAAATAAGCTATTTTAATGACTCTATTTAGGTTAGAATTTTTACCATTTTTCAATACTATTTAATAGCTTTATAGAAAAAAATGGAATAAAAATCTAAAAATGTGTTTATTTTTTAAAATTTAAATATCAGCCGTTTTTTTTGGTAGAACCAAAACGAAAACCTTTTACAAAGCGCGGTTTTCGTTTTAAATGGCTGAAAATTCTTTTAACAAAAAATTAAAAAAAATCGACGAAAATTTTTTCGAAAATTTCAGCCAAAGGCTGGTTTTGGTTCAGAACCAAGCCAAAAAAAAAGACATTTTTTGGAAAATTGTCGAAAAATTTTTTATTTTTTTGAAAAAAATATCTTTTTTTTTAGCTGTTAAAAGGTATTTAAGTTTTATTGTTAATTAAATAATAAATAAAGTGTATTTTAAGTCTCCATGTTCATTTCAATTGTTTTTGTGTTTTTGTTATCCACAAATAAAACTCAAAAATTTTCATTTTCTTTTTTTCGAAACTCTGTTTCGAGCGCGCTGTTGTAAAAAAAAAATTTTAATTTTTGAGTTTTAATAGAATTTTGAATTTACAAAAAATTGTTTTTTGTTATATAAAGACTTTCTTTTCAGTTTTGACTGAACCTTAATGGTAAAAATTCAAGTAATCTCGATATAAAAAACTAAGTGCACTTATTGTTGTGACTCATCATAGGTCGATTTTGTTATAGAACTACATTTGATTCTTTTTTAAAGCCAAAGTTTAAATTAAAAAACCTCAAAATTTTATAAAATCGGCCAGCTTTTGGCTGTTTAATTTTCGAAAATTTTCTAGCCTTAAAAAAATCAAAAAATTTCCCAGCCTACGGCTGATATTTTTTGGAAAATTAAAATTTTCCAGCCGTTTTTTTTGGTAGAACCAAAACTAAAACGGCGCTTTGTAAAAGGTTTTAGTTTTAAATGGCTGAAATTTTTTGAAAGGCTGGATTTTTTTAGAATTTGAAAAAAGACTATTATTCTGTTTTAACTGGTTATCTTTGCATTTCTACTTTTTCCCTTTACTTATTCTTAACAAAAATTTCAATTTTTTTCGAAAATTGAAATTTTCGAGAGATAGAAAATAAGAAAAATAGAAACCTTTATGCAAAAATAGACCAGTCAAAGAAGCAGAAAATAGCAAACAATAAATTAAAAAGCAAATAAAAGGGAGTAAATTACAAGTTTGTCGCTTATACTACAAAAGAGTTGCAAACACCTACCGTAAAAACTAAAAGAAGCCATAAGCTTAAACCTGAAAAAACTACACGTTTGTTTTCAGCCCATCCATTTGGAGTTGCAAAAACTACAGGTACACCTACAACTAAAGCAAAAGAAACAGCGATTAATGCTAATAATGCAGTTTGAAGAATTGATGTCATAAAAATCTGAAATTTTCTTGCTTTGCAAGAGATAAATTTTATTTAAGAGGCGTATGAAAAATGAACATCAAAGCGAAGCTTTGAAAAAATATATTTTTTTAATGTAAAACACACACAAAATTTTTTCAATGTCAAAAATTTGTGCAAAAAAATATATTTTTTTCAGCCATTATTTTTGTTGGCTTGGTTCTGAACCAAACCAACAGGCTGGTTTTAAAAATATTAAAAACCTCTTTTATGGATCATTTATGAGTAGAAATACAAAATTTAATTTATTGAATCAAAAAAATATCAGCCATTCTTTTTGGTAGAACCAAGCCATTTGTTTTGGTTCAGAACCAAGCCAACAGGCTGAAAATTTAGTTTTTTGATTTTAGACTCTAAATAGTTTTTACAAAATTTTTAACTCGGAGCTAAGCTCCGATTAATTTGGAGCTTAGCTCCGAATTAATTTTGTTACTTATTTAACTTGGAGTTAAATGAAAAACAATGTTTTTTCGAAACTTCGTTTCGATATTTTAAAAATCGAAACTTCGTTTCGAAAATACTATTCTTCTACGAGTAAGGAGAAATTTTTGAAAAAACCATTTAAATTTCAGCCATTATTTTTTTGAAGGCTGGTTTTAAAAAAAGTTTTTTTTAAAATATCGAAACGAAGTTTCGATCTGCTTTCTTTAACGAAAGTAGATAAAAGTAAAAAACAAAACCTATGAATTTTTATCAAAACATTTTTAAAGTTTTCCTTTTTCTTTTTTTTTACAAATAAAATGAAAAGATCAGCCATTTGTTTTGGTAGAACCAAGCCTTTTTTTGGTAGAACAAAGCCAAAGTGGCTGGAAAATGTTTAATAAAAAATACAAACAAAAAAAGTCTCAGCCAAAGGCTGAATAAAAAATCGAAAAAAATTTTTCGGGAATTTTGTTATGACTCTAAGATTACATTTCCAATAATTTGGAACCTGTTTGGTAAAAAATCAATCAATTTATTTAAAAATTTTTATCTTTTTGATTTTGAAAATTCTCAGCCATTTGTTTTAAAGCAGCTAGCTGCTTTAAGCCTTTTTTTTGGTAGAACAAAGCCTTTTGGTCAGAACCAAGCCTGTTGGTTTGGTTCAGAACCAAGCCAAAGAAACTCCGTTTCGAGAACCAAGCCATTTGTTTTGGTTCAGAACCAAGCCATTTGTTTTGGTTCAGAACCAAGCCAACAGGCTGAAAATCAAAAAAATAAAAAAACCGAAAATTTTCATTTTCGAATGTTTCTTTCTTATTACTTGCTGCAAAAAAATATCAAAATCAGCCTAGAACCAAGCCATTTGTTTTGGTTCAGAACCAAGCCAACAGGCTAATTTTTTGGCTGAAAAAACTCAGCCTTTTGGTTTGGTTCTGGCTGAGATACTTTTACTTACTGAGCAACTTGAACAAATCCATAACTATGAAGGCCTTCTCCAAGTAAATTAACTCCTAAAAAACAAATCCAAACAGAAAGAAAGCCTAAAGAAGCAATTATAGCAGGTTTTTTGCCTTGCCAACCTTTTGTAAGTCGAGTATGTAAGTAAATTGCAAAAACTAACCACGTTAAAAGAGCCCAAGTTTCTTTTGGATCCCAGCTCCAATAAGAACCCCAAGCTTCATTTGCCCAAACTGCTCCAGATAAAATACCAATTGTCAACAAAGGAAACCCAATACCCAAAATTCTATAACTTAAATTTTCTAAATTTTGAGCATATTTTAATTTATTTTGTTGAAAACGAGAAAAAAGATTTTTTGAATCTGTAACCAAGGATGAACCCTTCCAAACACTACTCATTTCTGGACTCTTTACAGTATTTTGTTGAGTATTGGCATCCAAACTCGATGTTAATCGAACTGGTTCGCTGGAGTTAGGTGTGGGAAGAAAATCACTCATATTCATATTATTATTAGTGAGTGACAAAGAAGAATTAAGAGTATTGATATTAAATGCAATTTGTTGATTATCTTGAATAGGGTTTTTAGTTACGAATTCTGTAGATTTATTAATAGTTGAGTCAAAAGAAACAACATTCGATAATTGTTCATCAGAAAACTCTCTAGTTAACACTAAAAAAGCAATTGATAATAATGAGCCACTAATTAAAGCAGCATAACTTAAAATCATCACAGTGACATGCATCATTAGCCAATTCGATTGCAACGCTGGTACCAAAGCCGAAGAGTGTTGCATTTCCGCTGGTAAGCTAAAAGTTGCAAACGCATTAGTAAATAAAGCACTTGGAGATGTTAATGCCCCAAATAAGGAAGAATTTGATTTTAGCGAAAATTTAAATTTTCGAGTATTAAAAATAGCAAAAATTTTCATTTTCGAGTTTTCTTTTTCCTGAGAGTTCAAGTAAAAAGACGTATTCAAGAAATTAGTTTGTGTCATTAATTCAAGAAAAAGATGGAGAACTGTAAAACTCCAAGATAAAAACATTAAAGATTCGTATAAATTACTTAATGGAAAATGGCCTGATTCTATCCAACGAAGAACTAATAAACTAAATAAAGATACATTGGCACAAATCATTCCAAAAGTTCCTACATTTTTGGGCAAAGAGAAAAATGCAGTTTGAACCCAATAATAAACTACTGAAATTAATAAAATTAAAAAAGAAAAATTTGAAAGAAAATTTTCAACTTGTGTAAATGTCATAGCTAAAAATGAAAATGATTATTTTACTTTTTTAGTAAAAAAGTAAAAGAAAAAACCGATTTTTTACTTGTTTTTTTTTAGAAATCCGCGAAAGGCTCAGCCGTTTTTTTGGTTTGAACCAAACCAAAAGGCTTTGTTCTACCAAAAAAAAGGCTTAAAGCAGCTAGCTCGAAACTCCGTTTCAAGAACCAAACCAACAGGCTTGGTTCTGACCAAAAGGCTGAAAATTTTCGCTTTGGCTATCCGTCCTTTTATTTATTTTTACTCAAAAATTAAAATTTTTGCGCAAGCGAAAACCGCTTGCGGTTTTATAACAAAAAGTTTTAATAATTTTCAGCCAAAGGTTGGTTTTACGAATTTTCCTTTGTAAAAACCAGCCTGTTGGTTTGGTTCAGAACCAAGCCTGTTGGTTTGGTTCTAAAAATAATGGCTGAAAAAAGCAAATTTAACTTTGTTCTAAAACCGCAAGCGGTTTTCGCTTGCGGTTTTAAAACAGTCTTTAAAAAATAAAGAAAAAAAGACTTTTTTTTTAATTTGAAAAGTCATTTTTGTACCTACTAAAAATTATTTCCCCAAATTGTGTTTTTAAAATTAAAAATGTTTGAAAACTTCAGTCGTTAAATGTTTTACAACTATTTCCCGAAACTGCCAGCCAAAGGCTCAGCCTTTCAAAAAATTTATTTTTTCGAAAATTTTCATTTTCAGAACCAAGCCATTTGTTTTGGTTCAGAACCAAGCCATTTGTTTTGGTTCGTGGCTGAAATTCTTTGATTTTTTTATCTAGAATTGAGAAATAGAAAGATGTTTAATTTTTTATATTTATCGAAAATTAAAATTTTCGAAACGGAATTTCGTTTAGTTTGAGCAAAGATCAAAAGATTTAAAATAAAAAATCAGCCTTTTGTTTTGGTAGAACAAAGCTTTTTGGTTAGAACCAAGCCTGTTGGTTTGGTTCAGAACCAAGCCAAAGAAACGGAGTTTCGAGAATTAAGCCATTTGTTTTGGTTCAGAACCAAGCCATTTGTTTTGGTTCAGAACCAAGCCAACAGGCTGAAATCCGAAAAGATCAGCCGTAGGCTGATATTTTTTGCGAAAATGAAAATTTCAAAAAAGAAATTTTTTGATTTGTTTTGTTTCTGCAGCTAGCTCTTTGGCTTGGTTCTACGGAGTTTCCAGCCTGCGGCTGAAATGGCTGATATTTTTTGATAAAGAAGCAACTATGAAAATTTTGTCTATTTTATGTGTGCTAAATTTTGAAGAAAAAACAGCCTTTGGTTCTGGCTGGTTGATTTTTTTAGTCCTATTTATTGAATTTTTTTCAAAACTCCGTTCTGACAAATGAAAAAGATTCGCTCTCTTCAATTCAAAGTAGAATTGAAAGAGAAGCGAACTAAAAAACAATTATATTATCCAAATTTACCGGATGTTGATGCAATTAGGAAGGCTGCATAAGTAAATACGTAACCTACAGCAAAATGCGCTAAACCAACTAGTCGAGCTTGAACAATAGAAAGTGCAACTGGTTTGTCACGCCACATAACTAAATTAGCTAGAGGTGTTTTTTCATGAGCCCAAACAAGAGTTTCAATTAACTCTTGCCAGTAACCACGCCATGAGATTAAGAACATGAAACCTGTTGCCCAGATTAAATGCCCGAAAAGGAACATCCACCCCCATACAGCTAAGCTATTCATACCGAATGGGTTGTATCCGTTAATTAACTGAGAAGAATTTAACCATAAATAGTCACGAAGCCACCCCATTAAGTAAGTAGAAGATTCATCGAATTGTGAAACGTTTCCTTGCCATAATGTAAGGTGTTTCCAGTGCCAATAGAATGTTACCCATCCAATAGTGTTTAACATCCAGAATACAGCTAAATAGAAAGAATCCCAAGCAGAAATGTCACAAGTTCCACCGCGACCAGGACCATCACAAGGGAAGCTGTAACCAAAATCTTTTTTATCTGGCATAAGTTTTGAACCACGTGCGTCTAAAGCACCTTTAACAAGAATTAAAGTTGTAGTGTGTAAACCTAAAGCGATAGCATGGTGAACTAAGAAATCACCAGGTCCAATTGTAAGGAATAAAGAGTTTTGGTTATTGTTAATTGCTTCTAACCAACCAGGAAGCCAAAGACTTTGACTAGCTGAACTAGCAGGGCTAGATGAAGAAGAAAGTAAGAAGTCAAAACCATATAAAGCTTTTCCTTGAGCGGCTTGAATCCATTGAGCAAATACAGGCTCAATTAGAATTTGTTTTTCTGGAGTTCCAAATGCTTGCATAACGTCGTTATGAACATACAAACCTAAAGTATGGAAACCTAAGAAAAGTGAAACCCAACTTAAGTGAGAAATGATAGCTTCTTTATGGTCTAGCATTCTTGCTAAAACATTTCCTTTGTTTTGTTCTGGATCATAATCACGAATCCAGAAAATAGCTCCGTGAGCAAAGGCACCACACATAATAAAACCAGCAATATATTGGTGGTGAGTGTATAAAGAGGCTTGAGTTGTGAAATCTTGTGCTAAGAAAGCATAAGGAGGTAAAGCATACATGTGTTGCGCTACTAAAGAACAAATTGTTCCAACTGATGCTAAAGCTAAACCTAATTGGAAATGTAATGAGTTGTTTACAGTATCAAATAAGCCTTTGTGACCTGCTCCTAATTTACCACCAGGAGGAATGTGTGAATCTAAAATAGCTTGCATACGATGTCCAATACCAAAATTAGTACGGTACATGTGACCTGCAATAATAAAGATAACTGCAATAGCTAAATGGTGATGCGCCATATCTGTTAACCAAAGACTTTGAGTTTGAGGGTGGAATCCTCCTAAGAAAGTTAAAATCGCTTCTCCAGAACCTTCAGATGTTCCAAAAAGGTGATTAGCAGAATCAGGATTTGCGGCATAAGCTGCCCAGTTTCCTGTCCAAAACGGAGTTAAACCTTGTGGGTGTGGAAGTACAGTTAAGAAGTTATCCCAACCTACATGTTGACCACGCGATTCTGGAATTGCTACGTGAACTAAATGTCCAGTCCAAGCTAACGAACTTACACCAAATAAACCAGCAAGGTGGTGGTTTAAACGAGATTCTGCATCTTTAAACCAAGATAAAGATGGTTGAAAACTCGGTTGTAAATGAAGCCAACCTGCAAATAAAAATAAAGCTGAAACTAAAGCTAAGAAAACTGAACCAATGTATAAATCTTGGTTTGTTCTCATACCAATAGTATACCACCATTGGTAAACTCCAGAGGTTGCAATATTTACCGGACCCGAAGCACCACCTCGAGTAAAAGCTTCTACTGCTGGTTGACCAAAATGTGGATCCCAAATTGCGTGCGCAATTGGACGTACATGAGTAGGATCAGCAACCCATGGTTCAAAGTTTCCTTGCCAAGCAACGTGGAATAAGTTTCCAGATGTCCAAAGGAAAATAATTGATAATTGTCCAAAGTGAGATGCAAAAATTTTTTGGTAAAGATTTTCTTCAGTCATTCCATCATGACTTTCAAAATCATGGGCTACTGCTAATCCATACCAAATTCGGCGGGTTGTTGGGTCTTGTGCTAGACCTTGGCTAAATTTAGGAAACAACTTTGTTGCCATAGTTTTTCTCACTCCTAATTTGCTCGAAATTTTGCAAAGCGAACTTTGCACTTTTAATTTTTTGTGACTTGCACAGACTTAATCAAAAAATTTTTTATTTTTTGATTAACTGCTCTTGTCTTTAAACTTGTTTTTTCTTTTGCTTTTTTCTTATTTTTAGAAAATAAACACTCTTTATTAAAAATTCAACAACCAGCCATTATTTTTCTGAAAGCTGAAAATTGTCGCAAAATAAATAACTTGGTTCTAAACGAAATAGCAAAAAAGCTCTTTATATTTATTTATATTTATACAATATTTATACAAACGATATAAGGAGCGTTTTAAAAAGATAAACAAAGTTTTTTTCTTGTTGCTTGCTTTATTTTTAATAAAGCAATTCGCTTTAACTCAGATTTAAATAAAAATCGAAGTCTTAACCAACATCAAAAAATTTCAGCCTGTTGGCTTGGTTCTGAACCAAAACAAATGGCTTGGTTCTGAACCAAAACAAATGGCTTGGTTCTCGAAACTCCGTTTCGAAACCAAAAGGCTTAAAGCAGCTAGCTGCTTTAAAACAAAAGGCTAGAAAATTAAAATTTTCGACGGCTGATTTTTTAATTTTGCTTTTTACTGTTTAATAAAAAATAAATTTAAAATTGCAAAGCAAAAAAAACAAATTTTTAAATAAGGCTGAATTTTCGAGCCTACAGCTGACAGTTAATAGAATTACATCAATGAAAAAGATACAAGCACTACGCACTTGTCAAAAATTTTAATTACAACTAATATATTAACATTGAATTACGTAAAATAAATCTGAATTCTAAGTTTCAAAATAATTAGTTTTATTTTTGCAAATCCTGATAAACATAAAAATCAAACAATATCGAAAATCAGCCATTTGTTTTTGTTCTCAAAAAATATATTTTTTGAGAACCAAAAAAAAGGCTGGTTGATTTTTATTCAATTACATTATTTTTATGCCTGTTCCAAGAAAAACCATTTGATTAAATTTTTTTGTGCTTTTATTTTCGCAATTCTTTTTAAAAAAGTTTTTCGAAATTCTCGAAAATTAAACAGCCAAAGGCTGGTCGATTTTTTCCACTTTCATTCGACTTTCAGTTTTTTATAATTTTTTCTTTAAAAGTTTTTTTTATAAAAAGAAAACCGCTTGCGGTTTTCGCAGGCTGTTTTAAAAAAAGAAAATTTTAATTTTCGATAAATAAAAAAATTCTTCCTAAAAGAAAACCGCAGGCGGTTTTATTAAACTTTTCCAGGACAAAAAAGGAGGCGCTTCCTGATAGAAAAACAAAAACTAAATAAACAAGTTTAAATTCCGAAAAAGAAAAACCCAAATAATTACAATAGAAAAAACTAGACTTAAATTCAACTTCGAGAAGAATTGTAAATTTTTCTTATCTCATAATATAAGAAAAACATCTTCTTTTTTGTCCAAAAAAATCAAAAATTTCTAAACAAGATCAGCCTTTAAAAAAATAATGGCTGTTGAGCCTTTTGGTTGGTTTGGTTCTGGCTGAAAAAAAACCGCTGGAAAATTAAAATTTTCGGAAGGCTATTTAATTTTCCAGCCATTTGTTTTGGTTCAGAACCAAGCCAAAGAAAATTGAAATTTTCGAGCTCGAAACGGAATCTCCAGCCTGTTGGCTTGGTTCTGAACCAAACCAAAAGGCTTTGTTCTACCAAAAAAAGGCTTGGTTCTACCAAACCAAAGGCTCAGCCTACGGCTCGAAAATTGAAATTTTCGGATTTTTTTGATTATTTTCAAATAGAAATTTCCAGCCTGTTGGCTTGGTTCTGAACCAAAAAAAAGGCTTAAAGCAGCTAGCTCGAAACTCCGTTTCTTTGGCTTGGTTCTGAACCAAACCAACAGGCTTGGTTCTAACCAAAAGGCTGAAAATTTTCGCAAGTTTTCATTTATTTTCAATTAAATAATAGATAGTCATTTGTTTGTTAATTTAAAAATAGCAATAGGACAGACAAAAAAGAAAAATGGCAAAAATCAAAGCGCAACACAACTTATCAAAACGTCAAAATTTGAATCGCTTTTTTTTCACCAAAATTATACTTATTTTTTTTATCGAAAATTTTCGTCGATTTTTTCATTAATAAAAAAATGAAAAACCTTGAGAAAGTGACAAACATCACAAAAAAATTTATTATATTTGTTTAAAATCAATCAATTTGATGTGTGTTTTTACGGTAATTAAGTAATCTAAAGGGTAACCCCAAAAAAAAATCCAGCCTTTTGTTTTGGTTCTGGCGTGAATTTTTCACGCCAGAACCAAAACAAAAGGCTGATAGAATTTTGCGTCCTAAAAAAATTTTTCTTAGTTTTAATTCTGTAAAAATAACCTGGTTTGGATGTTCAAAAAACAACAAAATTCAGCCTTTGGCTGAAAAAAATGGCTATTTTTTACAAAAAAATTGATCTTTAACAGGTCATACTATGAGCTATTAACCGATTTTCTAGTGTTCAATAAGAACTGTACGATGCAGTGAACTCTCATTCTAGTTTTAGGAAAATTAAGAGAAGCTTTTCTTATTATAAAATTCACACAAATGATTTTTTCTTGTGAAATTTTCGAAAAGGAATTCCTCTGCTTTACACAATGCGGGATAAACCCATTTGCAATTTGCTTTCAGAGTTCTCTACTTGTAGACGTTAACAAGGCTAACGTAAACTTTCTCCATTTTTTCCATTTTTAATTGTCGAAAATTGAAATTTTCGGATTTTTTATTTTTTTCAATTAGGTTGAAAAAAAAGCAGCCGTTTTTTTTTGTTCTGGCTGAAAAAATTTATTTAGAACCAAGCCTTTTGTTTTGGTTCTTGCGAAAATTAAAATTTTCGACAAACTTTATTGAAACGCTTTTAAACCAAGTTTTTAAATGTTTATTTAGAAAAAAGCTAATAACGTAGATTTTCCCAAATAAATAAGAGCAAATAATCAATAACTAATTATAACATTTCATAATTAACAAATTCTATTTTTTTATTTATATAATTTAACTAACGTCTGCACAATTTTGATTTTTTCATTTTAACTGCCCTTTTGCTTTTTTTGTAGAACATAGCCAAAGCGCGAAACTTCGTTAGAACCAAGCCTGTTGGTTTGGTTCTGAAAATTTTCGATTTTTTTACTGCTCTTAAAAACAACTTTTGACTTTTGAATAGAGGCAAAAATCGACCAGCCTGTTGGCTTGGTTCTGGCTGAAAATTATCGATTTTTTTATTCCGCTAATAGAAAGTTTTTACATAATTATGTTCTTTAATATTCATTCACCTTTTAAAAAACAGCCTTTCGAAAATTAAAACTTTCGAAAATTTTTCTTTTTTAAGCCAAAGACTGGTGGTTTAAAATAAAACTTTAATTAAAAAAAAACAACTCTTGACAATTATAAAAAATTAAGATATTATATTGCAATAAAAACAAAAAATAAAACCGCCCCCATCGTCTAGAGGCCTAGGACATCTCCCTTTCACGGAGGAAACGGGGATTCGAATTCCCCTGGGGGTAATATATTTGTTCAAAAACTCTTTATTAAAAAATAAAGTCGAAAAATTTCAGCCTGTTGGCTTGGTTCTGAACCAAAACAAATGGCTTGGTTCTGAACCAAACCAAAAGGCTTTGTTCTACCAAAAAAAACCGAAAATTTTAATTTTCGAAAGGCTCAGCCAGAACCAAGCCAACAGGCTGTTTTTTTTTAAAGTAGTAAAATTAAAAATTCAAATGAATAAAGATCGAAAATTTCAATTTTCTTTTTTTAAAACAGCAAGCGGTTTTAGTAGCAAATTTGCTACTATTCTTAAAAAACTTATGTAATGGCATTAGCAAAAATTATGGACATCTGTCTGACCAATTTATCAAAGTCTCAATTTTATTTTTCTTTCAGAAAGTTTATGTCAAGATACCTAGGCCCACGTTTACGAATTATTCGTAGAATTGGTAAATTAAGAGGATTTACTAGAAAAAAACCTTTCCGCCGCGTTTTCCGTGGTAGAGGTCTTTTAGAAGGAAAAGTTATTCCACCAGGACAACATGGTTTATCTAAGCTTTTTAAAAGTCGACCTTTTGATTCTTGTGAATCAGATTATTTAATTCGTCTAAAAGTGAAACAGAGATTACGTTATAACTACGGTGTTAATGAAAAACAATTAGTAAAATATGTACGTAAAGCTAAAAAAATGAAAGAATCGACTGGCCAAGTTTTATTACAGCTTTTAGAAATGCGCCTAGATAACGTTGTATTCCGATTAAATATGGCACCTACTATTGTTGCTGCTCGTCAATTAATTAATCATGGTCATATTCGTGTAAATAATAAAAAAGTAAATATTGCTAGTTATATGTGTAAACCGAAAGATGTTATTTCTGTTGCAATGAAGCAAAGTTCATTAAAATTAGTTAATCGCAATCTTCAAGAATATTACAAACGAATGAGTTTTTATCAAAAACGTTTAGAAAAAACGTTAGCTTACATTTTATTTAAATTAAATATTGCATCTAATATGACAAATGCACTTGAACTGATTCAACAAGGAAAAGTACAAGTTAATAATAGAAAAGTTAATGCCCCAAATTATATTTGCAGTGCAAAAGATGTTGTTTCTGTAATGACACAAAACGGTGTTAATAAAATGAAATTAACTGAATATTTTAAAATTTAATTCAGCCTTCCAAAAAATTTCAGCCTGTTGGCTTGGTTCTGAACCAAAACAAATGGCTTGGTTCTGAACCAAAAAAAAGGCTTGGTTCTACCAAAACAAAAAAAAAATTTCAGCCTTTTGGTTTGGTTCTATAAACGGAGTTTCGAAAAAATATATTTTTTGAGAACCAAAAAAAAGGCTGAAAATTTTTCGACGGCTGAAACTTTTTATTTACGCCCCTTTCAAAGGGGCAAAATAAAATCGGAAATTACAATTTTCGATATTTTTAAACCATCGTCGTTTTTATTCTTTTTTTATTTTAAATTTGATCGAAAATTAAACAGCCTGTTGGCTTGGTTCTGAACCAAAACAAAAGGCTTTGTTCTACAAAAAAAAAGGCTTAAAGCAGCTAGCTCGAAACGGAGTTTCGAAAACAAAAGGCTGAAAAAATATCGAAAATTGAAATTTTCCTTGATAGTTTTATTGATAAAAAGAATCAAAAAATTTTCAAAAAATATCAGCCGTAGGCTATTGAGCCTCAGAACCAAACCAAAAGGCTTGGTTCTACCAAACCAAAAGGCTTGGTTCTACCAAAACAAATGGCTTGGTTCTACCAAAACAAATGACTTGGTTCTCAAAAAATTTCAGCCATCGAAAATTAAAATTTTCGGTTGAGCCTACGGCTGAAATTTATTGAAAATTTTCGGTTGAGCTTTAAACAAAATAATGGCTGAAAAACTAAAAATAACAACTAAAAAACCCAAGTATTGGTTATACACTTTGAAAATAAAAAAACAATGAACAAATTAGTGAAATTGTCTGCTTATTCTTTGTTTATTTTCAAAAACACCTTTTTCAAAAAATTTGAATTACTTCGCTCAGGCGTATTAAAAAAAAGCTTCTCAGTTAAGTAAAACAGAAAAAGCCATTAAAAAAAATTAAGATTTTGATTGATATTTCAAGAGCAAACTAGTAAAAACATAAAATTAGAACTTTTATCAATACACCTTTTTAATAGTTAAGAATCAAATTTAAAAATTTAAATTTATAGACAAAAATCAAAAATTATGGTATTATTTTTTTATATAATTTGTTAAAAGCCTTCGTGATGGAATTGGTAGACATCCCGGTTTTAGGAACCGGTGCCTAGTGCGTGTCGGTTCGAGTCCGACCGAAGGCAAAATTTAGTAGTTTTTATAACTACAACATTTTTAAGTTTAAAAAGGAAATTTTTTACATTTTATTGTTTTGCATTGATGAATGGTTTTAGTTTCGAATTTCATTCTATTGTTATTTGTTTTGCTTTAAACATTATTTAATCGACCAGACTTTGGCTGAAAATTTTTTCGACTTTTTTTTGGATACACAAAAGCAAAAGAAAAAAGATTTGTAGTTGATTTTGTTCTAGCAATGTGTAAACTAGCGAAAACAAGGAATAATCGACCAGCCTTTGGCTGAAAATTTGCGAAAAAAAAATAAGCAATAAAAGAACTAAAAACTCAAAAATTTTAATTTTTTTTTTTACAACAGCGCGCTATAAACGGAGTTTCGAAAAAAAGAAAATTTCAATTTTCGAGTTTTCGTTTTAAAAATTTTAATTTTTCGAAACGGAGTTTCGAACTAGCAAGGATAATTATTTTAATTTGAGGTTGTATAAATGTAAAATTTTAAAAAATTTTAAAATATGCCAATTGGTGTACCAAGAATCATTTATTGTTGGGGAGAAGAGCTTCCAGCTCAATGGACAGATATTTATAATTTTATTTTTCGAAGAAGAATGGTTTTTTTAATGCAATATTTAGATGATGAACTTTGCAATCAAATTTGTGGTTTATTAATTAATATTCACATGGAAGACCGTTCTAAAGAAATGGAAAAAAAAGAAATGGAAAACAGCGGTTTGTTTAAAAGTCCTACTGTTCAAAGAAAATCAGATGTGTCATCGGGTGGATCTCAAACAAACGCTCAATATTTTCCCGCCGGAGGCGGGAAAAAAGAAAGATCGATTGAAGATTTAATGATTTCATCAGAAGATTTAGCAATTGATGAAAATTATAGTTTAGAAAGAAATACACTTCAAAAAATTTCTTTAGAATGGTTAAACTGGAATGCTCAATTTTTTGATTATTCAGAAGAACCTTACCTTTTTTATTTAGCTGAATTGCTTGCTAAAGACGCTACAGGTGATACGGCCAATTTGCTGTACAATTCCTCTGGTGGTTTCAATTCTGAAAATCAGACTACTGATTTTTCCAACTCTTTAGGAGGTCAAAATTCATCCACAAATAATATGGCTCAATTAATGATGATGTTCAAAAATATGAAAAATTCAGGGAAAAATTTAGATTCGCTATTTTCTTCAAGAAATAGTGACAAAGATTACTCTTCTATGGAGCATTTTGATGTTTATTCTCCTTTCCGTTTATTAACATCGTTTTCTTCTATGGCTGAATCTAACCAAGATTCAAAAGATTTTCTTTTTGACTCCGAAACAAAAAATCGCTATGCTCAAAAATTCAAACAATTACAAAAAGCAAGAAAAAATGAATCTTCAGTTTCTAATGTTCTTTCCGATTTAGCACAAAAAGATTTTTTTGATTCTATGGAGAAAAAAGACGCTCAATTAAATTTTGCAAAAAAAGCTAAAACTCAACGACAACTACGTAGAGATTATTCTGGAGAAAACAATTCTTTGAGTGCGGCACGAAAAACACCTGCAAGTTATTTACAACTCGATTATTCCGATGATGCCAGCAATTATTTTAGAAAACAAACAGAACGCGCACTTCAAGAAGAAGAATCTAAAAAAGTTTTTATGATTATTAATTCTTTTGGAGGATCCGTAGGAAACGGAATTACTGTGCATGATGCTTTACAATTTATTAAAGCCGGATCTATGACCTTAGCCTTAGGAGTAGCTGCTTCAGCCGCTTCTTTAGCTTTAGCAGGAGGAACTATTGGAGAACGTTATGTAACAGAAGGCTGTCATGTTATGATTCACCAACCAGAAGGGGGCTTAACCGGTCAAGCTTCAGATATTTGGATTGATAGTCAAGAAATTATGAAAATTCGTTTAGATGTTGCAGAAATTTATTCTTTATCCACTTATAGACCTCGCCATAAAATCTTACGCGATTTAGACAGAGATTTTTACTTAACAGCAATGGAAACTATTTATTATGGGTTAGCAGATGAAATTGCTACTAATGAAGTGATGCATGAAATTATTGAAATGACTAGTAAAGTCTGGGATTATCATGATACTCAACAGCAAAGATTATTAGAAACTCGTGATAGCGCAACGTCAGGTTTAGACACACAAACTCAAAATTAAATAATGTTTAAAAGAATCCGAAAATTGAACAGCCTGTTGGCTTGGTTCTGAACCAAAAAAAATGGCTTAAAGCAGCTAGCTGCTTTAGGCTGAGGCTGGAAAATTTTCGTCGATTTTTTGACTTTTTTATTGAATTGGCTTGAGAAGCTTGAGCTATTCTATCTACATTATTTTTCATTTATTTTTAGTTGTCAATTTAACCTTTTGGTAAACTTATTGCTTTATTAATAAAAAACAAATAAACGCATACTGTTGCGTTTACCCTTGGTTTTATTTTTAATAAAATCGCAAGCGCGAAAATTAAAATTTTCGAGCCTGTTGGTTTGGTTCTAAAAATAATGGCGAATTTGATTTTTTAGTTACCCCCTCTAAAAAAGTTGTTTAATAAAATTTTTTTTTGCTTTCAATCTTTATAATAAATAATAATAGCTTATACAAAAAAATAATTTTTTTGTATAAAAATCTATATAACAAAGTTGAAAGCAATTACCTTTTGTTCTAACAATATTTTATAGGGGGGGGGCGGCCCTTCAGAGCGAATCGAAAAATGAAATAAAAATCCTCTGTATTTTTGAGTTGCCTTCTATAGAATAAAACTCGAAAATTTCAATTTTCTTTTTTTAAAACAGCACGCGGTTTTAGTTTTAGACACTTTTTTGAAACAAAACGTTCGTGTGGATAAAAAACAAAGGAAAAAAGTTATTTTTTAAAAAATCAAAAAATTTCAGCCTTTTGGTTTGGTTCTGAACCAAACCAAAAGGCTTTGTTCTACAAAAAAAAAGGCTTAAAGCAGCTAGCTGCTTTAAAACAAAAGGCTGGAAACTCCGTTTCAAAAGGCTGGGTTTCGAAAGAATAATTAAAAAATTTTTTATTTTTTTAAATGAGTAAAAAGGCACCGTTGGCCGAGCGGATTAGGCAATCGACTCATAATCGTTTTTAGATAGGTTCAACTCCTATACGGTGCAACAATAATTTATTACAAAGTGCTTTAATATAAAAAATCAAACAGCCTTTCAAAAAATTTTAGCCTAGAACCAACACAAATGGCTTGGTTCTCGAAACTCCGTTTCGAAACCAAAAGGCTTTGTTCTACCAAAACCAGCCATTTGTGTTGGTAGAACCAAGCCAAATGGCTGGAAAATTTCAATTTTCGGATTTTTTTGAGATTTCTATTTTTCAGCCCAAAGGCTGATTTTTTGGTTTTTTATTCCTTTCCTCTCATGGGAAAAAGATTACTACGAAGCAAGCAGCTTCTGGATATGGATTTTTGTGACTAACGCAAACAAATCTGCGAATCATTATATAAACACTTCGAAAATTTTAATTTTCGAAAAATTTTTTATATATAAATTTGATTTTTTTTTTAAATAATGTTATATTTTAAGATAAGCCCATAACTTTGTAAAACCAATTAAACAAATCATGTCAGAACTTTTAGTAGCAGCATAAAATTTAATAGATTTTGTCAAAGCTTATGGGTCTATAAAAATGTCAAACCAATTTCTTTAGAACAAAGCCAATTTTTTGGTTCTGAAAAGAAAAAACAGATTCATCGGATATAATGGGGCGTCGCCAAGTGGTAAGGCAGCGGTTTTTGGCACCGCCATTCGCAGGTTCGAATCCTTCCGCCCCAGTTTTTATAAAAGCGCTATTTCTCCTTATTTTTTATTCTTTTTAAAGAAAAAGCCTTTGGTTTTGTTATACAATGAGCTATTTATGTTTCTTATCCATAACTTGTCTTTGTATAAAGGTTTACTATATACAACAGTTTAAAACCGCTTGCGGTTTTAATTTTTTTTTATCAATTATCAAAAAAAAGAAAATTTTCTCTGATAAGGAAAAATCAAAAATTTGATTAAGGAAAAAAAATAGTCAAAATAAAAAAAAACTCTCAGCCATTTGTTTTGCAGCCGAAGGCTCAGCCTACGGCTGATATTTTTTCAAAACTCCGTTTTGATTATTTTGTTTAAAGGCTGGTTTTGCAGCCTGTTGGCTTGGTTCTGGCTGGAAAATTAAAATTTTCGACTTTTTAATAATTAATAATTAAATCGATAAAATTAAGTAAAAAGCAGACATAGCAAATCCAGCCATTTGGCTGGGTTCTACCAAAATAAATGGCTGGGAGTTTCTCAAAAAATAAAACTAAAACTCGAAAATTTCAATTTTCGAGTTTTAGTTTTATTTTTTGAGAAAAAGAGATGATGATGTTAAAAAAAAATAATTACTTCAATTAATTTGTGAAAAAAGAAAAAAGTTTAAACATTAAAAATGTTTCATTTAAACCCTTTATTAGTAGAGCCCTTTATAAAAAAAAGCTCTTCGAGTCTAAACAAAAACAATTTAACTTCTTTTTATTTGCGCTTTTCTTTTCCCGTTTCAAAGAAAAATGAACATAAACAAAATAAAAAGGCTAGACAACAAAAATCTTTGGTTTTGGCTACTCAACTTATTTATTCAAATAATGAAAGAAAAAGCAAAAATCAGCCATTTGTTTTAAAGCAGCTAGCTGCTTTAAGCCTTTTTTTTGGTTCAGAACCAAGCCAACAGGCTAAATTATTACCAAAAAAAATTAATAAAACATTTATGAATGTTTTAACTGAATTTTACGAAACAGGCGCTTTAACACCAGGTTATTCAAAAGTGCATGAATTAAAATTAGTAAGCGTCAGTTTAGCTTCACCAGAACGCATTCGTCAATGGGCTGAAAAAATTTTACCGTCCGGTAAAATTTTTGGTGAAGTAACTAATGCCAATACAGTACATTACAAAACATTTAAACCTTATAAGGGGGGTCTTTTTTGTGAGAGAATTTTTGGACCTATAAAAGATTTTGAATGTGCTTGTGGGATTCGACAAAAACCCAACGAAGAAGAATCCAAAAAAATTTTGGAACATCAACAAATAAAAAGAAACTTCTGTCCAAAATGTGATGTAGAATATACATGGTCAGTTATCCGACGCTATCAATTAGGATATATTCAATTAGTAGCTCCTGTTTGTCACATTTGGTATTTAAAAGCCAACCCAAGTTCTTTATCTATTTTATTGGATATAAAACGTAAACGCTTAGAGTCTATAATCTATTGTATGGAAACCATGACTTTAGAAAAAAACTGGACGTGTTTTTCATCTATAATGAATCCAAATTTATGGTCAGAAAATTCTCCAACTTCTTTGTATACAGCTTGGGAAACCCTCTCAAAAAAACCAATGAAGCCTTCAAGCTTTTTTACTCCATCTTATTGGGATTCTGGTGCGAACGTCCCACCCTATGCGTCTTTACCAGTAGTGCAAGAAAAAAACCAACGAATTGATTTTTATTTAATTTTTCGCGCTCGCTGTCATTATTTTTTAAGTACTGCTTCGCAACGTGTTAAACTTTTTGGATCTAAACAGGAAAATTCATTATTAAAGAGTTTAGTTAAATCTGTTGATTTTAATCAGAAAGAAGAACAATATAAAAAGAATAAAAAAATAAGAGAAAAACAACACGTGGGTGCTCCACCAAAATTTGAAAATTGGGAAACTAGTTTTGTGAAAAAAAAGAACAATTTTTCAGTTTCTTCTATTTTTTTAAACAACGAAACAAATAAAAAATTATTTCCAGCCAAGAACCAAAAAAAATGGCTTAAAGCAGCTAGCTGCTTTAAAACAAAAGGCTGGGAAAATTTTAATTTTCGAAAACAAGCACAAAATACTTTATATAAAAAACCTTCTTTAAAAACATTGAAAAAAAACCAAAAGATTTTGTTTCTTTATTTATCAAAAATCCAAACAACTTCTTCTAATTCTAGTTATTTGAGTAAAAATGTTCTTTTTAATAATAAACAAAAAACTAGCCTGTTGTTTTGGTTCTGGCTGAACAAAATAATTTTTTCTTTTTTTGATTTGCCTTTTTCGAAAATTAAAATTTTCGAATTTTTTAAAAATGGCAAAAACTCTTTTTTACTAAATATGAAAAATCCGTTGTTAACTATTGTTCATTCTAATTCAACTTTTTTATTATCCAAAAACAAGTTTTTACATTTGGATTGGAGTGGTCATTTGCCTTTAAAACAAGCAACTCCCTTTTTATCAACTCCCTTTTTATTAAGTGTCAAAACTAGACGAAAATTTTCGAGAAATTTTTCGAACATTCAATATTCGTCTATTTTTTTTAAAAAAATAATTTCTGAATTGGATAATTCTTTACAACTTGAATTTTTGTTGGTTCATTCTTTTTCAAATTCGTTTATTTCTTTACTTACTTTTTTAATTGATGAAGAAAGCAAAAGGAATTCGATAAATGAGCCAACTACGATAGTAAATACGACCTTTTCTTTGAAAATACTATCTCGATTTTTTTCTATTTTCGAAAATTTTCAGCCTAAAGCAGCTAGCTGCTTTAAAACAAATGGCTTGGTTCTGGCTCAAAACGGAGTTTTGAAAAAAGGTTTTTTAAAGCAAAGTAATGAACCAAAAAAAATCGAAAATTTCAATTTTCGGTTATATAAAGAACAAATTTCAAACAATAACATTAGTTATAAAAAAACCAACCAGCCATTTGTGTTGATAGAACCAAGCCAAATGGCTGGAAGATTTTTTTATAAAAAATTTTCCCAAATTGTACATTTACCAGAAAGCTATGGGTTTGATAATGAAAAAAAACCAAAACGTTTTGTTTTGCCAGAAGTTTCTCTTCTTAGTAAAAGCCCGGAAATAACACGAACAATGCAATTAGCTCAACAAAGATTGTTATCCCCCTTATTAATGAATAAAAAAATATCGAAAATTTTAATTTTCGAAAAAAAACTGAAAAAAACCTTATTTCCTTTTGTAAACCAAGAAGCATCCTCTTTCAATAATAGTAAAAATAATAGTGTATCTAATTTAAGAGCGAAAGCAAATGCAAATTTTCTTATTAATAACTTTTATTGCTTATCTTCGCGTTCTACTTGGGAAACAAATAGAAATCAAAATTGGAACTATTTTATTCGCTATAATTGGGCTCCCATAGAGGTAACAGATTTAAGAATTCCAATTTATAAATATCGAACATTAAATCCAACAGAATTTGGTTTAAATGTTCCAATTACTGGAGCTGGGTTAATTCAAAGATTATTATCTCTTTTTAATAATAACGAATTGAAAAAAATGGCAAAACAGCACCAAATTTTATTTCCTCTTTTAAACGTAGAAATACGAAAATTAAGGGAATGTGCGCGCACAAAAAGTGACTATGCAAAAATTCAAAAATGCCTTCAAAAACGAGAATTTTTGCTTCGTCGCTTAAAAATGATTCGAAAATTGTTCAAAAAAAACTCAAATCCTTTTCATATGATTTTGTCTGTTTTACCTGTGTTGCCTCCAGATTTAAGACCTATTTTAAAATTAGGAAATCAAATAGCAGGTTCCGATTTAAATCGCTTTTATCAACGAATTATTTACAGAAACGATAGGCTAAAAAAATTTTTAAAAGATCCAGCTACGAGTCAATCGTTTGCTATGAAGTTTGCATTAAGACTTTTACAAGAAGCTGTAGACAATTTAATTCAAAATGGAAAAGGTGGTGTTAAACCCGAATGTAACCCAAGAGGACAACCTTTAAAATCTCTTTCAGAATCATTAAAAGGAAAACAAGGACGATTTCGACAATATTTATTAGGAAAACGAGTGGATTATTCGGGACGTTCCGTTATTGTAGTGGGCCCTACACTCCAACTCCATCAATGTGGACTCCCTAAAGAAATGGCTTTAGAATTATTTTCTCCTTTTATTATTAAAAAAATTCTTTCTTATAAATTTGCTCGTACAATTATAGGTGCTAAAACTTTAATGAAACTTAATCCACGTCTAACTCTAGAAATTTTACGTGAAGTTATGCAAAACCATCCTATTTTACTGAATCGGGCACCAACTTTACACCGTTTGGGTATTCAAGCTTTTCAACCTCTTCTTATCGAAGGGCGTGCTATTTTATTACATCCATTAGTATGCCCTGCATTTAACGCGGATTTCGACGGAGACCAAATGGCCGTGCATCTTCCATTGACAGTTGAAGCCAGAGCAGAAGCCTGGAAACTTATGTTTTCTAAAAACAACTTAATTTCATCGGCTACTGGGGAACCTGTTATTTTACCTAGTCAGGATATGGTTTTAGGTTGTTATTATTTAACAGCAGAAAATTCGAAATTTCGACTTTTGACAAAAATTCAAACAAAACAAAGTCAAAAAAGAGGACGCTGTTTTAGCAACATTGATGAAGTTTTAAAAGCTTATCAAAACGGAATTTTAACTGTTCACACGCCTATTTGGTTAAAATGGAAAGGTCCTTTTGAAATGGGAAATGTATTAAGTGATCCTGCTGAAATACGTGTTGATTCTTTTGGGAATTGGCAAGACATTCGCGAAAAATATAGACGATATTTCGATTCCAAAGGCTACTTTATTAGTCAAATGATTCAAACAACACCAGGACGTGTATTATTACACTCTATTTTGCAAAAATGTCTTTTTCGAAAATTTTAATTTTCCAGCCTTTTTAAAAAATATCAGCCTGTTGGCTTGGTTCTCGAAACGGAGTTTCGAAAACAAATAAAACTAAAACCTTTTACAAAGCGCGGTTTTAGTTTTGGTTCAGAACCAAGCCTGTTGGTTTGGTTCAGAAAATTAAAATTTTCGAAAAAATATCAGCCTACGGCTGAGCCGAAAGCTGCAAGCCTTAAAAAAAATCAAAAAATTTATTTTTTGAGCCAGAACCAAAACAAATGGCTGGGAGTTTCGAGAACCAAGCCATTTGTTTTGGTTCTAGGCTGGCGTTTTTTTAGAATTAAAACTCAAACTCGAAAACTCAGCCACTTTGGCTTTGTTCTACCAAAAAAAAAGGCTTGGTTCTACCAAAACAAAAGGCTCAGCCGTAGGCTGATTTTTTTTGAGAACCAAGCCATTATTTTGTTGAAGGCTGAATATTAAAATACTTTTGCTTTGTTTTAGCAAAAGTATTTTAATAAAAATTGCCGCGTTTAATAAAAAAGCAGATTGAATTAAAAAACCCAAAGTTTGCTTTTATCAAAAAAAAATTCGAAAATTTTAATTTTCGATCTATAAAAGCATACATCGAAAATTTATAAAAAAAGCAACGAAGTAAAATAGTTAGAAAACTTAAAACATGAACGAAACTTAACATAAACAGAGAAAAAATATTTTTAATTCATAAAAAGTTGTTTTTTAGTTTTTTATAATATAAAATAATCGAAACGGAGTTTCGATTAATTAATAAAACTTATTTTTTCGCGAAAATTCAACCACTTTGGCTTTGTTCTACCAAAAAAAAAGGCTTGGTTCTACCAAAACAAAAGGCTCAGCCTATGGCTGAGCTATTTTTTGATTATTTTTTTGAAGGCTCAAAAAATTTCAGCCTGTTTCTTCGAAAAGAAAATTAAAATTTTCGGTTGATTTTTCTTCTTTCTAATAAAGAAGCTGATAAATAATGAAAAAAATTGGCGCTTTAAATAATAAAATTTTCGTTCAGGTTACCCTGTTGAAAGGGGCAGTTTAGTGAAAATAAAAGGTTAAATAAAACCGCAAGCGAAAACCGCTCTTTGTAAAAGGTTTTAAAAATTTTTTATTTTTTCAGCTAAAGGCTGATTTGGCTTTGTTCTAAATAAAAATTGGTTTCACCCGGAAAATTGGCTAACATCTGCTAAACATTTTTGTTTATTTGTCCGCTTACTGTTTTTCTTTAATTTCAGCCATTATTTTTAGAACCAAACCAACAGGCTGATTTTTAATTTGCTTTTTCAGAAAACTAAGTTTTCTTTTTTTCTATTTCTTATTTAAGAACACTCTCTTTACTCTTGCTTTTATTCAAATACTCAAAAAATTATTTAATTTTTTTATTAAAATTAAAAGCAAAAAGCAATCGTTTTTCGATAAAAATTAAATTTCCAAAAAATTGCAATTTTTTGATTATTTTTTTAAAATCGCAAGCGGTTTTAATTTGACTTAAAAAGAGTAGAAAAAATAAATGATAGAGAGTAAAAAAATTAAGTTAAATTAAAAATCAACCGAAAATTTTCAAAAAATTTCAGCCTGTTTCTTCGAAAAGAAAATTTTAATTTTCGAACAAATAAATTTTTTGAGAACCAAGCCATTATTTTGTTGAAGGCTGGGCTGACATTTTTCTTTCGGAAAAAGTAACAAAAAAAGTTTTGGCTATTGTTTAACCTTTTTTAGTTCTGATTTTATTTTTAATAAAATTAATCAGCCTATGGCTGATATTTTTTTTTCATTCTATTATGCCCTTAAAAAAATTTAATGACTTTTTCCTGAAAGAAAAAGTTCAAATAAGGACAGTTAGGAAAAAACTCGAAAATTGAAATTTTCAAACTTTTGTTAAAAAAAAATTTTTTTATCAAAAAAAACAAAAATTTCTTTTATTTGGCTAAGACATAACTAACAAAAAAATCCAACCAGCCTTTGGCTGAAAATTTTCGAAAAATTTTTTCGAAACTTCCAGCCATTTGTTTTGGTTCTCGAAACGAAGTTTCGAAAAAACTGATTTTTTTGATTTTTCAAAAATAAGAAAAAAGTTGCGTAGCAAAATCAATTGACATTAGACAAAAGCCAATAAACAAATAAAAGATAGTTTTCCTTGTAGGTTTTACCTTCTGGTAGAACTAAAAAGTTAAAATTAAAACAATGGTTAAATAAAAAAATATAAAAAAGTTAATATAAAGAAATATGGCACGCGCTAAATTTGAAAGAAAAAAACCACACGTTAACATTGGAACAATCGGTCACGTTGACCATGGTAAAACAACTTTAACAGCTGCAATCACAATGGCATTAGCAGCTCAAGGTAATGCTACTGGTAAAAAATACGATGAAATTGATTCATCTCCTGAAGAAAAAGCTCGTGGAATTACTATTAACACTGCCCATGTAGAATATGAAACAGAAAATCGTCACTATGCTCACGTTGACTGTCCAGGTCACGCTGACTATGTTAAAAACATGATTACTGGTGCAGCCCAAATGGATGGTGCTATTTTAGTTGTTTCAGGAGCAGATGGACCTATGCCTCAAACTAAAGAGCACATTCTATTAGCTAAACAGGTTGGTGTTCCTAATGTGGTTGTTTTCTTAAATAAAGAAGACCAAGTAGACGACGCAGAACTATTAGAATTAGTTGAACTAGAAGTTCGTGAAACTTTAGATAAATATGAATTCCCTGGAGATGAAATTCCTGTTGTTACAGGTTCTGCACTTTTAGCTTTAGAAGCTTTAGTAGAAAACCCTACTGTAAAACGTGGAGAAAACAAATGGGTTGACAAAATTTATGATTTAATGGAGCAAGTTGACAAATATATTCCAACTCCAGCACGAGAAACAGATAAGCCTTTCTTATTAGCTGTTGAAGACGTATTATCGATCACAGGTCGTGGTACCGTTGCTACGGGCCGTGTAGAAAGAGGAACTTTAAAAGTTGGAGAAAACGTTGAAATCGTAGGGTTAAAAAATACTAAATCAGCAGTTGTTACAGGACTTGAAATGTTTAAAAAAACATTAGAAGAAACAATGGCTGGAGACAACGTAGGTGTTCTTTTACGTGGAGTTCAAAAAAAAGATATTGAACGTGGTATGGTTTTAGCTAAACCAGGAACAATTACACCACACACTAAATTTGAAGCTCAAGTTTATGTTCTTACAAAAGAAGAAGGTGGTCGCCATTCCGCTTTCTTAGTAGGTTATCAACCACAATTTTATTTAAGAACAACAGACGTAACTGGGAAAATCGCAGGATTTAACCACGTAAAATTACGCAACCCTTCAACGGTTGCCGAAGAGCATTCAAATAAAATGGCTATGCCAGGCGACACTATCAATGTGACTGTAAACCTGATCAGTCCTGTAGCTATCGAAAAAAACACACGCTTTGCGATTCGTGAAGGTGGTCGTACTGTAGGTGCTGGGGTTGTTACTGGTATTGTTGAATAATTTCAAAATTTTATCAGCCTGTTGGTTTGGTTCTAAAAAAATAGTTGAAAATTAAAATTTTTCAAAAAATGTCAGCCACGAACCAAAAAAAGGCTTGGTTCTGAACCAAAACAAATGGCTTGGTTCTGAACCAAAACAAATGGCTTTGTTCAGAACCAAGCCAAAGAAACGGAGTTTCGAAAAAATATATTTTTTGAGAACCAAAAAAAACGGCTGCAAAACAAATCGCGAAACTTTGTTTCGAAAATTTTCGGATTTTTTTAGTAAATTTTTTGATATTTTTTCGAAACTCCCAGCCATTTGTTTTGGTTCTCGAAACGAAGTTTCCAGCCTACGGCTGAAATTTTTTGAGTTTTTTTAGAACCAAACCAACAGGCTGGTTGATTTTTTAATATAAACAATGCGCTCTTCTAGAAGAGCGCATTCAGTTTTTTATGAAAACTGCCTTTTTAATTTACTCAGCCTTTCCAGCCTTCAAAAAATAATCAAAACGGAGTTTTGGAAAATTTCAATTTTCGCGAAAAAATAAAAGTTTTTCAGCCGAAGGCTGTTTAATTAAATCTTTTGATCACACGATATATATTTTCATGCTAGAACAAAAGCAAAAATATTTGCTTTTGTTCTAAAAAGGGTAAAAAAATAAAAAGCAGCTTTCAAAAAAATAAAGCAGCTAGCTATAAACGGAGTTTCTTTGGCTTGGTTCTGAACCAAACCAACAGGCTTGGTTCTCGAAACGGAGTTTCGAAAAAATTTATTTTTTGGATATTTTTTGAATATTTTTTTCGAAACGGAGTTTCGAAGCGTTTTACGAACATTTTAGTTTTTTATCTATTTTTTTATGGTATAATAAATGTATAGCCTGCTTAGCTCAGTTGGCCAGAGCATCCGTTTCATACGCGGGAAGTCACTAGTTCGAATCTAGTAGCAGGCATTTTTTTAGATTTAAACCAGCCATTATTTTTTTGAAGGCTGAGCCTTTCATAAAAAAAGTAAATGGTTTTAACATCAGTCAAGTGGGGAACTTTCAACTTTCAGTTTTATTTGAACAAACTGTTCACATTTTTATAAAATTTTTTTTCAGCCAAAGGCTGAAAATTAGTCAGCCAGAAAAGTGAAAATTTAACAAGTAAAAAAAATCAAAAAATTTCCAGCCAAAGGCTCAAATTTAAAGCTGTATATCATTAATAACTTGTATCTACCAGCCACAGAACCAAAACAAAAGGCTTTGTTCTACCAAAAAAAAGGCTTAAAGCAGCTAGCTGCTTTAAAACAACAGGCTGATTTTTCTTTGCTGTTGAGAAGTTTTTTTTTGTTAATTAAAACGGCTTGTAGTTTTATTTGCTTTTTTACTTTGCTTTATTTTTTTAATGTTTCTCTACCCGAAAGGCGTTATATTCTTTTTTATCAAAAAATTTTAATTTTTTGGTTTTTTTCTTAAAAAAGCCGTTAACGAAACCAGCCATTTGTTTTGGTAGAACCAAGCCTTTTTTTTGGTAGAACAAAGCCTTTTGTTTTGGTTCTGTGGCTGGAAAATTACAATTTTCCAAATAGGTTTGGTCATTTTGTAAATTTTCATTTTCGAAAATGAAAATTTTCGATCTCATATGAGAATTCTTTGGTTTTTTCTAGTATTTGATTTTATTCAAAATAATTCAACGAAAATTTACAACCAAAGGTTGTTTAATTTTTAATAAAAAAAACCGAAAATTTTTATTTTCGACGGCTGAAATTTATTAAAGAATTTTTGCAGAGATGTTTTCTCTTTTTGTCCTTTCGTTGAAAAGAAAAAGGTTTAAAACCTTTTACAAAGAGCGGTTTTCGCTTGCGGTTTTATTTGTTGTGCAAAAACTTTTTTTAGTAAAATTATAAAGAATAAAGCAACAAGTTCAAAAAATCAAAAAATGATCAAAATTAAAATTTTTTTCAGCCTTTTGTTTTAAAGCAGCTAGCTGCTTTAAGCCTTTTTTTTGGTAGAACAAAGCCTTTTGGTTTGGTTCTGTGGCTGCAAAACCAGCTTTAAAAAAAATCAACCGAAAATTGTCAAAAAATTTCAGCCGTAGGCTGAGCCTTCCGAAAATGACAATCAGCCTTTTTTTTGGTTCAGAACCAAGCCTGTTGGTTTGGTTCTTGAAACGGAGTTTCGGAAAATGAAAATTTTCGGTTTTTTTTGATTTTTTGGATATTTTTTTATTTTAAAATGTTAATGAAAAATTCAAAGAAGGAAAAATAATGGCTGAATTTTTTTGTTCATGTAAAGAATCAAAAATTGAAAATCGACGAAGTTTTTATGGATGTTTTGCTGTAGGGCCTTTTAACCCTGGACAAGGTCTAACAGTGGCTAATGCTTTGCGTCGCACTTTATTATCAGAATTAAAAGGTATAGCGATTACTTCGGTGGAAATTGATGGGGTAACTCATGAATATTCAACTTTGCCAGGTATACGTGAATCTGTCTTAGACGTTTTATTAAATCTGAAAGAAATTGTTTTAACGAGTTCTGATTTGTTACCTTTTGCGCCTGGCTGTTTCGACTTAGAAAATTTAAAAAATGACCAACAGTTGGATCAACTAAGCGAAAGTTCTTCATTTTTACCTTATTATTTGACAAACAAACAAGATAATGTTGTTTCTTCTCAGGTTGGTCTTTACCCAGAGAACGTTTTAAAAAATAATAAAGCGCAAATTAATAAAACAGGTTTTTATCGTTATTCGGATAGCACTGCACCAAAAGAATTGAGCTTTCCTCAGATTGGTTATTTGCAAGCACGTGGACCTGGCATTGTCAAAGCTTTTGATTTAAAACTTCCGTCGTCAATTGTTTGTGTAGATCCAGATCAATATATTGCTACTTTAAGTGAAAATGGAATTTTAAATTTTAAATTTACAATAGATAAAGGAGAAAATTGTTCTTTTAATGTGTCTAATTTTTTAACAAAATCTTTACCTAAAAAAAACGACGAATTTTTCTATCAAACACAACCAAAAAAAACAAAAAAAGAAAAAAACACTCTTTTAATAGATGCTTTATTTATGCCAGTCAACAAAGTTAATTACATTATTGAATCTTATCAAGGGGGTCCAATTACGAATCCAAAAGAAAAACTAAAAGAAGTTGTTGTGTTAGAAATTTGGACAAATGGCAGTGTACATCCACGACAAGCATTTTACGATGCATTAAAAAATTTAAATAGTCTTTTTTCACAATTAGAAAAAATAAAAATTTTAAATTCAGCGGTCATTGAATCTGTTGTTTAAATAATAAAAATCGACCAGCCAAAACCAAAACCGAAAATTAAATAAAAAAATTTGTAAAATCTTGGACATGAAGAACGAAATTCTTTCTATTTATCTGTTGATGTTACCACGTATTTTCTATTTTGATATACAGATTTGATACGCAGAAAAAGCAGCCTTTGGCTGAAAATTTTTTTATTTTTTGCGAATTTCTTATGTGTAACTCGATAATTATCAGCCTTTTGTTTTAAAGCAGCTAGCTGCTTTAAGCCTTTTTTTTGGTAGAACAAAGCCTTTTTTTTGGTTCTCGAAACGAAGTTTCGAAAAAATTAATTTTTTGATTTTTTATATTTTGATATAATAAAAATTAAAGAATTAATTTTTTTATTATTAAAAAATGAAATTCAGACCCAAGCAATTTCAATCATTTGTATTGGTTCTGGCTGAAAAAATTGTCCGAAAATTTTCAAAAAATTTTCGGACAATTTTTTTAGAACCAAACCAACAGGCTGGTTGGTAAATTTATTTAAAGGAATCTTATACTTTCTTTTAGAACCAAGCAAACGGAATAAAAGGGAAGGTTGAAAATTTTCAACCTTAATAATCAGCCATTTCAGCCTTTTGGTTTAAAGCAGCTAGCTGCTTTAAGCCTTTTTTTTGGTAGAACAAAGCCTTTTGGTTTAAAGCAGCTAGCTGCTTTAAGCCTTTTTTTTGGTAGAACAAAGCCTTTTGTTTTGGTTCAGAACCAAGCCAACAGGCTGGAAACTCCGTTTCGAACTAGTTGCAGAACCCGAAAATTGAAATTTTCGATTTGTTTTAAAGCAGCTAGCTCGAAACGGAGTTTCAAGAACCAAACCAACAGGCTTGGTTCTGGCTGAAAAAATTAACTAGTTTTTTCCAGCCTTCGGCTGGAAATTTTTCATAAATTTTTTTATGATTTAAAGTAAGTGTTAGCAAACGATATTAAAAATTTTAGAATTCAATTAAATACAAACCATTTTGAGTAGCAGTTAATATTCGCTCTTGTGGTGCTTATGTTTATAGTTTTATTTATTTTGACATGCTTCTGCAAAGTTTTTTAAGAGAATACTTTTGCTAGACAGCTTTATTCTTTGATTAGTAACAAAAGAGTTTCAGCCATAACCAAAACAAATGGCTGGTTGGTTAGTTTTTTCAGTACAAAGCCATTTTTTTTGTTCTGAGTAAAACAAGCAGGAAATGTTAGATTTTTAATTAAAAAAGAAATATTGCGAAAACTTTTAAAAATAAAAATCAACCGAAAATTTTAATTTTCGACGGCTGACCTTTTTTCGAAAATTAAAATTTTCAGAACCAAACCAACAGGCTTGGTTCTGAACCAAAACTAAAACCTTTTACAAAGCGCGGTTTTAGTTTTATTTGTTTTCGAAACGGAGTTTCTTTGGCTTGGTTCTGAACCAAGCCATTTTTTTGGTTCAAACCAAAAAAACGGCTGAGGCTGGAAAATTAACATTTTCGAAGAAATAAAATAAGTTTTAATGATTGAACTTAAATAAAAAACAACCCTTATTGAAGGTTGTCATTGGTTTTGTTCTATAGCAAAAAAATAAAGATAATAGAAAATTAAAATTTTCGAGCGATCTTTTTAAAAGTAAGTTTAAATTTTTTTGAAATTTTTCCAAAATGAGCGATTCTTTAGAAACAAAAAACGTAGGTCGTGTTTTACAAATTATTGGTCCAGTTGTAGATATTGTGTTCCCTCAAGGCCAAGTTCCAAACATTTATAATGCAGTACAAATTTCTGCAAAAAATGCAGTTGGTGAAGAAATGTCCGTTACTTGTGAAGTTCAACAACTTTTAGGTGACAGCTGTGTTCGTGCAGTTTCTATGACTCCAACAGATGGTTTAATGCGAGGTATGGAAGTTAAAGATACTGGAAAACCTTTAAGCGTTCCAGTAGGAAAAGATACTCTTGGTCGTATTTTCAACGTATTAGGGGAGCCTGTTGATAACATGGGTCCAGTTCAAAACAAAGAAACACTTCCTATTCACCGTTCTTCTCCAGCATTCGTAGATTTAGATACAACACTTTCAATTTTTGAAACAGGAATTAAAGTTGTAGATTTATTAGCACCTTACCGTCGTGGTGGTAAAATTGGTTTATTCGGTGGGGCTGGAGTTGGTAAAACAGTTTTAATTATGGAACTGATCAACAACATCGCAAAAGCGCACGGTGGTGTTTCTGTGTTTGCTGGTGTTGGTGAACGTACTCGTGAAGGTAATGACTTATATTGTGAAATGAAAGAGTCAGGTGTTATCGTAGAAAAAAATTTATCAGATTCAAAAGTAGCTCTAGTTTACGGACAAATGAATGAACCACCTGGTGCACGTATGCGTGTTGCTTTAACTGCTTTAACTATGGCGGAATATTTCAGAGATGTAAACAAACAAGACGTTCTTTTCTTTATTGACAATATTTTCCGTTTCGTTCAAGCAGGTGCTGAAGTTTCTGCGTTATTAGGTCGTATGCCTTCTGCTGTAGGATACCAACCTACTTTAGCTACTGAAATGGGTACGTTACAAGAACGTATTACATCAACAAAAGAAGGTTCAATCACTTCTATTCAGGCTGTTTACGTTCCTGCGGATGACTTAACTGACCCTGCTCCAGCTACAACATTCGCTCACTTAGACGCTACTACTGTACTTTCTCGTGGTTTAGCTGCAAAAGGAATTTACCCTGCTGTAGATCCTCTTGATTCAACTTCTACAATGTTACAGCCATGGATTTTAGGTGAAAAACACTATGAATGTGCTCAAAACGTTAAAAAAACGCTACAACGTTACAAAGAATTACAAGATATTATTGCTATTTTAGGTCTAGATGAATTATCAGAAGAAGATAGATTAATTGTAGCTCGAGCTCGTAAAATTGAGCGTTTATTATCTCAACCTTTCTTCGTTGCTGAAGTTTTCACAGGATCTCCTGGAAAATACGTAAGTCTAGCTGAAACTATCGAAGGATTTAATAAAGTTCTTTCTGGAGAATTAGATGATTTACCAGAAGGTGCTTTCTATCTTGTAGGAAACATTAATGAAGCTTTAGCTAAAGCTTCAACTATGAAATAAAACTTCAAAAAATTTATTTAGAACAAAGCCTTTTGTTTTGGTTCTTGCGAAAATTTAAATTTTTCGTATTTTTTTTGCTCTACCCTTTTTGCTTTAATAAAACTAAAAAAGCCCGAAAATTTTAATTTTCGAGCCTGTTGGTTTGGTTCAGAACCAAGCCTTTAAAAAAATAATGGTTTGGTTCTAAAAATAATAGCTGTTTTTGAAAGGCTATTTGATTTTTGAATACTTTCTTGTTGTATGTTGCTTTTTTAAAGCAACATACAACTTTTATAAAAAACAGCGAAAAATTGAAATCTTGACATATAAATCATAATGTTTGAGATTTATATAGATATAAATTAAAGAATTGAAAAAGCCACATCAATATTCAAATTTGCAATTTTTAAAACCGCTTGCGTGAAAATTTTAATTTTCGAGCCTGTTGGTTTGGTTCTAAAAAAATCAACCGAAAATTAAAATGTTCCAGTCGAAAGCTGATATTTTTTGGAGTTTTTTGGAAAATTTTCCAGCCATTTGTTTTGGTTCTGGCTGATCACTTTTTTTAAAAAGGCAATTTTTTGAGTTGATTTTGTATATACTTGTATTTTTTCTTGTTTTAGTATTATTGCTTTTTTTATTTTAAGTGACAATTAATGAAAAATTAGGGTTTTTCCCTCAGTTTTGTTTTTGAACAAAATAAAAGCAAAGATCAATCAAAAACAAGTTAAACAACTCTGCGACACAACAGACAGTAATAAAGCAAGAAACAAAAGGCAACACAACCAAAAGTTGAATTAACGTCCGAAATTAAAATTTTCGCTTAGTTATTTTAAAAATTGCGCAATGCTTTATGCTCTTTTTTTATGATCATTTTTACTTTTGTCTTTACCTTTGCTTGTTTTATATAAAAACGTTGGATAACGCAATTACCAATCATAATATTATGATGAATGAATAAACGACAAAAACACTTTATCGAAAATTTAAAGAAATTTAGTTCTTTTACTTGTTTTAGACATAAAAAATCAGCCATTTGTTTTAAAGCAGCTAGCTGCTTTAAGCCTTTTTTTTGGTAGAACAAAGCCTTTTGGTTTGGTTCAGAACCAAGCCAACAGGCTGAGCCTTTGGCTGAAAATTTTTATAAAAAATTTATTTATGTAAAAAAATCGAAAATTTTAATTTTCGATATAAAAATATATACAGTTCTATTGTTATGTCATTTGTTATGTTATTTGTTATGTCATTGTCTAGCAAAAACAATTTTCATTTTTGTGCAAATATCAAAAAAGGTAAAACTAAAAAGTCAAAATTGATGAAAAAACAGAGCCATTTAGATTGCAATACAACTGCATTTTTTCAGCCATTATTTTTTAAAAACTCAAAAATTGAAATTTTTCGAAACTCCGTTTCGAGAACCAAGCCATTTGTTTTGGTTCTAGGCTGAAAAAAAATGCAAAAAAAAACTAAAAAAAATATTATTTATTTATGAGTACAAACAATAAATTTTTAAAAACGTCTCAAAATTCTACATATTCAAACAATACTTCTAGAGGAAAAGTAGGTTTCTCTTCAACAGGAAACACAAAAAATTTTAGTGCACAAAGTAATTCAAGACAAACGCGAAACAATAATGTAGAAGTTACTGGAAACCTTAGAAAATCAGGGCGTAAAGTTTTATCTGTTTCTCAAATTTTGGCACGTGTTCGTAAACAAAAACAGCGTAAATTAGAACAAAAAAAACGTAAAAAACCTATTAAACCCATTATTCCTCCTAAATCATTAATTATTATTTTGACAGATAAAGCGGCTTCTGGCCAAGGAGAAAAAGCAGTTTATAATCGCAGAATTATTGATTATAAACATTGTGGACTACTTCAAAGATATATTGGTTTAGGTGGAAAAATTTTACCTAAAAGACAAACAAAATTAACTGCAAAACAGCAACGTTATGTAGCTAAAACTATTAAAAGTGCTAGGATTATGGGCTTATTACCTTTTGTTACAAAAGAAAGAGGTTTTTTTAGATAAACTCCAATAAAAATCCCAGCCTTCAAAAAAATCAAAAAATTTCCAAAAAATGTCAGCCTTTTGTTTTAAAGCAGCTAGCTGCTTTAAGCCTTTTTTTTGGTAGAACAAAGCCTTTTGGTTTGGTTCAGAACCAAGCCAACAGGCTGAGCCTAAAACCAAAACAAAAGGCTGACATTTACTCTTTTATTTAGGTTCTTTTTTAGTTACAGAAACTTTTCTTTTACTTTTTTATTTTACCCCCGCATAAAATTCCCCTGTTACAAGTTTTTCTTTTATTTTTTGAGTTTTTATTTTTTAAAGGGAAAACTCCTTGGCAAACGTGCAAGAAAAAGTAAAAGAAACGAAAATTCGAAAATTTTAATTTTCGAAAGAATTTATTTTTTCAGCCAAAGGCTGGTTCCGGTAGAACCAAGCCATTTGTTTTAAAGCAGCTAGCTGCTTTAAGCTGAATTTTTTTTAGTTTAATGGTCTTATAAAAATTTATGGAGATTTAAAAATATGAGTAAAGTTTATGATTGGTTTGAAGAACGTTTAGAAATTCAATCAATTGCAGATGATATTTCAAGCAAATACGTACCACCTCATGTTAACATTTTTTATTGTTTAGGTGGAATTACATTTACTTGTTTCCTTGTTCAAGTAGCAACAGGTTTTGCAATGACATTTTATTATCGTCCTACTGTTGCAGAAGCTTTCGCTTCTGTTCAATATCTTATGACAGAAGTTAACTTTGGTTGGCTAATTCGTTCTATTCACCGTTGGTCAGCAAGTATGATGGTATTAATGATGATTTTACACGTTTTTCGTGTTTATTTAACAGGTGGTTTTAAAAAGCCACGTGAAGCTACTTGGGTAACAGGTGTTATCATGGCAGTTTGTACTGTTTCTTTTGGTGTAACAGGATACTCTTTACCGTGGGATCAAATTGGCTACTGGGCAGTTAAAATTGTAACTGGTGTACCAGAAGCAATTCCTGTAATTGGTTCACCTTTAGTGGAACTTTTACGTGGTGGTGTTGGTGTTGGACAATCAACGCTGACTCGTTTCTACAGTTTACACACTTTCGTGTTACCTCTAGCGACAGCTGTGTTTATGTTAATGCATTTCCTAATGATTAGAAAACAAGGAATTTCTGGACCTCTATAATTAGTTAGTCTTTTTGCTAGGTCACTCTATTTTTTTGATTCTCGAGCTAGCAAAAACAAATGGAATTTAAAACCGCTTGCGGTTTTATTAGTCCAATTCAGTAAACTTTGATCAAAAAATGAAAATTTTTTGGTTTTGATTTTCAGCCATTTGTTTTGGTTCTACCAAAACAAATGGCTGTTGATTTTTTATATTTGTATTATTAGCTTTTCTGAGAAATAATACAAATATAAAAAATCATTTGAAATTTTTTTGATAAACAAGAATTAACCAACATAAGCTCCTTATTCTCAGCCTACGGCTGATATTTTTTTTATAAAAATTCACCAAAAAATCTTTTGATTTTTTGAATTAATATTTGGAAGTTGTATAAAAATAAGTAATGGAAAGATGGCTGAGTGGATTAAAGTACGGACCTGGAACGTCCGCGTAATGATACAATTACCGAGGGTTCGAATCCCTCTCTTTCCGAAAAAATAGTTTTTTAAAATGTCTCTTACTTGACTGTTAAATATTATATTAAAACAAAGATTCAAAATTTAAAAAATTTCAGCCAGAACCAAAACAAAAGGCTGAAATAATCGTTTTTCTGCTAGAAAACGTTGACAGTATGTTTTTTTTATGTAATAATATATCTAAAACGCTCTTAGTTCAGTTGGTAGAACGCAGGTTTCCAAAACCTGATGTCGTGGGTTCAAGTCCTACAGGGCGTGGAACCTTTTTGTAAAATTATGTTTTAGATACCGAAAAAAGGATTTTTCGCTTTATTAATTGGAATAAAATACCGACGAAAAATGTATTTTTCGTGTTTAATCATTGCTTTTTTTAAATAAAAAAGTTCTATTAAAAAAAGTTCAGCCTTTTGTTTTAAAGCAGCTAGCTGCTTTAAGCCTTTTTTTTTGTAGAACAAAGCCTTTTGGTTTGGTTCAGAACCAAGCCAACAGGCTGAGCCTTCAAAAAAATAATGGCTGAGTTTTTTTTATCTGAAAAAAAGTTTCATTTTTTTAAATTTTTAGTAAACAGTTTAGCAGATATTCTAAGTTTCTTTATAAAAAAATCTCCAAAATTTTAATTTTGGATAAAACTATAATAAAAATTGCGGGTATAGTTCAGTTGGTAGAACACCTCCTTGCCAAGGAGGATGTCGCGCGTTCGAGTCGCGTTACCCGCTAAATTGAACTTTTTTTTTAATCAAAAAATTTCAAAAAAATATCAGCCTGTTGGCTTGGTTCTGAACCAAAACAAATGGCTTGGTTCTATAAACGGAGTTTCGAAAAAATAGATTTTTTTGAGAACCAAAAAAAACCGAAATTTTTAATTTTCTTTTTTTAACACAGCTTGCGGTTTTAAGCCTTTATTTTTTATTATTTTTTTAAAGGCTGTATTTTTCTTTAGAAATTAATAAAAACTTTTTTAATGTTGACAATTTATCGTTGAATTGTTATAAATATTAAAAGAAAAAATTTTTTTTAAAAAAAAGCATAAGAAAACTGCAAGCAGTTTTCGCAAGCGGTTTTAATTTTAAACAATTTTTTTTTTTTGCCCCCATCGTCTAGAGGCCTAGGACATCTCCCTTTCACGGAGGAAACGGGGATTCGAATTCCCCTGGGGGTAAACTTAATAAATATCAATCCATTAATATTAAGTTTTATTTTTCTAATTGAATTCTAAAGTCTAGTTTTTATGAATGTTATTCTTATATTCAAGAAACCTATTTTTGCCGGGGTAGCTCAGTGGTAGAGCAGAGGATTGAAAATCCTTGTGTCACCAGTTCAATCCTGGTTCCTGGCAGTTCAAAAAAGTGTTCAATTCAGCCATTATTTTTTTATTATTTTTTTAAGGCTGATTTTTCACTAAAACCAATCTCTTGATTTGAAAAACCACCTTAATAGGTCCATTTTTAATATGGAAATGTATGATGCTTGTACGGTTTGAATTGTTCAAGATTGTCTATTAATGGTTTTTTACAATTAAAGGCTTGATTGTAAGCGGTTAACTTTGATGACCGAAAATTAAAATTTTCGGTTTAACACCGCTCGCGGTTTTATCCACAAATAAAAAACAACTAGATAGTCTTTTTTTAATAATATTTATTATCTATGGCTGTACCAAGTATGACTCGTTTCAAATTTTTTTGTTCTCTTTAATTTTTCGTTTTTATTTGTGCCTTTATTCTTAATAAAAATTGGTGTCTATACTCGAAGAGCGTAGCAGATCTTTTTTAACTTTTTGTCATTAGAAATAAGAAAAAAGTTTCAGCCAAAGGCTGAGCAAGTAAATCGCAAAAACGTTGAGCAATTAAGATAGTTATCTAAATACTTTTTTAAAGATGGTTAAAATTTAACAGAAATGCTTTTTTTATCAAAAAATTTATTTTTTTCTTTAATTTAAATCATACATCGAAAATTTAAATTTTCGATCAAATAAATAATTTTCCAGCCTTTCAAAAAATCAACCAAAAATTAAAATTTTCGATAGCTGAATTTTTTGGAAAATTTTCGGTTATATTATTGGATAATATATACTTTTTATCACGAATAATTTATAAGTGTTCTTCATTCTATAAATATTAACAGTAATAAAGAGATACTAAATTTTTGTCTGGATCGAAAAAAGTAAACATTAAAGAAACTTGTTTTATTTTTGGACATAAAACAAGATTAATTAATCACCAACTAAAAAAAGGTGTTATTTTTCTAAAAAGTTTATTCTGAACCGTTTTATATTATTTAATTATCTTAATACGAGAAAAAAAATCAGCCAAAGGCTTAGCCTTTGGCTGAAACTAATAAAACCTTTTACAAAGCGCGGTTTTCGCTTGCGGTTTTAAAAGGATTGTTTAAAACCAATGTTTTGACTTAATCACTCACTATTTTTTTTGCACATTATTTGAAAAGTAATATGCAAACTCTTATTTAACGTAATTAAAATTAGTTATTTAATTTAGCAAAATCTCAAAAAATTTAATTTTTTGATTATTTTTTTAGAACCCGAAAATTTCAATTTTCGAACAGGCTGGTTGATTTTTTTTTGCACAACAAAACCAAATGCCAGTAAAAACTCCACAATTTTTTTGCGGACTCGTTAACTAAATAAAGACTACTAAAAAAACATTTGAAGCCTTTTAAAAACACTCAACAAATTGTCATTTTTTAATGATTTGTTATAATTATAACAATAAATAAGCTACTATTTTTTTTATAAAAATTTTATGCTTTAAAAAAATTAAATAGCATTTTGCTTAGATAGCCCCATTTCTAAAATTTTATTTTTCTTTAACTTTTTTATCCTTTGATTTTTTCTTAATTTTATAAAGATTTGGTTTTTTACTGAAAAAACCAGCCTTTTGTTTTAAAGCAGCTAGCTGCTTTAAGCCTTTTTTTTGGTAGAACAAAACCTTTTGGTTTGGTTCAGAACCAAGCCAACAGGCGGAGCCTTTCAAAAAATCAATAATAAAAATTCGAAAATTTTCGATAAATGTAAAGAAAAAAAGCAGCCTGTTCGAAAATTGAAATTTTCGGGTTCTAAAAAAATAATGGCTGAAAAAGAGAAAAAATAAAATGAAAACTAAAACTCGAAAATTAAAATTTTCGTTTTAGTTTTAGTTTTAATTCTATCTGTTTTTTTTTAGAACATAAACACCAGATTTAATTTTTTATGGGAAAAATAAAAATAGCTCTGCATTTGTTAGTTTGATAAAACCAAATGAACAAACTCAAAAAATAAATTTTTTCAGCCTTTTGTTCAGAACCAAGCCTGTTGGTTTGGTTCAGAACCAAGCCTGTTGGTTTGGTTCTAGAAACTCCGTAGAACCAAGCCAAAGAGCTAGCTGCTTTAAGCCTTTTTTTTTTGGTAGAACAAAGCCTTTTGGTTAGAACCAAGCCTGTTGGTTTGGTTCAGAACCAAGCCAAAGAAACTCCGTTTCGAGAATCAAGCCAACAGGCTGTTTAATTTTCGAGTGATTTTTTAGATTTGATTGGTTGATAGATAAAATAAATAAAATAATAAAAAAATGACAACAAAACAAAATCAAAAAGTAAACTCTAATGTAGAGGAACTAAACAAAAATGCAACAAACATAACACAAACAAATTTTTCTAAATGGCAATCATTAATGAAAAGCCATTTCTCACCAGTGAATATGATGGTTGATTTCATCAAGTATCCTGTTATTACAGAAAAATCTTATTTAGGAATGTTTAAACATCGTCAATATACTTTTGATGTAGATATTAGATTAACAAAACCTCAAATTAAAAAACTTTTTGAAAACTTATTCGGGGTAAATGTTATTGGAATTAATACGCACCGACCACCACGTCAAAGAGTTCGCCTTGGAACGAATGCTGGGTACAAAGCTCGCTCAAAAAGAGTTATTTTAACTTTAAAAGAAGGGCAATCTATTAATTTTGAAACTGAAAATTAAATAGATTTTTTTTGACTTAAAAAACCAAAAATTTCAGTCTAGAACCAAAACAAATGGCTTGGTTCTGAACCAAAACAAATCGAAAATTAAAATTTTCGAGAACCAAAAAAACTGAAAATTTCAATTTTCCAAAACTCCGTTTTGATTATTTTTTTAAAGGCTCAACATTTTCATTTTCTTTTTTTAAAACAGCTTGCGAAAACCGCTCTTTGTAAAAGGTTTTAGTCTTCGGCTGAAATTTTTCGTTTTTTGTTTTTAAAAACGCTTTTTCCAGACAGGTTTTTTGAAAAAATTTTTAATAAAAACGTGACTTATCCCTGTTAATAAACAGGTCTGTATCTTAATGCCCTGATCATAAAATATCAGAACACTTATTAAAAAATATGGTTTTTCTTGCTCGAAAATTAAAATTTTCGCTATCTTCCCAGGTTTTTTATTTTATAAGTTTTACTCTTGTTTTTAAAAAATTCCAAAAAATAAATTTTTTCAGCCAGAACCAAGCCAACAGGCTGGTTTTCGAATTTTCGTTGAACTTTTTTTGTGTTTTTCTTCTTATTAATAAAAGTCAGCCTGTTGGTTTGGTTCTAGCTCGAAAATTTTAATTTTCGAAATCAAGTGTAAATATTAATTTAGAATCTCTATAGATATAAAGACTTATATTTTTTACTAGAACAAAACCCAGCCATTTGGCTTGGTTCTACCAAAAAAATCAACCAGCCTGTTGGTTTGGTTCTAAAAAAATCCAGCCTGTTGGCTTGGTTCTGAACCAAACCAAAAGGCTTTGTTCTACCAAAAAAATGGCTTGGTTCTACCAAGCCAACAGGCTGATTTTTTGGTTAAATTTTCGATATTTTTTCAAAACTCCGTTTTGAGCCAAAGGCTGAACAAGTGTGATTTTAAGAGTTAAAAATATTTTTCCCCAAAAACTTTTTCTATGGGAATTCGTTTTCTTCAAGCTTTTACACCCGGAACTCGAAATCGATCAGTTTCGGATTTTAGTGAAATTACTGCTACAAAACCTGAAAAATCTCTTTCTTATACCGTTCATCGCTCAAAAGGACGTAATAATCGCGGTGTTATTACTTGTCGTCACAAAGGTGGCGGTCATAAACGCTTGTATCGAGAAATCGATTTTCGACGTGACAAAATTGGTGTTTCAGCTAAAGTTGTCACTGTTGAATATGACCCAAACCGTAATGCCAGAATTGCACTTCTTCGTTATGAAGACGGAGAAAAAAGATACATTTTGCATCCTCGTGGATTAAATGTTGGTGATATTATTATTTCAGATATTCAAGCACCTATTTTAGTTGGAAATGCCTTACCTCTTCGAAATATTCCATTAGGTGCAGAAATTCATAATGTGGAATTTTGTCCTGGTTCAGGAGGTCAATTAGCACGATCAGCGGGCTCACTTGTTGAGATTTTAGCTAAAGAAGGTAACTTTGTTACAGTTCGTTTACCATCTAAAGAAATTCGTTTATTATCTAAAAACTGTTGGGCTACTATTGGACAAGTAGGCAATTTAGAAGCATACAATTTAACCATCGGAAAAGCCGGTCGTAATCGTTGGTTAGGAAAACGACCAACTGTTCGAGGGTCGGTTATGAACCCTGTGGATCACCCGCATGGTGGTGGTGAAGGGCGTGCTCCTATTGGACGAAGTCGTCCTGTGACTCCTTGGGGTCGTGCTGCTTTAGGTCAATTAACTCGTAAACCGAAAAAGTATAGCTCAGCGTTAATTCTTCGTAAACGTAAATAAGCTTTAACCAATAATTTTCGATAAAAAACCAGCCATTATTTTTCTGAAGGCTCAGCCACAGAACCAAAAAAAAGGCTTTGTTCTACCCGAAAATTTCAATTTTCGATTTCAGCCTTTTTGTTTGGTAGAACCAAGCCTTTTGGTTTGGTAGAACCAAGCCTTTTTTTTGGTTCTGAGGCTCAACAGCCTACGGCTGATATTTTTTGGAATTTTCGAATTGATTTTGATTTTTTATCCACTCTAAACATAAAATGAATTTATCTTTGTTTAAAAATTTTAGTAAAACCAGCCTTTCAAAAAATCTAACCATTATTTTTTTTAAGGCTCAAAAAATTTCGAAAACCTTTTACAAAGAGCGGTTTTCGCTTGCTGTTTTAAAAAAAGAAAATTGAAATTTTCGAGTTGTTTTTTTGATTATTTAATTAAATTTAATTAGCCAATGTGAAAACTAAAAAATTACTAACATGCAAAGAACATAAGTAGTTGTATTTATTCAAGTTTTTGCTTTTTTGGTGTCAGCCTTTTTTTTGGTAGAACAAAGCCAAATGGCTGGAAAATTTTAATTTTCGGCTATTTTTTCAGCCAAAGGCTCAGCCTACGGCTGAAAATTTTGTTTAATTTTCGAGTTGTTTTTGTTCATTTAAAAATTAACAAACATAATAATAAACTATCTGCTGCGCAGCTAAGTAAAAAAAAGAAAAACCCTAAAAAGTTAAAATTAAAAAAATACAGCTAAGTTTAAATTTAAAAAAAAATTAAAATGCCACGCTCTATTAAAAAAGGACCTTTTGTAGCAGACCATTTATTAAAAAAAATTGAGCAATTAAATGCTTTAGGACAAAAAAAAGTAATAAATACTTGGTCAAGATCTTCTACAATTTTACCTATGATGATTGGTCATACAATTTCTACATATAACGGTAAAGAATTTATTCCGGTGTTTATTACTGATCAAATGGTTGGACATAAATTAGGAGAATTTTCTCCTACACGTACTTTTAAAGGTCATGTTAAAAACGATAAAAAATCAAAAGCACGTCGTTAAAAAAAATTCAAAAGTGTTTTTTAATTTTTTTCAGCCTGTTGGCTTGGTTCTGAACCAAACCAAAAGGCTTTGTTCTACCAAAAAAAAGGCTTAAAGCAGCTAGCTGCTTTAAAAAAAACGGCTAATAACTTACACAATTATAGTTTCAGCCATTATTTTTTTGAGGGCTGAAATTTGTTAAATAATTTAACTAATTTTTTTAATTAGTATTTACTCTAAATTTACTCAATGTTTCTTAAATGATTCATTTAATTTTAAATAGGTATTTTTTAGTTTGTCATTAATACTTTTTCAGCCGCAGGCTGGAAACTCCGTAGAACCAAGCCAAAGAGCTAGCTGCAGAACCAAAACAAATCAAAAAATTTATTTTTTGACATTTTCATTTTCGAAAAAATTTTTATTAAAAAACTAAAACTCAAAAATTAAAAAATTTTTTTTTACAACAGCGCGCTATAAACGGAGTTTCGAAAAAAGAAAATTGAAGTTTTTGAGTTTTAATTTTAGTTTTAAAAAGTTTACTTAGGAGTTCTACTAAAAGCTCAAACTATAAAGTAAAAAGAACAAACAAAAATTGATGAGAAAAACCAGCCTGTTGTTTTGGTTCTGGCTGAACGAAAATGAAAATTTTCGAACAATTTGTTGAAAAAATAAAGACAATTCTAAAAATCAGCCATTTAAAACTAAAATGAAAACCGCTTGCGGTTTTAGTTTTAGTTCTAGCTGAAAATAGAAAAAACAACTGATAAACTAATAATAAAACAACAGAACAATATTTTTGTTGTAATTTAGAGAAAAGCTAATAAAAAACAGTGTCACTATTATTTTCCTTTTTTTTTGCTTGTTTTTCTAATATTTTCCAGTCTTTGGCTGATATTTTTTCAGCGTTTTGTTTTAAAGCAGCTAGCTGCTTTAAGCCATTTTTTTTGGTTCAGAACCAAGCCAACAGGCTGTTTAATTTTCGAACAACAAGAAGAAATCAAAAAAAATCAACAAAAACTTTTTTGATGGGAAATAAAAAGAGCACTGCAATATCTTAGCAAATCTAATGAATTTGTTTAAAAGTTAGAATGATAAAAAAAATTAAATTTTTAAATTTATGGCAAATAAAGCAATGATTGAACGTGAATTAAAACGCCAGCGTTTAGTTATGAAATATGCTAAAAAACGTAGTGTTTTAAAAGAACAAATGAAACAAGCTTTTTCATTAAAAGAGAAATTAACGTTACATAGAAAATTACAGCAACTTCCAAAAAATAGTTCTCCTGTTCGATTACATAATCGCTGTACGATCACAGGTAGACCAAAAGGTTATTATAGAGATTTTGGACTATCTCGCCATGTATTACGTGAAATGGCTCATGAAGGATTATTACCAGGTGTACGTAAAGCTAGTTGGTAAAAATTAATTCGAAAATTTAAATTTTCGGTTATTTACGCGTTTCATTTCTTCTTTTTGGTAATATGCTTTGCTTTTTAATTAAACTTTTAGTTTAATTAAAAAGCAAAGTAAAATAGTTTAATGACTACCGCCTTTCAATTTTTTGGTTTTTTTTTGTTCGCAGAACAAAACCAAATGCTTTTTAAGGATTATTTGAAAGGAATAAAGAAAAAAAACAGACTTTTGCCTTATAAAAAAAATAAAAAAGTCAGCCTTTTTTTTGGTAGAACAAAGCCTTTTTTTGGTTCGTGGCTGGAAAATTAAAATTTTCGACAAGGAAAAAATTATTGACTTTGGTTTATATTGAATTTCTGAAAGAAGCACTTAAAAGAAGCATCTAATTCTATAACAATTCGAAATACAGTTTTTATTTGTTTATTTGTATTTAATTTGTGAAATAGTCTGTTAACTAAGTCTATTAACTAATTGTACCTATAATAGCTTTTTTTTTTGTTTTACTTTTGTTATTCTATACAAAAATAAAAACTTAAAAAAATCCAGCCTTAAAAACAGCCTTTTGGTTTGGTTCTAAAAAAATACATTTTTTGATTATTTTTTTAGAACCAAACCAAAAGGCTGTTTTTAAGGCTGGATTTTTTTCAGCCGAAGGCTGATTTTAATTTAGCACACAAATTGTTAAAAAAATCGTTACTAAAGTAACGAAGGAGTTAATTATGGCCGGGAAACCAGTAGAACGTCCTTTTTCAGACATTTTAACTAGTATTAGATATTGGGTTATTCACAGTATTACAATTCCTGCTTTATTTATTGCAGGTTGGCTTTTTGTTAGTACAGGTTTAGCTTATGACGTATTCGGAAGTCCAAGACCAAACGAGTACTTTACAGAAGATCGTCAAGATGCACCTCTAATCACTGACCGTTTCAACGCGTTAGAACAGGTTAAAAAACTTTCTCAATAAATAAAACTAAAACTCGAAAACTAAAACCGCTTGCGGTTTTAGTTTTCGAGTTTTAGTTTTGAAAATGTAAATTTTCCAAAAAATATATTTTTTGAATTCGCTTTCGGAGCAAAGCTCCGAAAATTAAAAAATTTTTCGGAGCTTTGCTCCGAAATTATATGAAAAAGTCAAAAAATATCGGAGCTTTGCTCCGAACAACAAAGGTAATTATGATACAAGAAGGGCAATCAAAAGAGCCTATTTGTCACTTATTTGTATTTAAATACCAAAACTTTGAGAAGCCTAGGGCAGCAACAATAAACCTGTTTTGATTTAGTATGATTTTATATAGTAGAATTGAAATTATAAAAGTGTTTTTTTTATTTTTTTAACCAAATTAGGTAAAAAATTGATATGCTTTTTACCTAATAAATATAAAATTTGGTTTGAAAAATGAAATTGCTATTGCTTATTACTACTCGCTTTTATTATAAAGGTTTTTTTTGTTAGTTGCGTTTTTGTTATTAGCAAAATAAAGAAAAAAGCAAAGCGATTTTTTGTTCTAAAGCTATCTATTTTAAAAAATAAGCAAAATCAGCCCAGCCGAACGCTGAGCCTTTTGGTTTAAAGCAGCTAGCTGCTTTAAGCCTTTTTTTTGGTAGAACAAAGCCTTTTGGTCAGAACCAAGCCATTATTTTTTTAAAGGCTGGAAACTCCGTTTCGAACTTGAAAATTGAAATTTTCTTTGGCTTGGTTCTGAACCAAAACTAAAACCTTTTACAAAGCGCTGTTTTAAAAAAAGAAAATGAAAATTTTTGAGTTTTATTTGTTTTGGTAAAACCAAGCCTTTAAAAAAATAATGGTTTGGTTCAGAGCCAAGCCATTTGTTTTGGTAGAACAAAGCCTTTTGGTTTGGTTCTGTGGCTGAAAAAAGTTAAAAATTTTTTATTAATTCTAAGTATTGAAAATTACAATTTTCGAAAATAGAAAATGTATCTTTTTGACCAGCCTTTCAAAAAATTTGATTTTTTGATTTTTTAAAAAATTCTATGAAAGTATTCTGTTATTAAAAAAGTTTTATAGAAATCACCTCTTTTATATTTACTTATTGAGTGCTGTCAAATGTTTGATTTCAGCTTACGGCTGAAATTTTTTTAATTTCTAACATTTCTTATAAAACAGGCGACACTACAACTTGTTTGAACCGTTACTTATTTCTTTTCAAATTAAGAAGAGTCAAAAAAATAAGAAATAATAGGGTTTGATTTCAATTTTTTATTTCGAAAATAAAAATTTTCGATTGCTTTCGTTTTTTTTTCCGCTGGAGAAACCATCTGAAAACGCTTGAGTCGAACTTTTTTTAGTTCTTTTATGTTCATAAAAAAAAGCAACGGAAAAAAGCAAGGGTACAAAGAAAAAAAGAAACTTTTAGGCAAACTTTACAAACACCGTTTTGTAAATTGCTGTATAGCCAAACCTGACGGGAAAATCAAAAAATTTAATAAAAATTTTTTAAAATGAATACAATTAAAGAAAAATCCAACATTTTAGCACGAGCAGTTGGTAGACGTAAGGAGGCTGTCGCACAAGTTCAACTTGTTCGAGGTACTGGAAATTTTATTATTAACCAAAAACCAGCACAAACATATTTACATAACAATTCTTGTTCAATTTTATCGATTAAAGCGCCTTTTGAAGTTTTACAAAATTTAGAGGGTTTTATTCAAATAGATCAAATCGATACCATTGTTAAAGTTGAAGGCGGTGGATTAATGGGTCAAGCAGAAGCCATCAAATTAGCTGTGGCTCGCGCTGTTTGTCAAATGGACCCTTCTCACTCAAATAATGAAAAAGATTTATCTTTTAGAAAATCTTTAAAAGATAAAGGTTATTTAACTATTGATGCTCGAGTTAAAGAACGTCGCAAATATGGTTTAAAGAAAGCTCGAAAAGCTTCTCAATACCATAAACGTTAATTTTTAAATTCCAGTTTCAGTTTCGAAAATGAAAATCAGCCTTTTGTTTTAAAGCAGCTAGCTGCTTTAAGCCTTTTTTTTGGTTCGTGGCTGAGCCTAGAACCAAAACAAATAAAACTAAAACCTTTTACAAAGCGCGGTTTTAGTTTTGGTTCAGAACCAAGCCAAAGAAAATTTCAATTTTCGAGTTCGAAACGGAGTTTCCAGCCTTTAAAAAAATAATGGCTTGGTTCTGAACCAAACCAAAAGGCTGATCTTTTTGAGATTCCTTAATTTTTTATTTTTTGATAAAAAAGTGGACGACTGATTTTACGTTTATTAATACACTTTAAATATAAAGTGTTATATTCTTTAAATAGATATTAGTCAGCCTAGAACCAAAACAAATAAAACTCCGTTTCGAGAACCAAGCCAAGGAAAATGAAAATTTTCGAAAAAATTTCAGCCTTTAAAAAAATAATGGCTGTTGAAAGGCTGAAAAATGCAGCCAGTACTTTTTTGAAGGCTGATTAAAGTAATTATTTTACCAGGGGCAAAACTAAAAAACCAAATCAGGCTGATTATGTAAAGAGAAGCAAGCAATAAAATTTACTTTTATTGAGACGAGTTTGATTAAATTTAAAGACAGTTCTAAATTTGTTGATGTTTTTTGATAATTTAAAATCAAGTAGCATAAAAACGAAAGTGGTTATTTTTTTCAAAAAAATATCAAAATTTTATAAAATTTTCAGCTAGAACCAAAAAAAACGGCTGAGCTTTTGGCTGATTTTTTTTTTAAAAAAAAGTTAGTATTAATTTGCGTTTTGTTATGATTTTGATTTTTCAATTTCACCCTGTTGGCTTGGTTCTGGCTGGAAAATTTTAATTTTCGAATATTTACTTTTTTATTATTAAATGAATAATTAATAATAAAAAAGTTTTCGAAGTTAAAACGAAAAACAAAACAGTTTTTTCTGTATTTCACTAAATCTTATGTTTTTAATTATCATTGTTGATTACCCATTTTTTCAGCCTGTTGGCTTGGTTCTGAACCAAAACAAATGGCTTGGTTCTGACCAAAAGGCTTTGTTCTACCAAAAAAAAGGCTTAAAGCAGCTAGCTGCTTTAAAACAAATGGCTGAAAACTGAATTTTAAAACATATAGACTTAATTTAAAAAATAAAAAAAAATTATGAATTCTGAAAATTTAATTCGTCGATATATAATTGTTGGAGAAAGAAGATTAAGTAATTATTGGTGGGCGTCTGTTATTTTATTAGGAGCAACTGGATTTTTAATTACTGGAATTTCTAGTTATACAGGCTCAAATCTTTTTAATATTTTTAACAAAGTTTCTGGACAAAGCGATCTTGCTTTTTTTCCACAAGGATTATTAATGTCGTTTTATGGAAGTTTAGGTTTTTTATTAAGTCTTTATTGGTGGTTACTTGTTTTTTGGAATGTCGGTGGAGGATTTAATGAATTTAATAAAAAAGACGGTTTTATAAGAATTTTTCGTTGGGGATATCCTGGTAAAAATCGTAAAATTGATCTTTATTATACTTTAAAAGATGTGGAAGCTATTCGAGTTGAGTTAAAAGAAGGTTTAGACGCTCAAAGAACTATTTATATGAAGCTAAAAGGCAAACGTGAAATTCCTTTAACAGGCATTGGACAGCCTTTGACTATTAAAGAGATTGAAAAACAAGCGTCAGAATTAGCTAATTTTTTACAAGTTTCTTTAGAAGGTCTCTAAACAATTTTTTTAGAACAATCAAAAAATCTCGAAAATTCGACGAAAATTTTAAAAAAATTTCAGCCTGTTGGCTTGGTTCTGAACCAAAACAAATGGCTTGGTTCAGAACCAAGCCAAAGAAACGGAGTTTCGAAAAAATAAATTTTTTGAATTTGAAAAGGCTGGTTGATTTTTTTTATATTAAAACTAAAACCGCGCTTTGTAAAAGGTTTTCGTTTTCGCAAGCGGTTTTAATTTTATAACTCGAAAATTTTAATTTTCGAAAAATAAAGAATAAAAAGTTGCTGGTTATCTAGCAAAAAACAACATAAGAATTTGAATTGGAACAATTTTCACTATAATTTAGTCAAAATGTCTCCCATTCAAAAATTTTCGCTGTTACTTACTAAATTTTAATCAAAAATTTTTTATTTTCCTTGTTAGGAAAAGTTGGCAAAAACCCTTGCGCAGAACCAAACCAAATAAAAAAAATTTTAGTAAGTAACAATTTTTATTACTATGCCTCGATCGCAAAGAAATGACAATTTTATTGATAAAACTTTTACAGTAATTGCAGACATTTTATTAAAAGTTTTACCCACTTCGCAGCGTGAAAAACAAGCTTTTACATATTATCGTGACGGCATGTCAGCGCAAGCTGAAGGAGAATATGCTGAAGCACTTCAAAATTATTACGAAGCAATGCGCTTAGAAGTAGATGCTTATGATCGAAGTTATATTCTTTATAATATTGGCTTAATTCACACAAGTAATGGAGAACACGGCCGCGCATTAGAATATTATTATCAAGCATTAGAAAGAAATCCTTCTTTACCTAGTGCATTAAATAATATAGCTGTTATTTATCATTATCGTGGAGAGCAAGCCATCGAAAATGGTCAATCAGAAATTTCTAGAATTCTTTTTGAAAAAGCTGCTGATTATTGGAAAGAAGCAATTAGATTAGCTCCTACTAATTATATTGAAGCTCAAAACTGGTTAAAAATGACCGGGCGTGCTTTGAGTTAAATTTGTTTAACATAGTGTTAAAAAACCGTTTTACGGTTTTTTATTAAAACTAAAACTAAAACCGCAAAACCAGTCTGTTGGTTTGGTTCAGAACCAAGCCAACAAAAATAATGGCTGAGCTAAAGGCTCGAAAATTTTAATTTTCGAGATGAAAAAAAGCTGGAAGGTAGCAAAAAAAGTTAATAAGTGGTGTTAAAAACGGTGGTAGCGAAACTTTAGAATAAAAAAATAAAATTATGAAATTAGCAGTTTACGGAAAAGGAGGAATTGGAAAATCAACAACAAGTTGCAATATTTCCCTTGCTTTATCAAAACGTGGTCAAAAAGTTTTACAAATTGGATGTGATCCAAAACACGATAGTACTTTCACTTTAACAGGATTTTTAATTCCAACTATTATTGATACATTACAAGCCAAGGATTATCATTACGAAGATGTTTGGCCTGAAGATGTTATTTATCAGGGCTATGGAGGAGTCGATTGTGTAGAAGCTGGGGGCCCACCGGCAGGTGCAGGTTGCGGGGGTTATGTTGTAGGAGAAACGGTAAAATTATTAAAAGAGCTGAATGCATTTTATGAATATGACGTGATTTTATTTGATGTTTTAGGGGATGTTGTTTGTGGTGGATTTGCAGCACCTTTAAATTACGCAGATTATTGTATTATTGTTACAGATAATGGTTTTGATGCTTTATTTGCAGCAAATCGAATCGCTGCTTCTGTGCGTGAAAAAGCCCGTACTCATCCTTTACGTTTAGCAGGCTTAATTGGAAATAGAACAGCTAAAAGAGATTTGATTGATAAATATGTTGAAGCATGTCCTATGCCAGTATTAGAAGTTCTTCCTTTAATTGAAGACATCCGTATTTCTCGTGTTAAAGGTAAAACACTTTTTGAAATGGCAGAATCTGAATCTGAACTTTCTTTAATTTGTGACTTTTATTTAAATATTGCAGATCAACTTTTAACAGAACCTGAAGGTGTTGTTCCTAGAGAACTATCTGACAGAGAATTATTTACGTTACTTTCTGATTTTTATTTAAATCCCCCTGGCTCTACAAAACCTCAAGAAACTCAAGAAAAACTTGATTTTTTCTTAGTTTAAATTCACTTGATTAAAAAAATTGTGCTTTTTATTGTTGTTCAGCCTGTTGGCTTGGTTCTGAACCAAAACAAATGGCTGAAATTTTTTCGAAACTCCCAGCCTTAAAAAAATAATGGCTGGATTTTTTGTTTTTTTTGCGCCGAAATGCAAATTACTATTTTGACTTTTTAACTCGCTGTTTTTATTCTTTTATAGTTAAACTTTTGGACAAATTTTTTAATTAAAATTTCTTGTTCCAGGTTTTAGCCAAGAACCCCCAGAAATTTTATTTATCTATAAATAGATAAAGGTGAAAAAAAGAATAACTTTGATTAAGGATAATCAAAGAAAAGAGAAAAAACAAAAACAAAAGAGACTTTTACCAGGGAGTAGAACTAATAAGGTGAAATAAATAGAAAAGCAAGAAGTAGATAAATATCAAACTAATAAAAAGTGTTGATTTTTTATTGGTTATTTAAATAATATTTTTAGCTAATTTTTTTAGCTACTTTAAAGAAATCTTTAAAGAAAAAAAGCGTCAAATGTTTTCATTCGTATTTACAAACTAAAACTCTATTATGAAAGTTCGTTCTTCTGTTAAGAAAATTTGTACTAAATGTCGTTTAATTCGTAGAAAAGGTACAGTAATGGTTATTTGTTCAAATCCTAAACATAAACAACGTCAAGGTTAAACGAAAATCTTTTTATTGCCCTCTTCCTAATTTCAATCCTTTTATTTTAAATTAACTTTAAAATAAAAAGAACAAACTCGAAAATTGAAATTTTCGGTGTTTACTTTTTTTTCGCTATTGTTTTTGCTTTTCGCTACTTGTAACGAAAATAAAAACAATAGCGAAAAGCAAAAACAGCTGTGCAAACAGGTTTCGATAAATGTAAAAAGAATCCATTTAGACTTGCAGTTTTTTCTCTCTGTTTAAAAAAGAATAAAATTCTCTATGCATTTGGCTTGGTTCTAAGAACCAAGCCATCAAAAACCAACCAACCTGTTGGTTTGGTTCTAAAAAAATCCAGCCATAGAACCAAAAAAAAGGCTTGGTTCTACCAAGCCAACAGGCTGATTTTTTGGATTTTTTGCTATATTTATCTAAAAGGAGCTTTTTCTTTGTTTTATTGTTCACTTTTTTTTTCTTTGAAGAAAAAATAGTTACGCTCATAAAGCTTTTTATTTCTTTAAAGCGAAGATGAAAGCAACAAATTTAAAAAAACAAAAAACAGTGTTGACTAAAAAAGTCAAAACATAATAAATAAAAAACCGAAGATTACAATTTTTTCAGCCATTTGGCTTTGTTCTACCAAAACTTTTTGGCTTGGTTCTAAATGAAACTTTTTTTTTTACAACAGCGCGCTATAAAGGAAGTTTCGAAAAAAAGAAAATGAAAATTTTTGAGTTTTCTTTCGAAAATGAAAATTTTCTTTTCGAAGAAACAGAAACTCCGTTTATAGAACCAAGCCATTTGTTTTGGTTCAGAACCAAGCCAACAGGCTGCAAAACAAATACAGCCATTATTTTTTTGAAGGCTAATATTTTTTGGATTTTATTTGCTTAACTTTTATGTTAATATATCGACAGAGAAGAAAAAATCAACCGAAAATTTAAATTTTCGACGGCTGAAATTTTTTGAGCATTCAAAAAAATAATAAAACTCGAAAACTCGAAAATTGAAATTTTCGCTTGCGGTTTTAATTTTAAAACCGCAAGCGAAAACCGCGCTTTGTAAAAGGTTTTATTCAATTTAAATTAAATAAAATTCAGCCTATAAACTCCGTAGAACCAAGCCAAAGAGCTAGCTGCTTTAAAACAAATAAAACTCAAAAATTTTCATTTTCGATAATTAATGAAAATTTTGTTGTGGTTTCACAAAGTAATCTAAAACTATTTTAGCAGCCAGAACCAAGCCATTTGTTTTGGTTCTAGGCTGATTTCTAAAATACATTTAATTTTGACTTTAAACAATATTCAAATGTTTTAATTTTTTAAGTTTTGAATAAGTAACAAAACGACTAAAAACAATCAGCCTTAGGCTGAGCCTTTTGCTGAAATTTTAGAATTTACTGACTTTGTAGATTTAAAAGAATTTATGTTTCCATTTTTTGTTAAAATTATAGGATTTGCTTTATTCAAAAGCAAACTTTAAATTAAAATTTAAACTAAAGTTCTCTTTAATGAATTTATTAATTTATGTCTAAATTACGTTATTCTAATTCTTTTTTTGTTTCACTGTTCACAGCGATTTTAGTAGGATTTAGCGCTGTTTCTAGTGCCGAAGCATACCCAATTTTTGCTCAACAAAACTATGAAAACCCTCGTGAAGCAAATGGTCGTATTGTTTGTGCAAACTGCCACTTAGCTCAAAAACCAGTTGAACTTGAAATTCCTCAATCTGTTTTTCCAAATACTGTTTTTGAAGCTGTTGTTAAAATTCCTTATGATCAACAAGTTAAACAAGTTCAAGGAAATGGTAAAAAAGGTGATTTAAATGTTGGTATGGTCCTAATTCTTCCAGAAGGTTTTGAACTAGCGCCAGCAGACAAAATCCCAGAAGAAATGAAGAAAAAAGTAGGAAACCTTTATTATGGGCCATACAGCCCAGAAAAGAAAAATGTTTTAGTGGTAGGTCCAGTACCAGGTAACAAATATAGTGAGATGACAGTGCCGTTATTATCACCAGATCCAGCAACAAATAAAACCGTTTCTTTCTTAAAATATCCAATTTATTTAGGTGGAAATAGAGGACGTGGACAAGTTTATCCTGATGGTTCGAAATCAAACAATACAGTTTATAATGCTTCTACAAACGGAAAAATTGTGAGCATTACATCAGCAAGTAAAAAAGGAGGTTTTAACGTAACAATTGAAACTGCTAATGGGGACGCCGTTGTTGAAAAAATTCCTGCAGGACCAGAATTAGTAGTTGCAGAAGGACAAGTTGTTCAAGCTGACCAGCCTCTTACAACTAACCCTAACGTTGGTGGTTTTGGGCAAAAAGACGAAGAAATTGTTTTACAAAATCCAGCACGTATTTACGGATTATTAGCTTTCTTTGCTCTGGTTTTATTAGCTCAAGTTCTATTAGTTCTGAAGAAAAAACAATTTGAAAAAGTTCAATTAGCTGAAATGAATTTTTAATTAATTAAAAATCCTTAGCTTTTATCCTGAAAAAAAGAGTAAAACTTCTTTAAAACCATACATGTTTTTAATTGATTTTTAAATCAAAAAAAGTTTGCTTTTTTTCAGATTTGTCCAACTATAAATCGAAAATTTTCAGCCTTTTGTTTTAATAGAACCAAACCAACAGGCTTGGTTCTATTAAAACAAAAGGCTGAAAATTTTCGATTATTATTAGCAAACAACGTAGGTGTTGAACATTTGAGAACCTAGTATTTCCTTGTACTCTTGAAAAAAGTTTAATGCTCAATTTAACAAGTTACAAAGTTAAAAAAGTTTACTCTTTATTTATTATTCAAAAATTTTTATTTAATTTTCTTTGTATCTTATTTTATCAAACAATCAAAAAATTCATTTTTTGAACATTGTTTGACCATTGTTTGATTTATAAATTAAAGAAACAACAACTTTTGTTGCTTTATTTGAAATCAAATTGAATTTCAACCGAAAATTTTCAAAAAATTTATTTAGAACAAAGCCAAATACGACGGCTGAAATTTTTTTCAAAATTGAAATTTTCGATCAAAGAATAATTTTTTTATAAAAAAGGATTTTTTAAACTATGTCAGTTACAAAAAAACCCGATTTAACAGATCCTGTATTAAAAGAAAAATTGGCCAAAGGTATGGGGCATAACTACTATGGTGAACCAGCTTGGCCAAATGATTTATTATACATGTTCCCAGTTGTTATTTTTGGAACATTCGCATGTGTTATTGGGCTAGCTGTTTTAGATCCAGCGGCTATTGGTGAACCCGCTAACCCTTTTGCTACTCCATTAGAGATCTTACCAGAATGGTATTTCTACCCTGTGTTCCAGTTACTTCGTACAGTACCTAACAAATTATTAGGTGTTCTTTTCATGGCAGCTGTTCCAGCTGGATTAATTACTGTACCATTTATTGAAAACATTAATAAATTCCAAAACCCTTACCGTCGTCCAATTGCTACAACTTTATTCTTAGTAGGAACTTTAGTGGCTATTTGGTTAGGTATTGGAGCAACTTTACCTATTGATATCTCTTTAACTTTTGGATTATTCTAATTTTCAAATTTATTCACTTTTTTACTGCTACACAGATGTCATTTGTGTAGCAGCATAGTAGATGCAAGTTTTGTTCGTATATTAGTTTTCATTTCATTTTTTCGAAAAAAGCAAAAATTTCTTTTTTCGCGAAAATTGAAATTTTCCAAAAAATTTCAGCCACGAACCAAAACAAATGGCTTGGTTCTGGCTCGAAAATTGAAATTTTCGGTTTTAATTCTGGCTGGTCGCTTTTTTATTTCTTTATATTTAAACTTTTGGCTAAACTTGAAAAAAAAAATCCTGAAAAAACTCTTTGTTTTTAGTCCTTGGGTTTTGTTAAAGAAAGAACCATTTAACTTTAAAACCATACATCGAAAATTTAAATTTTGATCAAATAAAATTCCAAAAAATTGCAATTTTTTGATTATTTTTGTTGGCTTGGTTCTGAACCAAACCAACAGGCTGGAAAGGCTGATTTGATTAGAAAGTCATAATTTTTAATTATGACAGATATTTTATTCTATTTATGGTAAAATTTTTTTATGACAAAATTTTAATTTCAATTAATACTACTTGCTCTAATACTTTTTTGTAAAAATAAAAAATACAGCCTGTTGGTTTGGTTCTAAAAAATACTCAACCGAAAATTTTAATTTTCGACGGCTGAAATTTTTTGATTTTTTCGAAACTCCCAGCCATTATTTTTAGAACCAAACCAACAGGCTTGGTTCTGAACCAAACCAACAGGCTGGAAAGGCTGGTTTACTTTTAAAATAAATAAAAAAATCCAGCCGCTTTTTTTAGTAGAACCAAGCTATTTTTTTGGTAGAACAAAGCCTTTTGGTTAGAACCAAGCCTGTTGGTTTGGTTCAGAACCAAGCCAAAGAAACGGAGTTTCGAGAACCAAGCCATTATTTTTTTAAAGACTGAATTTTTCAGCTAGAACCAAACCAAAAGGCTGACTTTTTTTGCAGTTTTTAAACACAGAAATAAAGTTGGTAGAAAAAATTAACAATAAACACAGAGCTCATCGTCTAATGGATAGGACAGGAACCTTCTAAGTTTCTAATGTAGGTTCGATTCCTACTGAGCTCAAAATTCATAAAAAATTTCAGCCTGTTGGCTTGGTAGAACCAAGCCAAATGGCTGGATTTTTCTAGCTTTTTTAATATAAGTATTTTTAGATCGGAAAAAGGTACGAGAATTTATAAAAAAATCAGCCTGTTGGTTTGGTTCAGAACCAAGCCAAAAAAAAATAAATTTTTGGAGCCTTTCAAAAAATTTATTTTTTTATCGTTTAATATTTTAACTGATTTTCTCTCTCATTTAGTTTCCAAAAAATTGCAATTTTTTGATCTTTTTTCGAAACACAGTTTCGATTGATTTTTTTATAAAAAAATGTTATTTTTCTTATAGGAAAAATTTTTTTATGCGGATGTAGCTCAGTTGGTAGAGCGTGGTCCTTCCAAGTCCAATGTCGCGCGTTCGAATCGCGTCATCCGCTTTGAAACCTATATTTAAATCAGCCATTTGTTTTAAAGCAGCTAGCTGCTTTAATTTAAGCCTTTTTTTTTGTTCTGTGGCTGAAGCTTTTTTAAAGTGCGTCATTTTCATAAAAATGTTGACTTTTTAAGTTAGGACTTTAAAAGCACAGTTAACCTGTAGAATGTTATTATATATTCTGAAAATAACCTTAACTTAGTATTAACAAATTCTTTTTTATAAAAGGTTTGCCTTTATATTTATCAGCCTACGGCTGAAATTTATTCCTTCCTTTTTATGACTAAAAATAAAGTAAAAGATTCCTTTTAAATAAATTTAAGAAATTACCAGCCATTATTTTTAGAAAAAAAACCAACAGGCTGGTATTTTTTCTATATAACAAATAAGTGGAAATCTTTTTATAAATAAAAGAAAAGAAAAGACTATCCTTTAGATAAATCTAAAGAATTTCATTCCTTTATAAAAAAGTTAATTAAAACCTTTTACAAAGAGCGGTTTTCGCAAGCTGTTTTAAAAAAAGAAAATTAAAATTTTCGAGCCTTAAAAAAAAAATAAAAACTTTATTTCCGTTAGCCTTTTTTTTGCATGTAGATATTGCCGCAAAAATGTTTGCTAAGTAATAAAGTTTTTATTGTAGATAAAAATTAGTGAACCAAAATAAAAAAATCAATTTGAGATTTTTTTCGTAGAATTTGATTTTTGATTTTATCAAAAATCACACTCTGCTACAAACTGTCATTTTTATAGAACAAAGCCAAAATGTTTTAATTAATCTTTGCTTTGCTTTAGCGTTTAATGATGTAAGTAAAGTAAAAGAGTGCACCACAGTACAAACAGCCAAAATAAAAATACCTTTGTTTAATTAAGGTAAGGGTGTTAGTAAATGCAGTGAAATTCTGCCAATAAAAATAATCTTTAAAAATCAAAAAATTCAACGAAAATTGAAATTTTCGATATTTTTGGAGCCTTAAAAAAATAATCAAAAAATTGCAATTTTTTGATTATTTTTAGAACCAAACCAACAGGCTTGGTTCTGAACCAAACCAACAGGCTGGTCGATTTTTTAGGTTCTATTAAAGTTTTAAAAAAACTTTTTATACAAAACATCAATTTTAAATTATGACAATGCGAACACCTGAAGAACTTAGTAATTTAATTAAAGGGTTAATCGAAGAATACACACCAGAAGTGAAAATGGTAGACTTTGGTATTGTTTTTCAGGTTGGTGACGGAATTGCCCGTATTTACGGATTAGACCGTGCCATGGCTGGAGAACTTTTAGAATTTGAAGATGGAACATTAGGAATTGCTTTAAATTTAGAAGCAAATAACGTAGGTGCTGTATTATTAGGAAATGGTTTAAAAATTACTGAAGGGAGTCGAGTTCGTTGTACTGGAAAAATTGCTGAAATTCCAGTAGGAGAAAACTATTGTGGTCGAGTTGTTGATGCTTTAGCTCGTCCAGTTGATGGTAAAGGGCCTATTGCAACAACAGAAACTCGTGCTATTGAATCTGGAGCCCCAGGTATTATTTCTCGTCGTTCTGTTTACGAACCATTACAAACTGGATTAGTAGCTGTTGATGCTATTATTCCTATTGGGCGTGGTCAACGAGAATTAATTATTGGTGACCGTCAAACTGGAAAAACATCTATTGCTGTAGATACAATTTTAAACCAAAAAGGAAAAGGCGTTATTTGTGTTTATGTTGCAATTGGTCAAAAAGCTTCTTCAGTTGCTCAAGTTTTAAACAGTCTTAAAGAACGTGGTGCTTTAGATTATACAATTATTGTTATGGCTAACGCTAACGAACCTTCTACTTTACAATATTTAGCACCTTATACAGGAGCTACTTTAGCAGAATTTTTCATGTACACTGGCCGTGCTACATTAACTATTTATGATGACTTATCTAAACAAGCACAAGCTTACCGTGAAATGTCTTTATTATTACGACGTCCACCAGGACGTGAAGCATACCCTGGAGATGTATTCTATCTTCACTCTCGTCTTCTAGAAAGAGCTGCTAAATTAAGCGATGCTTTAGGAGAAGGAAGTATGACTGCTTTACCTATTGTTGAAACACAAGAAGGTGACGTTTCTGCTTATATTCCTACAAACGTTATTTCAATCACAGATGGACAAATTTTCTTATCTGGTGCTTTATTTAACTCTGGAATTCGTCCAGCTATTAACGTTGGTATTTCTGTATCACGTGTAGGATCTGCTGCTCAACCTAAAGCCATGAAACAAGTAGCTGGTAAACTTAAGCTAGAATTAGCACAGTTTGCGGAATTAGAAGCATTCTCTCAATTTGCTTCAGATTTAGATCAAGCAACACAAAACCAATTAGCAAGAGGTTCACGCTTACGTGAAATTTTAAAACAATCACAATCTTCTCCACTTTCTTTAGCTGACCAAGTTGCTAGTATTTACGCTGGTACTAGTGGTCTTCTAGATGGTTTAGAAGTTGTTGAAGTACGTTCTTTCCTTGTAGGTTTAAGAACATATTTAACTAACAATGTAAGCCAATATGGCGATATTGTTCAATCAACTAAAACATTTACACCGGAAGCAGAAGCTTTACTTAAAAAAGCAATTGCAGAATACACAGAAGAATTTAAATCTCAAAACACTTCTGCGGCAAATGCTTAATTTAATTTTTTGTGCTTTGTTTACGTCGATTTAATAACTACTTTTTTAAAATTTTCAGCCTCGAACCAAAACAAATGGCTTGGTTCTGAACCAAAACAAATGGCTTGGTTCTATAAACGGAGTTTCTTTGGCTTGGTTCTGAACCAAACCAACAGGCTTGGTTCTGACCAAAAGGCTTTGTTCTACCAAAAAAAAGGCTTGGTTCTACCAAAAAAAAACGGCTGGGCCTAAAAAATAGAAAGCCACAAAAAAAGCGTTTTTTGACAATATTTACTAAAATTACTTTGTATCTATAAATCATGAAAAATTTTCAGTTCTAGTTAATAAACATGTTAACACTTAAAATTTTCGTTTATACTGTAGTAACATTCTTTGTATTCCTATTTGTATTTGGTTTCCTATCTAATGACCCTGCACGTAACCCTGGTAAGGGTAACGTTGAATAACGCTAATTTTTTTTAATCATTTAAAGAAAGTTAGTTTAATAAACTAAGAAAAAATTTCTATTTTTTCTATTAGGATTTAGCATGCTAAAACATCCCTAACTTTAGTTATTGTGGTTGTTAGCAAATAAAAACCAACTTAAAACCGCTTGCGGTTTTCCTTACTTTTTTAATTTTGCTTTATTATAATGGCTACGTTTTCGACTAGCGTTATAATAAAGCAAAATGAATCTCGAACAACTTGAAGCACAGTTTTTGACAAGTATTGAATAATTATTTTCTGTGAAATGTACTTACTACTTTTAATTTACTTTGCTTTCTGTTTAAAAATACTAAAACCTTTTACAAAGAGCGGTTTTCGCTTGCTGTTTTAAACATTTCAGCCAAAAGCTCAGCCTACGGCTGAAAATTTTTGAATTTTTGATTTTTTTAATAAAAGTTAAAATAAACAAAAAATCAAAAATTTTATTCGCTACGTAGTAAATTATAGGAAAAAACTCCTTTTGGATTAAAAACTTTTTTTCAAAGCGCGGTTTTAGTTTTTTGTTAATCGCAAAAATAACAAGTTCAATAAAATATAAAAAAGAAAAGCGAAAACAATCATGCAAATAAACGGCTACACTTTTTGACTCAGAAAATTATTTTTTTCTCAGAGGAAAACTAAATACTTTTATTAAGGATAACTTAATAAATATAAAAAAAAGCCTTATTATATATAAAAGTCAAAGCAAGAATTTTATTAAAAAATGATCAAACTAAAAAGTAAAGACAGTAAAAAATGAAAATAAAACATTCTAACAGACACTTGGCTTTTTGCTTTTTTTTATAAAAATCAAAGTGTTTTTAAAGGAGAAAAACTTTGAAATTGAAACGGAGTTTCGAAAAATTTTTTAAGCTTTTAATAAAGAATAAAGAAGCGGCTAATCCAACCTTCGGCTCAACAGTCTACGGCTGATATTTTGTGATTTTTTTTTTCGAAACGGAGTTTCGAAAAGAAAAGGCTTTGTTTTTTTAGTTGAATACTATGTTTTTCCTTAAATTTATCCTGTTTTAAAAAAAGCAACAATAATTAGTTTCTTTAATGAAAGAGCGTTTATCAGCTCTTTTGTTTATAATTGTTTTTACCTTTTTCTTTTAAATTTAAATAGAACAAAGTAGATTTATTCAAAAAGAAGATGAAAAAATTTTTTTTAAAAAAAATTTCCAAGGCTTTAGAACAACCCAACAAATTTTTGTACTTTACCTGTTGTTTCTAGCGTAGAGTGAAATAAAGAAAAAACTTTTAGTTTTCGAGTTTTATTATTTAGAAAAATTGATATAAAAAACAGACAAAGGCTGCTTAATAAAAGTTTTAATCTAGAATGAAAAAAGAGATGTTAAATCACGAAATCTGATAAATTAAATCATAAAATATCAGCCTACGGCTGATATTTTATGAAAGAACACTTTTTTTGAATCAAAAAAGCTTTTGAATAAAAAAAGCAAAATAAAAAAGCAACTGTAAAACAGCAATAAAATCAATATTAGCCAAAGGCTCAACAAATCGAAAATTTTCATTTTCAAAAACCAAAACAAATCGAAAATTTTCATTTTCGGATTTGTTTTAAGAGTTTTTACCAGGGGATAAAATGAAAAAATGAAAATTGATTAAAAAATAGTAAAAAAAATAAAATGAAAACAAAAACCTTTTACAAAGCGCGGTTTTAGTTTTCGCTTGCGGTTTTATGTTAAATAAAGTTGTTAATTATAAAAAAGAAAAAGCAAATCGACAACCAGAAAAATACTGGCCAATTGATGATGCTTATTAGTAAATCATCGAAAATTTTAATTTTCGAGATCTAAAGAAGGAGTAATAATTAATCCAAATTCTATTAAATTTTTTATTAAAATTTGTTCAATTAAGCAATTGCTTATTTTATTGCTAGTTTTACTCAGCCTGTTCGAAAATTTCAATTTTCGGGTTCTAAAAAAATAATGGCTGATTTTTGTTTAATTTTAAAAAATAGCAGCTATTATTTTTTTAAGTCTGCTATAAAAAGTAAATGATAAGCTCAATATATATAAAAACCAGCCTGTTGGTTTGGTTCTAAAAAAAGTCAACAGCCTTTCAAGAACCAAACCAACAGGCTTGGTTCTAAATAAAATTTTTTGATTTTTTCGAAAATTTTAATTTTCCAGCCAGAACCAAGCCAACAGGCTGCAAAACAAATGGCTGGGAGTTTCGAAAAAAGCAGATAATACGCTAAAATAAAAAAAATCAGCCATTTGTTTTGGTTCAGAACCAAGCCAAAAAAAAATAGATTTTTTCGAAACTCCGTTTCTTTGTTTTGGTTCAGAACCAAGCCAAAAAAAAATAGATTTTTTCGAAACTCCGTTTCTTTGTTTTGGTTCAGAACCAAGCCAAAAAAAAATAGATTTTTTCGAAACTCCGTTTCTTTGGCTTGGTTCAGAACCAAACCAAAAGGCTGATTTTTTTATTTGCGCTTTTTTATTTATAAAATTTTTTTTTATTTTTTTCAGCCAAAGGCTGGTTTTGAAAGTTTTTTTACTTTTAACTACAAAAATAAAAAACCTTTTATTTATAACAACTCTTGTTTGTTTAATAAAAAAAACAACTAGAAAGTCAAACTATAGGTAAAAGTAAAAATATCCAGCCTTTAAAAAAATAATGGCTCAGCTTTTGGCTGACATTTTTCGCGAAAATTGAAATTTTCCAAAAAATAAATTTTTTCAGCCAGAACCAAGCCAACAGGCTGGTTTTAAAGCAGCTAGCTGCTTTAAGCCTTTTTTTTGGTAGAACAAAGCCTTTTGTTTTGGTTCAGAACCAAGCCAACAGACTGGAAAGGCTGAAAACTTAATTAATTAAATACTAATATATAGAATTTGAGAGAAAATTTGTTAAAAATGAAAATATGGCAAATGATTTAAAAAAAGCAAAAACAAAAAATCCAGCCTTTGGCTGGGATTTTTTTAAAAACTTAACAAACAGTTTTTCTAATTTAAATTGGTCTTTTCTTCTAGGTACAAAATCATTCAATCAAGAAACAATTATCCATAATGCGCGATCTCAACCTCCACTTGTGGAGTACCCAGATCAACTACGCTCTTTAAAAAGCAGCGAAAAAAATAATTTTTCGTTCTTGTCTGCTTTTCGATTAGAGAAAGGAGCAAAGGGTAAAATGAAACCAGACGCACCAAAACAACAAGTAGTTTCTATAACATACGAAGAAATTGGTTTATTTCCAAGATCTTTTAATCGAGTTTTTGATCGTTTTTTTAAACAACTGTTTTTTGATGTTGAAAACCTTGTTATTCAAGAATATCGTTTTTATAGATATTTGTTTTTAACAACAGTAAAATGTCTTTTTATTTTAATATTTGTTCCTTTTGTTGTTAATTTTATGGCTAAAAATTATTTAGTAAGACCCATTACAGAATATTACTGGAACATTCGACAGCCGGAAATTTTTTTAAATTCTTATCAACAGAAACGTGCATTTACCGAATTACAAGATTTTGAAGAAAAACTTTATTTTGAATCTTTAACTTTTCCTTCACTTTACTCTCCTTTTTATTCTCCTCGAAAAATAATAAATGAAAGTTCGATAAATATGGAAAAAGGACCAACAATTCACATAGTTAAAACAGAAAATGAAAAAAATTTAAAACCGCTTGCAGTTTTATTTCCATCTTCTCCTGCGTTTGTTGTTTCATCAGAAATAAAAATCTCTGATTCGCAACAAAAAAATGCAAAAACGTTTGAAAAATTGGTCAAACGTGAAAATGTAAAACAGCAACAATCAATTCAACAACGTTTACAAAATAAAACATTAGAACTAGCTATGCATTACAATGAAGAAAGTATTGAAGCAATCACTAATTTTTTTGCAGATTTAATGAGTTTTAGCACTTTATTTTTTTTATTATTTAATCTTGAAATTCAAATTAATATTACAAAATCTTTTTTACTTGAAGTTTTTTTTGGTCTAGATGATAGTAAAAAATCATTATTTATTCTTTTTTTCACAGATTTATTAGTTGGCTACCATTCACCTAATATTTGGGAATTATTTTTTCAATCTTTATTTGATCACTATGGTTTACCTGAAAGCCAAACAACTATTTTTTTATTAGTCGCTACTCTTCCTGTTTTATTAGATGTTTTATTTAAATATTTGATTTTCCGTCATTTAAACAGAGCTTCGCCTGCTACAGTAGCAACTTATCACGCAATGATTGAATAAAGTTTTTGTCAGATTTTAGTCGTTATATTATAAAGCTCATTTTGACCCTTGGTATTTTTTAACTTAAATTTGCTTAATTTAGTTAAACTTGCTTTTATATTAGAGCAAATACATTTCCTTTCTGCTTCAGTGTTTTTCAATCAATTTGAGTTTTTTATTCGTCACCTTTTAAGAAAATCTCTAATAACCATTGGTAAAACAAAACCAAAGACTTTTTTGCTTTGATTTTGAATCACAGGGTTGGTTTTTGTTTAGAAAAACCTTTTTTTGACCATGATTTTTTTCAGCCAGAACCGAAACCGAAAATTAAAATTTTCGAGCCAGAATCAAGCCAACAGGCTGGAAATTTTGGGATTTTTTTAGTTTTGAGTAAAAGCTTATCAACGGGTAAATATAAAAAAGCAAAAAATTAAACAAAACTTAATAACTAAAATTTAAAAAAAATATCAGCCTACGGCTGAGCCTTTTGGTTTAAAGCAGCTAGCTGCTTTAAGCCTTTTTTTTGGTAGAACAAAGCCTTTTGGTTTGGTTCAGAACCAAGCCAACAGGCTGAGCCTTTTGGTTTAAAGCAGCTAGCTGCTTTAAGCCTTTTTTTTTGTAGAACAAAGCCTTTTGGTCAGAACCAAGCCTGTTGGTTTGGTTCAGAACCAAGCCAAAGAAACTCCGTTTCGAGAACCAAGCCAACAGGCTGAATAAATTTTTTTACTTGTTCAAAAAATCTTTGATTTTTTGAATTAATAAGTGCTATGATTCATTATAGTATTATAATTTTTGTACATCTTAATTCAATTTGAATTCAAAAAGCTTTGTCAGATGTGCAAAAAATTCATTAAATAATATTTTTTGCAGTTAGTTTGTTTTTTAGACTCCTTTATTATCTTTAATTTTCTTGAAAGTCAAAAAAAATATCAGCCGTAGGCTGAGCTTTAGGCTCGAAAATTAAAATTTTCGAGTTAATTCTTTTTCGTTTTTTAAAAAACGAAAATTATAGAAAATCGAAACGAAGTTTCGAAAAAAGATTAAATAAAAAAGTAGATAAAGGGCTAAAATCTTCTACTTGTTTTTAAGTTTGCTCTATGTCTGAAAATAACATTTTTTAGATATACAAATGAGCGGTTTTAGCAAGTTAAAGAAAGATTCAAAATAAATTTATTGAAGGAATCATTATGTCTGCTGTTAATGAAATTGTTGAAAAATTAAAAACCCTAACTTTACTTGAAGCTTCTGAATTAGTTTCTAAAATTGAAGAAACATTTGGAGTAGACGCTTCAGCGCCAGCTGGTGGTGCTATGATGATGGCTCCTGCCGCTAGTGGTGGAGCTGTTGAAGCTGCTCCGAAAGAAGAAGAAAAAACATTATTTGATGTTGTTTTAGAAGAAATTCCTGCTGATAAAAAAGTTTCTATTTATAAAGTTGTTCGTTCTATTGCTAATATTGCTGTTAACCAAGTTAAAGAATTTACTGCAACATTACCAAAAGCTATTAAAGAATCCGTTTCTAAAGAAGAAGCTGAAGCTGCAAAACAACAATTACAAGACGCTGGTGCTAAAGTTAAAGTTGTTTAGTTTTTAGTAAGTGCTTTTTTTTAGTAAACATTAGACTTTAAGTCTTATGTTTATTATTATTTGCCCAGTTCTTTTTGCTTTTTTAAAACATTTTAAAAATAATGCAAGTGCAAGAAAGCAAAAAGAACTGTATTTGATTTTAATCAAATAATCTTATTAAAATAGGAAAAATAAATGTTGTTCAATTTTCGGCATTTATTTAATTAAAAAAGAAAAATGAGTTTGGTGTGTAGTGTGGACTCGAAGAGGAGAGTGGGCAATGCTTTCTTTGAAGTGGTGCTTGGCTGTGTTTAGCGTTGCTAGAAAAAATCCAGCCTGTTCTTTGGCTTGGTTCTAAATTTCAATTTTCGGGTTCTAAAAAAATAATCAAAAAATTGCAATTTTTTGGAAAATTTTCGCTTTGGATATCTTTTAAACCAAACTAAAACCTTTTACAAAGCGCGGTTTTAGTTTGAACCGAAAATTGTCAGCCTGTTGGCTTGGTTCTGAACCAAAACAAATGGCTTGGTTCTCGAAACGGAGTTTCAGAACCAAACCAACAGGCTTGGTTCTAAACAAATGGCTTGGTTCTCGAAACGGAGTTTCAGAACCAAACCAACAGGCTTGGTTCTAAACAAATAAAACTCAAAAATTTTCATTTTCTTTTTTTCGAAACTCCGTAGAACCAAGCCTTTTGGTTTGGTTCTGAGCGCTTTGTAAAAGGTTTTAGTTTTGGTTCTATAAACTCCGTTTCGAAAAAATATATTTTTTGAGAACCCGAAAATTCAGCCTTCCGAAAATTTCAATTTTCCAGCCATTTGGCTTTGTTCTACCCGAAAATTGAAATTTTCGATTTGTTTTGGTTCGCAAAAAATACATTTTTTGGAAATTTTTTGATTTTTTTGAAGGCTGACCTTTAGATAGATTTGTCAGCCTGTTGGCTTGGTTCTGGCTGATCAAAAAATTTATTTTTTCGCGAAAATTCAGCCTGTTGGCTTGGTTCTGAACCAAACAAAAGGCTTTGTTCTACCAAAAAAAAGGCTTAAAGCAGCTAGCTGCTTTAAACCAAAAGGCTCAGCCTGTTGGCTTGGTTCTGAACCAAACCAAAAGGCTTTGTTCTACCAAAAAAAAGGCTTAAAGCAGCTAGCTCGAAACGGAGTTTCGAAAACAAAAGGCTGAAATTTTTTCGCAAATTCAGCCTGTTGGCTTGGTTCTGAACCAAAAAAAAGGCTTTGTTCTACCAAAAAAAAGGCTTAAAGCAGCTAGCTCTTTGGCTTGGTTCTACGGAGTTTCGAAAACAAAAGGCTGAAAAAATTTCTTTTTTCAAACCGCAAGCGGTTTGAAAACTAAAACTAAAACCGCTTGCGCAAAAATGAAAATTTTTGAGTTTTAGTTCAGAACCAAGCCTGTTGGTTTGGTTCTGAAACTCCGTAGAACCAAGCCAAAGAGCTAGCTGCAGAACCCGAAAATTCAGCCTTCGGCTCAAAAAAGAAATTTTTTGATTTTTTGGAAGGCTGATCGATTTCAGCCTGTTGGCTTGGTTCTATAAACGGAGTTTCTGTTTCTTCGAAAAGAAAATTTTCATTTTCGAAAGAAAACTCAAAAATTTTCATTTTCTTTTTTTCGAAACTCCGTTTATAGCGCGCTGTTGTAAAAAAAAAAATTTTCATTTAGAACCAAGCCAAAGAGTTTTGGTAGAACAAAGCCAAATGGCTGGAAAATTGAAATTTTCGAATTTTAATTTTTTTATTGCCTTCTGCTACGTTCAAATTATTATTGTATAAAAAACGGAGAGAGAGGGATTCGAACCCTCGGTACGAAGAATATCGTACAACGGATTAGCAATCAGCCGCTTTCGACCACTCAGCCATCTCTCCAATTTATCGAAAATTTCAATTTTCCAAAAAATATCAGCCTGTTGGCTTGGTTCTCGAAACGGAGTTTCGAAAACAAATGGCTTGGTTCTCGAAAATGAAAATTTTCGAAAAAATATCAGCCTGTTGGCTTGGTTCTGAACCAAAACAAATGGCTTGGTTCAGAACCAAGCCAAAGAAACGGAATTTCGAAAAAAAGAAAACTCAAAAATTTTCATTTTCTTTTTTTCGAAACTCCGTTTATAGCGCGCTGTTGTAAAAAAAAAAATTTTCATTTAGAACCAAGCCAAAGAGTTTTGGTTCTATAAACGGAGTTTCGAAAAAATATATTTTTTGAGAACCAAAAAAAACAAAACCGCTTGCGGTTTTAAGCCAAATGAAAGGCTGAACCAGCCTTTCAAAAAGTTTTCGCAAAACCAGCCATTTGTGTTGGTTCTGGCAAAAAATTGCAATTTTTTCAGCCATTATTTTTGTTGGCTTGGTTCTGAACCAAACCAACAGGCTCAGCCTTTTGTTTTGGTTCTACCAAAAAAAAGGCTTTGTTCTACCCGAAAATTTCAATTTTCGATTTCAGCCTTTTGGTTTGGTTCTATAAACGGAGTTTCGAAAAAATTTATTTAGAACCAAGCCAAATGAAAGGCTCGAAAATTTTCATTTTCGAAATACAAGAAGCGAAAAACCAGCCTGTTGGTTTGGTTCTAAAAAAAATAATAAAAAAAATAATCGAAAATTTCAATTTTCGAGCCGTAGGCTGAAATTGCTGTCTTTACCGTTGCTTTTTTAATATTTAATGATTTTTCAGCCAGAACCAAACCAAAACAAAAAATTTCAGCCTTTAAAAAAATAATCAAAACGGAGTTTTGAAAAAATTTATTTTTTTTTGGCTTGGTTCTGAACCAAAAAAAAGGCTGAAAAATTTTGAGTTTTTTTATTTCTTTTTTATCAGCCAGAACCAAAACCAGCCTTTAAAAAAATAATGGCTTGGTTCTGGCTGAAAAAATTTATTTTTTCGAAACTCCGTTTCTTTGGCTTGGTTCTGAACCAAAACTAAAACCTTTTACAAAGCGCGGTTTTAGTTTTATTTGTTTTCGAAACTCCGTTTCGAGAACCAAGCCATTTGTTTAGAACCAAGCCTGTTGGTTTGGTTCTGAAACTCCGTTTCGAGAACCAAGCCATTTGTTTAGAACCAAGCCAAAGAAACTCCGTTTCGAGAACCAAGCCATTTGTTTTGGTTCTAGGCTGAAATTTTCGATCTGCTATGCTCTTTTTACCTTTCGAAAATTTTAATTTTCGATAAAAAATCCCCAAAAAATATCAAAACTAAAATGAAAACCGCTTGCGGTTTTAGTTTTCGCAAGCGGTTTTAGTTTTCAACAGGCGATAAACAAAATATAAATCTATTGTAACTCAAATTTTGAAACAAATCAACTTGTTGCTTCTTTTTATATAGAGAACAAAGCCATGTTTTATATCGAAAATTTTCATTTTCGAAAAAATCAGCCTGTTGGCTTGGTTCTCGAAACGGAGTTTCTTTGGCTTGGTTCTAAACAAATGGCTTGGTTCTATAAACGGAGTTTCGAAAAAATAGATTTTTTGAGAACAAAAAAAAACCGAAAATTTTAATTTTCTTTTTTTAAAACAGCTTGCGGTTTTAAGCCAAATGAAAGGCTGGTTTTGGTTCTGAACAAAGCCAAAGACAGAGCGTTCTAGCTGTGGAATAAAACCAACCGAAAATTGAAATTTTCCAGCCATTTGGCTTTGTTCTACCCGAAAATTGAAATTTTCGATTATTTTTTTGAAGGCTGAAAATTTTTTGAAAGGCTCAAAAAATTTATTTTTTTTTGGCTTGGTTCTGAACCAAACCAAAAGGCTGATTTTTTATTTTTTTTTAAAGGTGAATTTTTGTTCTTTTTGTTAAAGAACAAAACCACAGAAATTTGTTTTTAATTAACATCCAAGAAAAAACCAGCCTTTAAACCAAACTAAAACCGCGCTTTGTAAAAGGTTTTAGTTTCAGCCACAGAACCAAACCAAAAGGCTTTGTTCTACCAAAAAAAAGGCTTAAAGCAGCTAGCT